TATTAAAAAATGGTTAAATAATAACTATATTAATTTACTACTTTTTTAGGTAGTTGAATTAACTTAATTGACAATTATCATAATGCTTTTAATATAATATTGTCAACCCCCCACTTACATTAAAATATCATAAACAAAATATAAATTAATTAATTTGTATATAATACTGGATATTAGTATACACTTATTTATAAAGCAAACCTGTACTTTACATTTTCCATATTAATAAATAATTTATACTATATCTTAATATTAAAAAATATGATCTATCAGATTCTTTATATAATATTATTCAAACAAAAAATTATTTATACTATAATAATTTTGACGTTCAAACTTTATTAAATTGAAATACTATTAACCATAATATTAGAAGAAGTATCTAAAACACAATAAAGTTTAGTAACTAAAGATTTAATAGAAAATTGAGTAAAATAAGATGATACTTTAACATTCAAACAAAAGTAGAAATATAATAAACGTAATTTAGTATTAGGTAAATTAACAAAAGTTTGCCAATTTACTAAAGTATAATAGTTATTTGATTCAAAAATACGAATCAAATGGATACTAAACTGAACATGTACTAACGTTAATTCAGTTGTAGACAAACTTTTAAAACTCAATAAATTACCACAAAAAGAATAAAAATAATCTTCTGAATCTTTGAAAGTGTGAGAATCAAATCTTAAATCTTGCTTACGACAATGTACTGTAGTCATAGATAATTTTTTTAATGAATTTAAAAACTTTTTACTACTATATCTAGTATCATAACCTACTACATTCAATACAGAAACAACATCTAGCTTAAAAGTATCGCATGAAATAAGTAATTGATTATATTGGTACAAAATAGAAATTAAAACTGTTAAATCAAAATGATTTAAAATGCCCTCTTGCAAGTAAACTTTCATAAAATTATCATTGGAATTAGAAAGATCAAGAACTGAACCACAATTAGGTAACGTAGAAGTATTAGTATTTTAGTAAAATAAATTTAACAAGTTACATAGTTTTAAAACATTAGACTTAGAAACAGATTTTTAAGACTTTATAGTTTTAATTTTTAAACTAGGATTAATAACAATATCATTATCATTCATTTAATTTTTTAAAGAAGAACCAATCAAATTATGCTTTAACAAATAACATATTACTTTTTTAACTGTTTTCGTTAAATAATTATGATGATTAATAAGCTTATTACGATATCTATCACGATAAAGAAAATACTTCAATATTAAGACAATTCGATCAAAATCAGATTCACTATGAATAAATTTCAATACAAGAATACAGAAATTCCAATCAACTTCTGAATGAGATTTTGATACTATTGATGAAGATAAATACACAAAATATTGATGAGATTATTTTACAGAAGTTTTAATTAAATCTGTAATTTGATCAACTTTATGTACAATATCTCTACTAAAAAATGTTAAAATATTATTGTCTTTCATAGATTTCATAGAATTAAAATTATGCATTAATTTAGGTTCTAAAAATATAGCAGTTAAACAGGAATTAACTGCTATATTTTTTTTACTATTTGTATTTAATAAAACCAATTACTTCTTATTGTTTCTGACTTATGCTTGATGAACTAAGGAAATCATTCTTTGCAGACTGAAATTTATGTTTATTTGTATCCGTTTTAGTAATCAAATTACCATGTCTATCATATTTCTCTTTTGAACTACAACTTAATGTTTTACTTACTGTTTTAGAACCATCTTGATGATATTGAGTATTAGTAAGCTGTCTACAATCCTCTTTAGGAGTAGAAGTACTATTAGCCATTTTTGATGGAATATCACCATTATTAACTGCTAGTTGATAGTTCCTTTTCCTTGATAATATCCGAGGGAATATCATAGATATTGATGGAACTGATTTTATACAAATACGACTAGATAAATCATTAAAAGGATTTAGAGAACTGAAAAATAGTATTAGATTAAGCATATTAAAAAATTAATTAAATAAGATTTACAATAAAATATAATAACTATCTGAATTTTAGGTACCAATTTTTATGTAATTAATCCTCTTTTTTTAACCGTTTATTAACAAAAATCTCCAACTGGTATACACTAAAATAAATAAGGGATACAAATATGGATTTCAAGCCTCAATTCGAAGAAAAAACGTAAAGAAATTCACGTTGAATTTTTTTCATTAATTTATATTATTAATCTGTATAATAGGATTGATGATTTTTTTCGTTTGCTTTTGGAGATTCATGTGAGCTATTAAATGAAGTTGATCTTTCTTCAAACTGCTTGTTGCTTGTTCTAGTTACTTTACCTAATAATTTGTCTACTTATTCTTGGCTCTTAAAATCAATAGGTATTTGATGGTTTTCTATTTTACTTGCTTTATCTACACAAGATAACAGCTCAATAACCTCTTGAATCTTAATATCTCTGTATTTTCTTAACATTTTGCTACGGCTTATTAAATGCTTAGTTATTGCAATTAATTCACTTTCTGCCAACGAAATATTATTTTGTGCATTTTATGAAGAATTAATACTCTGAGAGATCATTCTAATGAATTCTCTTTGATTTTTGCTTAAATAGACGTAAACAGTAGGCAAAGAACCTCTTTTCAACATTGTTGTTCCTGATTTTATATCTTATTCCCGTCTCTACATTAACTTAATTATCACATGCGTCTCTTAATCTTATAATTTCATGATTAGATATGCGTATAACAAAACCTTTACCCATTCGAGTAGTGCTAAATACAATTAATGCGGTTCCTAAAGACTTTATTGCATTATTAGCAGCTAATCCTAATGTTCTGCCAATGACAGAACTAATTAGTAGATTCATATGTTAAAATAAAATTATTGTTAAGTGGTAAATATAACAAACTAGAAAAACGGGCTTATATATGAGCTATTAACTCACGAATAAGCCCGTTTTTATAACGCATTTCACAATGAATAGCTGCTAGTACGCTTTTAATCAAATTTAAACTGCATTGTTCTTTTTTTTTCTATAACACTACACTCTAAATAATCGACGTTTTGAACATCGTATTCGTCAAATACGGGAGGTTTGGATGAACTATATACACCTGATAAATTCTTAACTTTTAAAATATCTATATTTACAATATTTTTGACTTTTTTCAATAAGAATAAAAACAGAAAAATGATCATAAGATATTTGAGAATTTGCTACTTCAGAAACTATCATAAAAAATCTTATATCTCTATCTTGAAATATAGGACATAAAGTCATTTTTATATCATCTTTTGTAACAATAATTAAATCACCGTATTTTTTTTGAACTTGAGGATAAATGAAAAAGAACTTCTTCGAAGATATACGAAATTTAGGCAATCAAGAAACACCTCCTAAACAATTTATAACGTTATGCACTGATTGGCTTAAGGCAGTAAATAACGTTGTTATAATATAAAAAATAACAAACAAATAAAACGTTCAAAAATATTTTCACATATATTAGACGATAATCAACTTGGATCTACGTATTTTTATAGAAGAGATAATCTTATAAGATGAATTCAGAATTAGTTGAAAATCAAAATCCAGAAAATCATTTTGATTTTTAATAAAAAACATAAGGATTCCCCTAATATCCTTAGAATAAATTCTAATATTAGAAGATAAAGATAAATAATATTTTTATTATATCAATATTTATATAAATGTAAAAACCTTACTTGACTCTTAACTAATATATTAATAATAATTAGCTAAACTTTTTAGAGATATGTATAACTAAATTCGATATAAAGCTAGACAAAAGACATGTTTATAATTAAACAGATACTAATAATACTAATCTATAACTTCGTTCTTATTTATTTGTGTTATATGATTTATATCAATAAGTTTAACTACAAATATTAGGATCAAATCTTTAGATATAGATAAATTGTATTATAAACTGCTTGAATAAAACAATTGTTTAAACCTAATAAATTTTCAATTTTAGCCACTTGCTAACTCTTGTTTTTAATGTTTATCTGCTATTTTACTTAAAATATCAAAGTTAATACTTTTCTACTCTTTCTCTTTAGATTAAAATTTAAACATACAATTAACTGTAATTTTAGTGTGCATTTGATTTAAGTTAAGATTATTTTATTTAAACAGTTTTTTAAAAAATCAGATGTAAACTATCGATAGCTCTTCTTATATTACATATCATATTATTATTTGATGCATAAAGTGTACAAAAGTATATAAAAGATATATATAAAACGGTTGAAATAAAATAAATATATAATATAAAATTTTTAATATTTACTTATTTAGAATTAAATTCAATAAATAATTTATTTAGAATAAATTTTCATTTAGCAATGTAATTGTATATATACTTTCTTGCCATAAATTATATTTATACGTTTAAAAATTAAATAAAGAAATCGAAAAAAATATAATAGATATAAAAATAAACAACAATTGTTAAGTAAAAAGCAAATTACTTTGGTTCTTGACAAAGAAATAGCTTAGTTTTTTCAAAAAAGTATGATAAGACCAAATAAGATTTATTAGAAATAAATAATACTAATAATCTTATACATGATCTCGAGTTTTATATGAAATATTTATTGAAAGAAATAGAAGATATTAAACATTCTATGAAGATTTTAAAACTTAAGTTGCAACTTTTAATGAACCACGTTACATTCACCTGAAAAGTTAAATAATCTGGATCATATCAATAAATTGAACTATAATTTAAATTAATAAAAATTTATAGTAAAATTCTAAATTTAAATAATAAGCTTCTTGAATTCCTTGACTATTATAATTTAAGAATAACTATATTTAATTCATATCTTATATATATACATTAAACAATATATCTATTAACAAATTATTATTAACTTATCTATAATAATTAAAACTTTATTATGTTAATCTATTTACATATAAACCTAAAATTAAAATACTTAAAAAACATTCTATAAATGTTTCAGTAAAAGGAGAAATATAAATTGCATAATATTAAAGAAAAAATATTAATAGTAGATGATGAAACCAGTATAAGAAGAATTTTAGAAACTCGATTATCAATGATAGGTTATGATGTAGTAAGTGCTGCAGATGGCGAAGAAGCATTATATATATTTAGAAAAGAATATCCTAATTTAGTCGTGTTAGATGTTATGATGCCTAAACTAGATGGTTATGGCGTATGTCAAGAAATTCGAAAGGAATCAGATGTTCCTATAATTATGTTAACAGCTTTAGGAGACGTATCAGATAGAATTACTGGACTAGAATTAGGTGCAGATGATTATGTAATAAAACCTTTTTCACCGAAAGAATTAGAAGCACGTATCAGATCTGTTCTAAGGAGAGTTGATAAAATAACTATAAACTCAGGAATTCCAAGTTCTGGGATTTTAAATATCGGATTTTTAAAAATTGATACAAATAAAAGACAAGTATACAAAAAAAATGAACGAGTTAGACTAACAGGTATGGAATTTAGCCTATTAGAGTTATTGGTAAGTAAAGCTGGGGAACCTTTTTCAAGATCTTCTATACTACAAGAAGTTTGGGGATATACACCAGAAAGACACGTTGATACTCGCGTAGTAGACGTACATATATCTAGACTTAGAGCTAAATTAGAAGATGACCCTAGCAATCCAGATTTAATACTAACGGCTAGAGGCACTGGATATCTTTTTCAAAGAATTATGGAAAACTTCGAATAGAATTCAACGATATATTTCAATAAATCCAAACAAATATAAAAACATATTTTGATAATATCATATTGATTTAAACATTATTATAATTGATGATATTTAATAATACTATTTCTACATTTTTAATTACGTATTAGATTCATCTTAGACTATTTAATTTTATATCTTAAATATAATTAAAATTATGCTAATTAATTATTAAAAAATATTTAAGTTGAAAAAACATACATTTCTAAATCAAATAATATAAATAATGACAATCATTATATTATTAAAGGGTTTTAATTTAAAATAGATTATATTATATAATAAAAGTATAGTATGAACTTACAGAACTAATTAAATCGTTTTAATTTACTCATTAACTTTAATCTTGAATATACTTATAATATTATATAAGCGTAAAGAAAAGTAAAGTAACTTTACATAATAATATAAGCATTACAGTGTAATATATATTAGATTAACTAGCTTATAATTTATTTACTTAATTAGTTTACTCTGGAGAGTAATTTTATGACCATAGCAATTGGACAAGAAAAAAGCAGAGGTAGATTTGATTTAATTGATGATTGGGTAAAAAGAGATCGATTTGTATTTGTAGGTTGGTCTGGATTACTTCTTTTCCCATGTGCTTATTTATCATTAGGAGGATGGTTAACAGGAACAACTTTTGTTACATCTTGGTATACACATGGATTGGCAAGCTCATATTTAGAAGGTTGTAACTTTTTAACTGCTGCTGTATCAACACCAGCTAACAGTATGGGACATTCTTTACTTCTTTTATGGGGGCCAGAAGCTCAAGGAGATTTTACTAGATGGTGCCAAATAGGTGGCCTTTGGACATTTATTGCTTTACATGGATCATTTGGACTAATAGGATTCTGTTTAAGACAATTTGAAATTGCTAGACTTGTTGGAATTAGACCATATAACGCTATTGCATTTTCTGGGCCAATCGCAGTTTTTGTATCAGTATTTTTAATGTATCCATTAGGACAAGCTAGTTGGTTTTTTGCACCTAGTTTTGGTGTTGCTGCTATTTTCCGATTCTTACTATTTTTACAAGGTTTTCATAATTGGACACTAAATCCATTTCATATGATGGGTGTAGCAGGAATATTAGGTGGCGCATTATTATGTGCAATTCATGGAGCTACTGTTCAAAACACTTTATTTGAAGATGGAGATGCAGCAGATACATTCCGTGCATTTACACCTACTCAATCAGAAGAAACATATTCTATGGTAACAGCTAACCGTTTTTGGTCACAAATTTTCGGTGTTGCTTTCTCTAATAAACGCTGGTTACATTTTTTCATGCTATTTGTACCTGTTACTGGAATGTGGACAAGTGCATTTGGAATTGTAGGATTAGCATTAAATTTAAGAGCATATGATTTTGTATCACAAGAATTAAGAGCAGCTGAAGATCCAGAATTTGAAACATTCTATACTAAAAACATACTACTAAACGAAGGTATTCGTGCATGGATGGCAGCTCAAGATCAACCTCACGAAAACTTTATATTCCCTGAGGAGGTTTTACCACGTGGAAACGCCCTTTAATCAAAATATTGTAAGCGGTAGAGACATAGAATCTACAGGATTTGCCTGGTGGTCAGGTAATGCAAGATTAATTAACGTATCAGGCAAATTACTAGGTGCTCATGTAGCACATGCAGGTATAATGGTGTTTTGGACGGGTGCAATGACTTTATTTGAAGTAGCACATTTTGTACCAGAAAAACCTTTATATGAGCAAGGATTTATATTAATACCTCATCTAGCAACATTAGGATGGGGTGTTGGTCCTGGAGGAGAAATAACAAATATATATCCATACTTTGTAGTAGGAGTTGTACACCTTATATCATCTGCTGTACTAGGATTTGGTGGATTATATCATTCTTTAATAGGCCCAGATACTTTAGAAGAATCCTTTCCTTTTTTCGGATATGATTGGCGTGATAAAAATAAAATGACAACTATCTTAGGTATACATCTTGTACTTCTAGGAATAGGCTCATTTTTACTTGTTATCAAAGCTTTATTCTTTGGTGGTGTATATGACACATGGGCACCTGGTGGAGGAGATGTTAGATTAATTAGCAATCCTACTTTAAATCCAGCTATTATATTTGGATATGTACTAAAATCACCATTTGGAGGAGATGGATGGATTGTAAGTGTCAATAATATGGAAGACCTTATTGGAGGTCATGTTTGGATCGGTGTAATCTGTATTGCAGGAGGTATATGGCATATACTTACAAAGCCATTTGCATGGGCAAGAAGAGCCTTTGTCTGGTCTGGTGAAGCATATTTATCATATAGCTTAGGTGCTTTATCTCTTATGGGATTAACTGCATCAAACTATGTTTGGTATAACAATACAGCATACCCAAGCGAATTTTATGGACCAACAGGACCAGAAGCATCTCAAGCTCAAGCCTTTACTTTCCTAGTGAGAGACCAAAGGTTAGGCGCAAACGTAGCATCTGCACAAGGACCTACAGGATTAGGAAAATACCTTATGAGATCACCAAGTGGAGAAATTATCTTCGGTGGAGAAACAATGCGTTTCTGGGATCTGAGAGCACCTTGGGTTGAGCCACTAAGAGGCCCTAATGGACTTGATTTAAACAAAATAAAAAATGACATACAAGCATGGCAAGAAAGAAGAGCAGCAGAATATATGACACATGCACCTTTAGGATCACTAAATTCTGTAGGAGGAGTTGCAACAGAAATAAATTCAGTTAACTATGTATCGCCTAGAAGCTGGTTAACAACATCTCATTTCTTCTTAGGCTTCTTTTTATTTATTGGTCACTTGTGGCATGCAGGAAGAGCAAGAGCTGCTGCTGCGGGTTTCGAAAAAGGTATTAATCGTGAAAATGAAGCTGTACTATCTATGAGACCTTTAGACTAATTGTAGTTTATAGTAAAAATTATTCAATAAAAAACTATTCTTAATTAAAAATAATTAAGAATAGTTTTTTATTGAATAATTAAAAAAAATGAAAAGATTTAATATTATAAACCTAATAATTCTATAATGGGTATGAAAAAAAATTCTATAAAAAAGATAATAACAAAAGCTAACATAGCTAATCTTCCATTCCAACTTTCAGCACCTATTGAAAAACCCCAAATCCACCTATTACGCTGATAATAAATTTTCATGTAATTATCCTCTTTTGATATAAATGATTATATACTATATACATAAAATTATTTATATATCCGTTCATTAAAATCTAAATGCAATTAAACATACATATAATTATTCATCCAATAATACAAAAATTAGCCAATGAAATCATCTATCATAAATCATACAAAAATAAAATATATAATGAGAATGAAAAAACATTGGGAATTTTGATTTTATACGAAACTTTAAGAACATGGATAAAAATATATAACTTTTATATTAAAAAAGTTTCTTTCTTAAAAGAAGGTAATTATATAAATAGACATGAAAAGTATCTAATTATAACTAATCTAATAGAATATCATAATTTTATTGTGGAAGCTCAAAAAATATTACCTAAAACCTTTCTCAAACATATAGACTTTAGTAGAAATAATACTCATAATGAGTATATTCTTAATAATATAGATAGCCATGACCTTGTAAAATATAAAATTATAATTTTTGAAAAATTTTTAAATAATTATACTATTATTCAACTATTAAACTATTTATCTAAAAATAGTAAGCTTAACTTAGATACTATCAAGATCATCTGTATTACATGTAATCATAAAGTACTAAAAGAAATAGGAAAAAAGTATCCTAAATTAAGTATATATACAACTAAAATTATTCAAAGTTAAAATTATATCAATATTAATTTGGTATAATTTTAATACTAACTTTTATAAAAAATGAATATTATAATAAATTCTTTTAATTTAGTTTTCACGTCTATAGCCAATTTTTCTGAGATATACTTAATATCTATTTTACTTAAGTTATCTTTAGCTTGGTTTCCAACAGTAAACTGGTATAATGAACCTTTTTGTTCACTAAACAGACTTACAGATCCATATTTAAAATTATTTAGAGGGACAATTCCTATGATATTTGGAATGGATATGTCTCCCATGCTAGGAATTATTTTTCTTCAATGCCTGACTGTCATATTTAACAATATACAAATCGAATCTATAATATAATCAATCGACAATAATAAAGTAAGTTGATTAATTAAATAAAAAATTATTTAATATATAAATAGTAATTACCTAATAATATATTCATGTCATTTTCATTATGTTAAAAATCAGACTTAAAAGATTTGGAAGAAAAAAACATCCTAGTTATCGTATTATAGTAATTGATAGCAAAAAACCTAGAGATGGACGAGCAATTGAAGAGGTTGGATTTTATCACCCAATAACTAATCAAATACAAGTCAATTTAGAAAAAATTCAACAAAGAGTAAACAATGGAGCACAATTAACTAAAAAAGTTCAAAATATAGTACAAAAAATAAAATCATCAAATTACTAATATATATTTAAGGAAACTAACTTGTCTAAATTCACTTTTAAAATATTATGGTTAGAAAATAATATAGCTATTGCAGTTGATTACATTGTAGGGAACAGTACAAGTCCTTTAACATCTTATTTTTTTTGGCCACGTAATGATGCATGGGAACAATTAAAAACAGAATTAGAATCAAAACCATGGATTACAGAAGATGAAAAAGTAGAATTATTAAATCAAGCAACCGAAATTATTAATTTTTGGCAAGAAAAAGGTAAAAATGAAACTTTTTTACAAGCTCAAGAAAAATTTCCAAAATTCAACTTTGTAGGTAGTAATTAAATGAATTAAATAAGATGATAAGTATATTAATTATTACTTATCATCTTATAAAAAACATAAAAAAGCTTAATATACTATTAAAATATAAAATTTATAATATGAATATTAAATTAAATATAAAAAAAAAATAGATTTTCTACTAATTAGTCTTGAAGCTATAAACTTATATAATCTAGATCTATATTATACAAATATAGACTATAAAACCGAAAATAATGTAAGCTTAGAAGATTTATTTTACATCCGTTGCGGAAATCTCATGAGACATCCATACATTAATAAATTATATAATTTTGAAACAAGTATAATACTTATTTACAGAATATACAAATTAGTAAATCATCATACAATCAGAAAAAATATCCATCATATATTTATAGATATATATAATCAAAATAAATCAACAATCATTAGACAATATTTAAAAAGATTTAAATATATATATTATAAAACACAAAATTATTATAATACTAGAAGTAAACTATACTGTAACGATCAATATATCAATGAAATAGCTATACTTAACTTATATATAATACAAAAAATTATATATCAAGATGGTATTTATTTTTTTATCAAATATTTAAAGTTATCAATAAATATCTAAAAATAAAAATATTAAATAAATTAAATTTTTCTATGAATAAATATCAATTTTCTGATTTTTCTGCTACTAAACATTCTGTTGTTAAAATCATAGAAGCTATTGAAGCAGCATTTTGCAATGCAGAACGTGTAACTTTAGCCGGATCTATTATTCCTTGCTCATACATATCAGCTAATTGGCCAATATCAGCATTATAACCTATAGAAAAATCATTTTGCTTAACCTTTTCTACAATTACCGCACCATTACTGCCTGCATTTTCAACTATTCTTCTCAATGGATACATCAATGCTTTAACTACAATTAAAGCACCTACTAATTCTTCACCTACTAAATTATTAATAGCCCAATCCTGTAAACCTATCGCTAAATGTACAAATGTTGAACCTCCTCCAGGAACTATTCCCTCGTCAATAGCTGCTCTAGTAGCATTAATAGCATCTTCTAAACGAAGCTTTTTATCTTTCATTTCTGTTTCAGTTGCAGCACCTACCTTAATTACAGCAACACCTCCTGACAACTTAGCTAATCTTTCTTGCAATTTCTCCTTTTCATAACTATTACTGCTAACTTCTAACTGTCTACGAATTTGATCACAACGCTCTTTAATAATATTTTGATTTCCATTAGCTACAATTGTTGTAGAATCCTTTGTTATTTGTACTCTTCTAGCAGAACCTAATTGATCTAAAGTCACAGTATCTAAATTCAAACCTATATCCTCAGTAATCAATTGACCACTAGTTAAAATAGCAATATCTTCTAAAAGCTGCTTTCTTCTATCTCCAAAGCCTGGAGCTCTAACTGCAACAACATTAATAATACCTCTTAATTTATTTACAATAATAGTTGCTAAAGCCTCTTTTTCTATATCTTCTGCTATTATAAGTAATGGTCGACCAGTCTTAGTTACCTTTTCTAAAATTGGAAGCAATTCTTGCTGAAGAAGAGTGATTTTTTTATCTGTTATCAAAATATATGGATTATCTTGTATTACTTCCATTCTAGATGTATCTGTAACAAAATAAGGAGAAATAAAACCTTTATCAAACTTCATACCTTCTTTAACTTCCAATTCAGTCGTTGTTGATTGTCCTTCTTCTAAAGAAATAATACCTTCTTTACCAACTTTTTGAATAGCATTTGCTATCATACTGCCAACTTCCATATCATTACCAGAAGATATACATCCTATATGGGCAATATCTTTCATATTACTAATTGGCTTAGAATATTCAGCTATTTTAGTAACCATTAATTTTACAGCTTTCTCTATTCCTTTTTTTAAAATCATCGGATTAGCGCCAGCTGCAACATTTTTTAAACCTTGTTTAACTATAGCATGAGCTAAAACTGTAGCAGTTGTTGTACCATCACCTGCTACATCATTTGTTTTTGATGCAGCTTGTCTAATCAATGCAACTCCTGTATTTTCTATTAAATCTTTTAATTCTATCTCTTTAGCAATAGTAACACCATCATTAATAATTTGAGGGGCGCCAAACTTTCTTTCCAACACAACATTTCTTCCTTTAGGACCTAGAGTTATAGCAACAGCTTCTACTAAAATATCCATACCTTTTTCTAAAGCTTTACGAGCATTTTCTTGATATAAAATAGTTTTACTCACGATATAATCCTTATTAAAAAATAACAAAAAATTCAAAATAATAATATAGATCTATTAAATAAATACATGAAAATTTTACAGCTAAACAATATAAAATACAAGTTTTTTATAAGAAACCTGATATACTAAAATTAAAGAAGGGCTTGTAGCTCAGTGGATTAGAGCACGTGGCTACGAACCACGGTGTCGGGGGTTCGAATCCCTCCTTGCCCGATATATTTACAAATTATATTATATATTACTACACTTAATAAATACATATTGGATTAATATTTTATGCAACCGTTAAGAGGAACTAAAGATATACTGCCTGATGAAACTATTTATTGGCAATATATATATAATCAAGCTATAGAAATACTATCTTTACATAATTATACAGAAATAAGAACCCCTATTTTAGAATCTACACAATTATTTGAACGCAGTATAGGAGAAACAACAGATATTATCAATAAAGAAATGTATACTTTTAAAGATCAAAGTGGAAGAAATATTACACTTAGACCTGAAGGTACTGCAAGTATTGCAAGAGCATTTATAAATCATAAACTATATCAAAGAAAAATACAAAGATTATGGTATTGTGGACCAATGTTTCGTTATGAAAGACCACAAAGTGGAAGACAAAGGCAATTTCACCAATTAGGGATAGAGTGTATTGGAAGTTTAAATCCTATGGCTGATGCAGAAGTAATCCATCTAGCTCATAAACTATTAAATCAAATGAAATTAAATAACTACACTTTAGAAATTAATTCTATTGGTAACTTAGAAGAAAGACAAAAGTATCAAAAAGATTTAATTGAGTACTTAAAACCTTATACAAAAGATTTAGATAACGACTCTCAAAAACGTTTACATATTAATCCACTAAGAATTTTAGATAGTAAAAATATAAAAACTCAAGAAATTTTATATTATGCACCTTCATTAAATAAATATTTAACAAAACAATCTATAGAACATTTTAATTCAGTTTGCTCATATTTAGACAGCTTACAAATACAATACAATATTAATTATAAATTAGTTAGAGGACTAGATTACTATAACTATACAGCTTTTGAAATTAAGACTAAATTACTGGGTACGCAAAATACAATATGTGGAGGTGGACGTTATGACACTCTAATAAAACAACTAGGAGGTCCAGAAACACCTGCTGTTGGTTGGGCAATCGGATTAGAGAGGCTATTACAGATAGTTCAAAACCAATTGCAAATACAAAATAACAATAGCCGTATATATATCATTACACAAGGTATAGAAGCACAAAAAAAAATTTGGAAAATAATAAAAAATTTGGAAAATGAAAAAATCCATTTTGAACTAGACTTATCTAATACAAGTTTTCAAAAACAAATAAAAAAAGCCATCAAATCAGGAGCTAAATTATGTATTATTATAGGAGATAATGAAATTATTAATAATTCTATTACAATTAAAATATTGAATCAACATAAACAGTATACAATACCTTATGAAAATTTATTAAATGAAATAAATCAATTATCAATTAAATTAAAATTATAGTTGACAAGAAATAGTAAATATTTGATACAATTATATTAAATGGGGTGTAGCCAAGCGGTAAGGCAGCGGACTTTGACTCCGCCATTCGCAGGTTCGAATCCTCCCACCCCAGTTAAAATAAAATTCTACATCTGTAATAGTACAAAGTTATATTTTTTATATATTATTATTTTAAATTAATAATCACTAAATATTAAATATACATAGGCAAAATTTGTAATTTCAACTGCACTTTTATATCGCTTGAAAGAATAATGTTTACATTATAAATACCTAATTTTTTAATACTAGGTAAATAAATATTTTTTTTATCTAATTTTTCTTGTGTACAATATAAAATACTTACAATTATGTCTTTATCACTGACACTACCAAAAATTTGACTATTACTACCTGATTTTTTTTTAAGACTAATTTTAGTAATTTGATTTAATTTTTGTTGAATAATTTTCATCTTATTGTCGATCTCATTTAGTTTTTTGTTTTTTATATCTAAAAACATATTATAGTGTCTTAACTTACCAATAGTAGCTATTTCAGCAATATTATTTGGAACTAAATAGTTTAAAGCATAACCTGAATTTACTTTTACAATATTACCAATTTGTCCTAAATTAACAAAATTTTTTTTCAAAATAACGGTTGTTTTTTTTTTCATAATTATATTACTAATAATCTAAACGATAATGATTTAGTTGATTTTTATACAAAATTTTTGATGCAATAATAGATCTCAAATTATCATAACAATATATGATAATATTTCTATGAGCTAAATAATCACGAATAAATTTAATTGTTGTTTTGGAGCTAATATTTTTTAAAGGTATATTAATTGCCTTATATAAATGTTGATCATAAAATTCTTCTGGTTGACGTACATCTAATAGAATAACACTCCATTTATCCATTATACTAAATAAATTTTTTGAAGTAATAATATTTGATCCTTTTAATTCATTAATATAATAATTATTAGGTATATACTTTATTTGTTTTGGTTTAATTTTAATTTTTTTAAAAGAAGAATTCAAAGCATTATATATTAACAAATATCCATTTAAAATTTTACCTAAACCTAAAATAATTTTTATTGCTTCTGTTGCTTGTAAAATTCCTATAATTCCAGTTAATATGCCTAAAATACCTAAATTGTTACAATTACGATTTTGCAACTGTAAATTTTCGGGATATAGATCAGAGTATAAAATTCCGCTTTTATAATTAAATACACTTACTTGTCCTTCGAAACCTTGTACAGCTGCATAAATATGAACTTTATGTTGCAGATAACATGCTTGACTAATTATATATCTTGTCTTAAAGTTATCACTTGTATCTATAACTATATCATAATTTTTAATAATATCTTCAGAATTATCTTCATTTAACACATATGGATATACAGAAATAAAACAATCTGCATTAATTTCTTTAATCTTATCAAATACTACATTAACTTTTAATTTATTAACATCTTTATCATTATACAAAATTTGTCTATGTAAATTAGAATAAGAAACTTGATCAGAATCGATAATACCTAAATAACCAATTCCAGATGATGCTAAATAAAGAATACTAGACGCAGCTAACCCACCAGCACCAATAAATAAAATCTTTGCTGTTTTCAACCTTTTTTGCCCACTAATACCAATATTGTCTAAAACTATATGGCGAGCATATTTCTTATATTCTAAATTTGACAAGCAGGTCTCTATAGATGTAGGATATAACATAAAATATTAGAATCATAATTCAAATTTATTGTATTTAATTTTAAAATATTTTAATATATATTACTAATTTAATACGCCTTTAGTTCAGTTGGCAGAACGTAGGTTTCCAAAACCTAATGTCGAGGGTTCAAGTCCTTCAAGGCGTGTAAATACTATAAAAAAATAAGAAATTAAAGATTGCATAAAAATATTAAATATACTTACTAATAGCTTATAACTATTGGAAAAATATAAAATTAATCATATAATATTTCAATATAATTATAAATACTATTATATTATAGATTGTCATATCTTATGATATAACAATGAAAAAATTATAATATATGATATTGTTTGAACCAATAAAATATAATTAAATTATATAATCATAATAGGAAAAATATAGATATTTTATGGCTAAAAAACTTATAGGACTTGTGAAATTAGCATTAAATGCTGGGAAAGCAACTCCAGCTCCTCCAGTAGGACCAGCATTAGGTCAATATGGAGCTAATATTGTTATGTTTTGTAAAGAATATAATGCTAGAACAGCAGACAAAGCAGGACTTGTTATACCAGTTGAAATTTCGATATACGAAGATAGAAGCTTCTCATTTATCCTAAAAACACCACCAGCATCTGTGCTTTTAATTAAAGCAGCTAATATAAAAGCTGGATCAGGACAACCAAATAATAAAAAAGTTGGATCAATTTCCACACAACAATTAAAAGAAATAGCTGAAATAAAATTACAAGATTTAAATACTCAAAATATAGCAAAAGCTATGTTAATAGTAAAAGGTACAGCTAAAAATATGGGTATTCAAATTCATGATTAATTAATAATATAAATCCATAATGAAAAAACATTCAAGACGCTTCAAAGAGGTACTACAAAAAGTAGAAAAAAATAAACTTTATAGCCCTTTAGAAGGGTTAAATTTAATGAAAAATTTATCTAATATAAATTTTATAGAAACTGCAGAGATGCATATTGTATTAGGGTTAGATCCTAAATACGCAGATCAACAATTAAGAGCAACCGTTATATTACCAAAAGGAACAGGTAAAATAATACGTGTAGCTGTTGTTACTAATGAAGCAAAAATTTCTGAAGCAATATCTGCGGGAGCAGATATTGCTGGAGCAAAAGATTTAATTGAAGAAATTACAAAAGGTCGATTAGATTTTGATAAACTTATAGCTACACCAGATGTTATGCTATCAATTGCCAAATTAGGTAAAATTTTAGGACCAAAGGGTTTAATGCCATCTCCTAAAGCCGGAACAATTACTAATGATTTAACAAAAACAATAAAAGAATTCAAATCAGGTAAATTAGAGTACCGAATTGATCGTACAGGAATTTTACATATACCTTTTGGTAAATTAAACTTCAGTACTGAAGAACTATATAGTAATCTAATTACTTTACAGCAATCCATAGATAAAAATCGACCTCAAGGTGCTAAAGGCAAATACTGGAAAAGAGCATATATTTCTAGTACTATGGGACCTTCGATACCTTTAAATATTAATCTTTTACGTGATAATTATTTATGATAATATTAATTTAATAATATTTTTATTAAAATGTTTATTTTATTTACATGTAATATTTAAATTTTATCTTATATGAATACAAAAATTGATAATATAATCGATAACTTAAAATCATTAACTTTATTAGAAGCAGCTGAGCTAGTTAAAAAAATAGAAGAAACATTTGATGTGGATGCATCGCTCGCATCTCAAACTCAACCTATTGTAATGCCTTTAGGAACAGAAAATTCTACTGCAAATGAGATAGAAGAAAAAACTGAATTTGATGTCATTTTAGAAGAAGTACCAGCAGCTAAGAAAATTGCTATTTTAAAAGTTGTAAGATCAATGACTGGATTAGGCTTAAAAGAAGCAAAAGACTTAGTAGAATCTGCACCAAAAGCAATTAAAGAAGGAATAACAAAAGAAAGTTCAGAAGAAATGAAAAAACAATTAGAAGATGCAGGAGCTACAGTAGCCATTAAATAATTATATAAAATTATATTGCTATATACTTTTTACAGCAATATAATTTTATATAATTATTTAAAACAGACCTAAAGTTATAGCTTTAGATAAAGGCATTGTTGCACCTATACCTAACCATATTGCAACAAACGTACCAATTAAAAATACTGTAGTAGCTATAGGACGTCTAAAAGGGTTCTGAAACTTGTTAACACTCTCAATAAAAGGCACTGTAATTAAACCTGCTGGTACAGATGCCATAGATAAGACACCAATTAACTTATTAGGTATTACTCTTAACAAATTAAAAGTAGGAAAAAAATACCATTCAGGTAGTATTTCTAAAGGGGTAGCAAAAGGATTAGCAGCTTCTCCTATAGCAGAAGGTTCTAAAACAGATAAACCTACATCACAAGCAAGTATACCTAAAATTACTATAGGAAACATATATAATATATCATTTGGCCAAGCTGGTTCTCCATAGTAATGATGCCCCATACCTTTAGCTAACTTAGCACGTAATTTTGGATCAGCCAAATCAGGTTTTTTTATTATTGACATATAAATTTTCCTTATTTCTTCATAAACTTATTAAATTCAAATAAAACACAATACAATGAATACTATAATGGCCCAGAAATACCTTGCTTACGAATCATTAAAAAGTGCATAAGCATAAAAACAGCAGTTAATAAAGGTAATACAAATGTATGTAAACTATAAAATCTGGTAAGAGTACTTTGCCCTACACTAACACCACCTCTTAAAAGCTCTACTATACTTGTCCCAATAACAGGTATAGCTTCTGGTACACCTGTTACAATTTTAACAGCCCAATATCCTATTTGATCCCACGGTAATGAATAGCCAGTTACTCCAAAAGAGACTGTTAGAACAGCTAATATAACACCTGTTACCCATGTTAATTCTCGTGGTTTTTTAAAACCACCTGTCAAATATACACGAAACATATGTAATATTAACATTAATACCATCATACTTGCAGACCATCTATGAATTGATCTTATAAGCCAACCAAAATTTACATCTGTCATAATATACTCAACTGAAGAAAAAGCTTCTGCTACAGTTGGTCTATAATAAAAAGTCATAGCAAAACCACTAGCAACTTGAATTAAAAAAGATGTAAACACTATACCACCAATACAATAAAAAATATTTACATGAGGTGGAACATACTTACTAGTTATATCATCTGCAATAGCTTGAATTTCTAATCTTTCTTCAAACCAATCATAAACTTTCCCCATATGAATTCTCAACTAATGCTAAATAATATATCAAAAAACATGCATTTAAACTACTTATTTATTTTCTATTGAATAAATATAATTATAACATTTATAACTACATTTATTATAGATTAATTGATTTTATTATTACGTAAATAAGTTAATAAACCAAAATAACATATTAAAGTTTTTTTCTTTACTATGTACTTAATAAGGAGCTGACTAATTAAATCACGCATAATTTTATTTACTGTAATTGTATTACTGCCTATAATATGACTAATTGTTGTTTGAGAAACTTCAAAAGGAATTTTAATAGAATGATTATTTACTGTACCAAATTCTTGGCATAATAACACAAGTAACTGAATAAATCTATATCTAATCGATTTGTGTGATATAACATAGCTTATCATTTCATACTTCTTTAAAGTATTACGAAATAAATATAATATTTTTATAGCTATTGGCAAATAATTGACAACCGATATAAAATCCCACCAATAAAAATTAATAAGATAAGTTTCTTCTAATGCAATTACTTGGTAATAAACATAATCTTTCTCTAAAGTACTAAAATGAAAATCAATTATATTATTATAGTTTAAAATAGCTATACAAACACCTTCAGTATTTGTAAACATTTTTAGTATGTATACAGTACCATGTAAAATTATTGCTGCTGAATTATTTTTATTTTTGCATTTATATATAATGGAATCACCCTTATTTAATTTATAAATATAAAAAGGAATATTTAATTCTAAAAACAATTGCACCCATTGATTATTCATACTTAATCCAAATAATTTATGCAAACAAATTGACATGACATATCAAAATGAAAAAAAAATACTACTTATAGATGACGATATATATTTATTAAATTCTATTGCTTGCTATCTAAGATCAGAAGACTTTCAGGTAGATATTGCTGAAAATGGATATAACGGATTGCAAAAAATCGGTTTTGGTCAACCCGATTTAATCATTACAGATATTATGATGCCACAGTTAGATGGTTATGATTTAATCAAAGAAATACGTACAAATCAAATTTCATATAAAATACCCATTATATTATTAACAGCAAAAGGTATGACAAGTGATAGAATTTTAGGGTATAATTTAGGCTGTAACGCATATTTAACAAAACCCTTTTATCCACAAGAATTAATAGCAATAATAAAGAATATATTCAATCATATTGAATTATCTAATAAATATAAAAATAATAAATCTTCTTTACAATTAAATACAAAAACAATTAAAGATTCGATATTTAATACATTAACAAATCGTGAATATAAAATACTTACCTTAGTTGCAAAAGGTTATATGAATAAAGAAATTGCTAATGAACTGAAGCTTAGCTTAAGAAATGTAGAAAAGTATGTTAGCCGCCTATTACAAAAAACGCACACTAGAAATCGTACAGAGTTAGCTAAATTAGCTTTACTTACATATTTTAATATACAGAAGGGCGAATGACGGGAATCGAACCCGCGAATGATGGAGCCACAATCCATTGCCTTAACCTCTTGGCTACACCCGCCATACTACTTACTAGTATAATATAATATGAAAGTATAATACTTTTTATCTAATAAGTCTACTATTAATTAACTATCTAATATAACAAAAAATCATTAGAAAATAAAAATGAATATAGTATATAACACAATTTTCATTAACGGACAAGCATTTAACTGTGCTAAATCTATGTCTTTAAAAGAGTTGCTAGTTTATCTAGAATTTGATTTAAGCTTAATTGTTATAGAATATAATAATAATATAGTAAATTCATATGAATTTAACAATATCTTTTTAAAACCCCAAGATAAAATAGAAATAATTACGATAGTAGGAGGTGGCTAATCAACCTCTCTTCTAGATACAGATAATCTGCCTTGTTGCATATCAATATGAATTATTTTAACTTTTATTTTTTTACCTATTTGAAAAATACAATTTATATTTTCTATATGTGTATAACCTATCTCTGATATATGCAATAATGCAGGTATTCCATAAATATTGATAAAAATACCATATTTTTTAATTTGAGTAACTTGACCATATACAGTACTACCTATTTTAAATAAATTAGAATAAGCAGATAATATAGCTAACTTGTGACTTAATATAAGCTTATTCGTTTTTTCGTCAGAAAATAAAAATTTACATTGTATTTTATTTTTTATAATACTTTGATCATATGAAAATGAGATTAAATGAGATTTAGGTATAAAACTTTGTAGACCTTCCAAATTAGTTACAATACCACCTTTATTAACATTACTTAAAGGTAAATGTAAAATTAGATCCTCTGATTCTAGTTGCTTAATGCGTTTCCATGCTCTTATATAATCTAGTCTTTTAATAGATAATAATAATTGTTGCTTTTGTTGATCATAAGCAAGAATAAAAAATTCTCTTGTATTATTTACAAGGTTTTGCAAAAGATTTTGCTCATAATTATTAAATGAATTTAATAAAATCTCTTCTAAAGGTAAATAACCAGCTACATTTGCACCTATATCAACCAAATAACCTCTTGACTCTTTATGAAAGATTGTACCAGCTACAATATCTCCTGGATGTAAACTATAATCATACTGATTTAATATAGCTCCAAAATCTTTTTCTGAAAATCGTATAGGAATTATTTTTCGCATTTTTGATATTATAATAACTATCAATAACCAATATATATTGTATTTTAGAAAAAACATATGTATTATTATATTGGATAAGTAAACATAGGTAGTTGCAAATTTTCAAACAAATTTGAGGAAAGTCCGGGCTCTAATTAGAAAAATATAGCTGTATAAAAAACAGTATAGGTAACTATGAGGAAAGTGCCACAGAAAAAAACCGCCTAATTACAAAATAATATAGGTAAGGGTGCAAAGGTGCGGTAAAAGCGTACCAGAAGTATTATAGTTATAATACTTGCTCGGTAAACCCCATAAAAGAGCAAAATAATAAGCTTATTTATATAGTAATATCTATAGCTATATATTGCTTAAACTTATAATCATTACTGCGAAAAAATTATATGCAAGTATAAAATATAGATTAATAACTACCCTTAAAAAATTAATTGTATTCTCTATTCTATAAATAGAATAGAGATTTATCAATTATTAAGAACAAAACCCGGCTTATGATTTACTTGATTAAACATTGATATTAAGATAATTTATACTGATTTAATAAATCATTTATTTCTTTATCAATACGATTAATATCATCTATATTTAAAGTTCTATTTTGAGATCTATAAACAACACGCAAACTAACATTATAATAATGTTTTATATTATGATTTTTATATTGATTCAATACTTCTATAGATTCAATTAAAGAATTATTAAAGTCTAATATCTTTTGTTTAATCATATAAATACTATGATATTTATATAGTGTTAAAGAAATATCTCTTGTTAAACTAGGATAATTAGAATACGGTTTAATTGAATAATTAATATGATTTAAAGGTTTAATAGAATTAATCAAATTAACTAAATTAAATTCAAAGATATAAATTGGATAATTATAGTTTTTTTCAAGCTGAGCAAATATACCTATTTCTTTTTTATTCTCTATACTATAAATTATAGCTACATGCTTAATACTTAATGAATTGGTAATACTACTAAGCAAAAAGCTATATTTTGACTGACTTATTTTATTCCATGCCACTTGAACTTGCAATTTTTCTAAAAACTCTTCTAATGTACCTTTAGCTTGAAACCAACCTAATGAATTTGGCTTATCTAACCACGATTTTCTTGAATAATCAGAATTTGACATTAAACCAGCAAGATGCAAACTTTCAACAATACCAGATAGACTTGTTTTTGTGATATTTTGAATATCTTTGGTAAAAACTTTACCTATTTCAAAAATTTCAATATTTTTATTAGCCTGTCTAATATTATATTCATAAGTTAAGATTAATTGGGTTAGTAAATTAGTCCTTAAATAAGATTGATCTTTGACTAAAGGATTATATATACGAATTTGTGAGGGAGCACTTGAGGTATTAGAACTATTTAAAGACAAATTTTGTATTTCATGCAATCCTAAATTTCGTAAAATTTGACGTACTTGATACACTTTATTAGTAAATGAATGTTGAAATATAACATCATGATTCAAAACTTTAGGCAACTGACTCATGAATTTATTAAAACCATAAACACGACCTATCTCTTCAATAATATCGATGGGTCTTAATAAGTCAATCTGTCTACTTGAAGGTACCTGTACTTTAAATATTTTTTTTATTTCGTCATAAACTGTAATAAAATTCAACTGATTTAATATAGTAAGAATTTCTTTTACAGATAAATACATATAACCATTAATCTCTTTATAACCTAAAATCTTTTCTATGCTATTTTTTTTTAAAATTATAACCTTAGGTTTTTCATAAACTTTATGATAAACATAAGTCTTACCGACTGTTCCACCTCCAAAAGAAACAATTAATCGAATCGCTTCCTCGTATGCACAAATAAAATCCTCCCGTGTTATTTGTTTACTATATTTTTCAAATATATCTGTTTTAATAACTAAATTATTCTGTATGTTTTTAAAATATTTAGAACTAAATATTTGACCACAAACTAATATAGACTCCGTTATATTATCACATTGAATATGTGGATTAATATCGAAACCCAATGTATATAATTTTTCAGAATTATACTTTAAAACTTCTAACTCAATATTATTAGATTGACATAAAGAAATTTTTTCGTTTTGTATATTAAATAAAGAATACTTAATTGGTAATAAATTTATTTTTCGTTGATCAATAATTTCAATATGATGCCCCCACTTTATATATATATATTTAGGAATATCATGAAACAAATTCAATGGCTTAATATTTTGACTGTATAAGTAATATTGTAACCATGAAGGAGAAAAAGTATTTCTTATGTAATTAATATGAGTTAAACTAAAATTTAACAAAGCTATACTATTTGATAAATTTAAGAAACTATAATTATTTAAATAATTATTATAATACTTTTTATCAATATATACTTTGTTTAAAAGAGGTCTATTCATAAGGCAACTTATTTCTCGAGCTAAACCTACTACACTTAATAAATCTTGCCTATTAGCTGTAGTACTTAAATCAAGTATAATATCATTTTTATCTTGATCATGAATAATATTTTCTATTTCACAACCTCCTAAAGTTAATTTTGCTATTAATTCAGATAATTCTATTTGGTTCAAATCTACAATTTGTTTAAGCCATTTAAAAGAAAATTTCATTTGTAAAAATATTCAATATCATAAAATTTCATAAGTTATTATTATAATTTTTAATATATAATTCAAACAATATTTCATTGATTATTATTGAGCTTTAGTAAAAGATAATTGATTTTTATTTGCATAACGTTCCATAAACCGCATAAACCTATCCCATTCTTGTGGACTTTTTATTATATATATAGATTCTATAGCCTGAGGTTTACCATTAACAAATTTTGCACTCACATCACGAGTTACTAATTCTCCTTCATCATCCTTTAAATACATACCAGTGATGTCACCTTTTTCTTGCATACCCGATTTTAGAATATCTGGATTATTAAATCTAAAAGTAGCTGTACCTTTACTACCATCTCTTGATCTAGTTAAAGAAACATCTGCTATAACTGTTTCATTAATACCCTTAATAAATTGAATGACTGCCATCTTTATATCCTTAAATAAAATTCACAATTAGTACTTATTATAAATGATAATCATGATATATTAAAAGAATCTAATAATAATATATAATAATGAAATTTAGCAAAACTTATAAAATAAAAATTTATAACCTTTCTATTATATATACTATAATAGTTGACACATTAGAAATAATACTTATAAATAATTAAACACAAAAAATTTAATATAATAAAAGTTTAAAATAAATTAAAAATTAAACCAATATATTAAATTAAAATTATTATGTATAACCCTTAAGTTAAAGAGTAAATTGTGTTATTATTATTTAGTATCAAAGGTAATAAATAAATTTATTTACTGTAAATTAAATGTTTGAACGCTTTACAGAAAAAGCTATAAAAGTTATTATGCTAGCTCAAGAAGAAGCTAGACGCTTAGGACACAATTTTGTTGGTACAGAACAAATTTTATTAGGTTTAATAGGAGAAGGAACTGGAATTGCAGCACAAGTTCTAAAATCTATGAATGTAAATTTAAAAGATGCTCGGATAGAAGTTGAAAAAATCATAGGAAGAGGGTCAGGATTTGTAGCAGTTGAAATTCCTTTCACTCCACGAGCAAAAAGAGTTTTAGAATTATCTTTAGAAGAAGCTAGACAACTTGGGCACAACTATATAGGTACAGAACATCTATTAATGGGCTTAGTTCGTGAAGGAGAAGGTGTGGCTGCAAGGGTATTAGAAAATTTAGCTGTAAATGTAGCTTCAATTAGAACTGAAGTAATACAAATGCTAGGCGATAATGCAGAAGCTAATACAAATGGAAATAATAATACGCAAACTAGAAGTAAAACTCCTACATTAGAAGAATTTGGTTCTAATTTAACTGAACTAGCTATAGAAGGTATTTTAGATCCTGTAGTAGGAAGACAAAAAGAAATTGAAAGAGTTATACAAATTTTAGGCCGTAGAACTAAAAATAATCCTGTATTAATTGGTGAACCAGGGGTTGGCAAAACGGCCATTGCTGAAGGCTTAGCACAACGTATAGCTAATAAAGATATTCCATCCATACTTGAAGATAAGCTAGTAGTTACATTAGATGTTGGCTTATTGGTTGCTGGCACAAAATATAGAGGTGAGTTTGAAGAACGCCTTAAAAGAATAATGGATGAAATCAAATCAGCTAATAACATAATTTTAGTTATAGATGAAGTACATACTTTAATTGGCGCAGGCGCAGCTGAAGGAGCAATTGATGCAGCAAATTTATTAAAACCAGCATTAGCTAGAGGTGAACTACAATGTATTGGAGCTACAACACTAGAAGAATATAGAAAACATATAGAAAAAGATGCTGCACTAGAAAGGCGATTTCAACCTGTTTTAGTTGGAGAACCAAGTGTAGAAGAAACTATTGAAATATTATTTGGCTTAAGAGATAGATATGAAAAACATCACCAACTAAAAATGTCAGATGGTGCTTTAGCTGCCGCTGCTAAATATGCTAATCAATATATTTCAGATCGTTTTTTACCTGATAAAGCAATTGATTTAATTGATGAAGCTGGTTCAAGAGTAAGATTATTAAATTCTCAACTTCCTCCTGCAGCTAGAGAATTAGATAAAGAATTGAGGAATGTACTAAAAATCAAGGACGAAGCTATAAGAGCACAAAAATATGAAAAAGCAGAGCAATATAGAACACGAGAGATGGAAATTAAAGCTCAAATTGCAGCTATTGCACAAAGCAAAAAAAGCGAGCCTAATTTACAAATCGAAGATCCTATAGTAACAGAAGATGATATAGCTGAAATAGTTGCTTTTTGGACAGGCATACCCGTAACCAAACTGACAAAAAGCGAATCAGAAAAATTAATGCACATGGAAGAAACTTTACACAGTCGTATAATTGGTCAAGATGAAGCAGTAGTAGCTGTTTCTAGAGCAATTAGAAGAGCACGTGTAGGACTGAAAAACCCCAATCGACCTATTGCTAGTTTTATATTCTCTGGTCCTACCGGAGTTGGTAAAACAGAACTAACAAAGGCACTTGCATCTTATTTCTTTGGTTCACAAGAAGCAATGGTTAGATTAGATATGTCGGAATATATGGAAAGACACACTGTTTCTAAATTAATAGGTTCACCACCAGGATACGTAGGTTATAGTGAAGGAGGATATTTAACAGAAGCTGTTAGAAAACGTCCATATACTGTTATATTATTTGATGAAATTGAGAAAGCACATCCAGATATTTTTAATTTATTATTACAAATATTAGAAGATGGAAGATTAACTGATGCAAAAGGAAGAACTATAGATTTTAAAAACACTTTACTAATTATGACCTCTAATATAGGTTCAAAAGTAATAGAAAAAGGAGGAGGGAGTCTAGGATTCGAATTAGGAGAATCTCAAACAGAATCACAATATAATCGTATAAAATCACTAGTTAATGAAGAACTAAAACAATATTTTCGTCCAGAGTTTTTAAATAGACTAGATGAAATTATAGTATTTAGACAATTAACTAAAGATGAAGTGCGTGAAATAGCAGATATTATGTTAAAAGAAGTATTTGAGCGCATTAAACAACAAGAAATAGAATTAGAAGTTACAGAAAGATTTAAAAATAGATTAGTAGATGAAGGATACAATCCTAGTTATGGAGCGAGACCATTGCGTAGAGCAGTTATGCGATTATTAGAAGATAGTTTGGCCGAAGAAGTTCTATCTGGAAAAATTAAAGGAGGTGATAGCGCTGTAGTAGATGTAACTGATGATGGTAATGTCACTGTATTGTTAGGTGAACAACTCGAAATAATAAAATCATAAAAATCATAAAGGTTGCGGTAATATTTTTTATAAAAAATATTACCGCAACCTTTATGATTTTATCTAAAATATATAAAAAAAGTTCATAAATGAAAATCAACACAAATAAATCAATAATAAGTATAAATGCCAGGAACCAGATTTGAACTGGTGACACGAGGATTTTCAGTCCACTGCTCTACCTACTGAGCTATCCCGGCCAGATGTCTTGAATACTAACATAGTATTTTTTCTATTGCAACTTTATATTACATAAAATAATAAACAAGTTTACTAATACATATTACTAAATAAATTTTTTTCTGGCGTAAATAATAATTTACAAACTCCAGTAGGGCCATTACGATTTTTACATAAAGTAATATCAACTGTTTTAAAAAGATTTAACTGATCATTTGATTGAGATAATATCATAACAATATCAGCATCCTGTTCAATTGAATTATGCAAAACTATATAATTAGATAAAAAACACAGATAATTAGGTTCTTGAATATCAAAAACTTGATGATATTTTAACCACTTCATATATTTCATCAACTTATACTCTAAATATATATTAGAATATAATAAAAAACAATTAATAATAGCTAAATCTTCTTCTAACAATTGATTATTTTTAGACCAATAAAATTTATTATATAACTTATGATTATGAGTTAAACACATAATATAATTATTAATATAAATATAAAATGTATATTGAAGAATAAATTTCCAATTTATAGAATATAAAGATAATTTACTTGAATATCTATTATAGAATAATTTCATTAAATGATATTTTATTAATATTTGATCTTTATATAAACTTCGGCTATGAAGACTATTATGTAAATCGATGTTTAAAAAAAGATATGATATTAAACAACCACTCTCTCTTAAATCAGATAATAAAGGATTTTTATTTAATCTAGTTTCAATACTTCTATTTAACTGTGATAAAACAATTATAGGAATGTATAAATATTGAGCTAATAATTTAAGCTTTCTAGTAATATAAGCTAATTCTTGAGACCTTAGATTATTAGTGAAATTTTCTATTTGTATTAGTTGCAAATAATCTATAATAATTAATTGTATATTACTTGTTTCTTTAAACAATAATTTAACGGTATACTCAATATAATCAATAGACATATTAGGACTATCATTAATATAAATATTAGATTTCATCAAGCTATTACATATTGATTTAAAAGTATACTGCTGATCTATAGTTAATTGATCAAAAGAAAAACTTTGAATAGACATTTTACAAGCAACAGCTATAAATTTATAAACAATTTGTAACTTTGACATCTCAAGACTAAAAAAACATAAACCTAACTTAGTAGAATTTAAAATATTATATGCTATATTAATTACAAAAGAAGTTTTACCAATAGAAGGACGTCCAGCAATCACAATTAAATCACCATCCTGTAAACCTTTCATTAATTCATCGATTTGATGAAAACCAGATAAAATTTTACTCTTTGAAGCAAAATCTTCTTGTAAATCAGTATCGTAATTTTCAAACTCTATCAATAATTCACCTAATATATCTCTAAAAGTAGATAAATTTTCTTTAGGTATTTTATGAACAGTAGATTCTAAATATTCTGATGCTTTATTATATAAATGATGACTTTTAGAACTTTCAATAGATGCTAATCTTACAATATTATAACCATACTGTACCATCAATCTTTTCATGTAACTATTATTAATGAGAATAATAAGTTCTTGAATATAAACAGACATATTAATGGATGACATAAATAAATGTCCTTGTCTCATTAATTCCATAATTTTATAAACTCCACCGATGTAATCTAATTTCTGGGATTTATTGAGAATATATAATAACTGAAGAATATCAATCTTCCCATTTTTATAAATAGTTATTAAACTTTTATAAATTAATTTATGACACTCTAAAAAAAAAGACTCTTGTTTCAAATAGGGTATGATTTGCGGAAAAATCATTGGATTAATTAATATAGTACCTAATAAAATTTCTTCAGCAATATAATTTTGTGGTGGAAATAAATCTACATTAATATTTTTCATAATAGCTATAACAAACTTAATCAGAAATATGAATTAAAACATCAATTATCAATATTTATAAGTAAATAACGTCTCAATAAATTTTTACTTTTACTTTTAAAATTTATTAACAAGTAAGCCGAAGAAGCAAAATCAACACAAGAATAATAGGAACTTCTTTTATTAATTATACTAAATCCTACCCAATAATATAAGCTTAAAGCTTGTAAATTAATTACATTCAATTCCAAAGTAGAAACTAAATTGATAATAAGAATAATAAACATCTGTAAAAAATATTTAGAAAATATATTAGCTCTTATAAAAGCTTTATAGTTGCAAATATAATAAAAATATAGATATTGATCATCTATAATTAAATATGAAAAAATACAAAATATTAATACAAAATCAAATTGTAAATTTAAGATATAATATTGTGTATAATTAATATTAGATCTTTGATAAAAATACATAAACTAAAAAATTAGAATATAAAAATATTATGTTAGTATAGTATGTATAGAAAAAAATACAATTTTTATATATTTTATTCTAATTAAAATATAAATAAATCTAAATTATTAGTTATAAAGTATAATCAATCATAATTCATAAATAATTAAAATGTACCTAAAAACACATAAAAAACAATTTATTATTTCTCAACTAGAAAAAAAATTTCAAAAAACTGAAATACCTGTTATTAATATAGGAGACAGTATAAAAATGGGTATTTTAATTCAAGAAGGCAATAAAGAAAGAATACAAAATGTAGAAGGTGTTGTAATATCAAAACATAACTCACAATTAAATACAACAATTACAATTAGAAAAGTTCTACAAAATATAGGTGTTGAAAGAGTTTATCTAATACATTCACCACGTATTAAAACAATTCAAATTATAAAAAGAGCCAAAGTAAGAAGAGCAAAACTATATTATTTAAGATCAAGATCTGGAAAAGCAACAAGACTAAAACAAAAATTTAATTAATAATTATCTTTTCTTTTTATTTTGTATTATAATAAAATTCATGTATAATTAGAGGATACATAACTCAGTTGGCTAGAGTATCACGTTGACATCGTGAAAGTCACTGGTTCGAATCCAGTTGTATCCAAGATTTTAATAATATTTAATCTAAACTCATAAAAAATATAATAATGGGTCGGTGCCCGAGTGGTTAATGGGGGCGGACTGTAAATCCGCTGGTTTCACCTACGTTGGTTCAAATCCAACCCGGCCCAATAATTACTAAATCAAACTAATGACAAATTAAAATTAAATAAAAAATATAAATAATGAAGTATAGCCTTTATAGCTTAGTGGTAGAGCATCTTCTTGGTAAGGAGAAAGTATGGGTTCAATTCCCATTAAAGGCTTCATTTTATATTTTTTACGGATTTGCCTTTATTTTTATTTAATTTGTATATACCTATCATTTGGGAATTACTTTTACCAGGAGCAACCATAGGATAACAATTCTCTTCTTCCTTGACTTTACAATCAAGTAAACAAGGTCCATCATGATTTATAAAACGATCTAAAACTTCAAACATATTATGTCTATATTCTAACTGTAGTCCTAAAATCCCAAAAGATTTTGCTAGTAATATAAAATCAGGTGTGCCTTTTTCCATATTGGAGTGAGAATATCTTTCACCATAAAAAGCTTGTTGCCATTGTCTAACCATACCTTGCCATTTATTATTAATGATAACAATTTTAATAGGTAAATTATATTGAGAAATTGTAGCTAATTCTTGAAGATTCATTTGAAAACTAGCATCTCCACTAATGCATACAACTTTTTCAGAAGGATAAGCTATTTGAACACCAATAGCTGCAGGAAGACCATAGCCCATAGTTCCTAAACCAGAACTCGACATCCAATGACGCGGTAATACATTAAGAAACTGAGCAGCCCACATCTGGTGTTGACCTACATCAGTCGTAAAATATGCATTAGGTTGAATATTAGATAAAGAATTTATAACTTCTTGTGGTGACAGATTATTTACATGTTTTGGAACCAGTAAAGGATACTGTTGTTTCCATACATAAATTCTATCTTTCCAAGATCTAGTTTGCTCAGGATTAAATACTAAATTAGAATGATAATCAACAGAATGCAAAAGCTCAGTTATTACTTCTTTAACATCACCTAAAATAGCAACTTGAGGTACACGATTTTTACCAACCTCAGCAGGATCAATATCAATATGTATAACTTGAGCATTACAAGCAAATTCATCTAATTTACCAGTTACCCTATCATCAAATCTAGCACCAAGAGCAATAAGTAAATCACACTCGCTAACAGCAAAATTAGCATAAGCTGTTCCATGCATACCAAGCATACCTAAGGCTAAGTCATCATTCTCATCTATAATACCTTTACCCATTAAAGTTGTACATATAGGTATTTGAAAACGATAAGCAAATTCTTTAATAATATCATGAGCACCAGATATAATAGATCCACCTCCAACATAAAGTAAAGGTTGACTAGATTCATATATAAGATTAAAAACTTTAGTAAACTGATTAATTTGAGGTTTCATTAAAGGTCTACAACCTAATACACTAATCTGATTTGGATCAAGAGGTTCATATATAAATTTTTCTAAACCTACATCTTTAGGTATATCTATTAAAACTGGACCAGGTCTACCATGTTGAGCTATATAAAAGGCTTCAGATACAATTCTGGACATATCTCGTGAATCTCTTACTACATAAGAATGTTTAACTATTGGCAATGTAATGCCAAAAATATCTACTTCTTGAAAAGCATCAGTACCTATAAAAGGTCTAGATACTTGACCTGTAATTAGTACCATAGGTACTGAATCTAATTGAGCTGTAGCAATGCCAGACACAAGATTAGTCGCACCTGGTCCAGATGTTGCAAAACAAATACCAACTTTACCAGTAGCTCTAGCATAACCGTCAGCTGCATGAGCAGCGCCTTGTTCATGACGACATAAAATATGCTTAATTAAATTTTTCTCTTCCCACCTATACAATTCATCATATATAGGAAGTATAGCTCCACCCGGATAACCAAAAACGTGAGACACATCATTTCTAATTAAACTATCAATTAATGCAAATGCCCCCGTAACTTCTTTTAGTTTAGAGTTAGATGTTATATTCATATATTTAGTATATTAATGATTTTTTATCTTTAACCGTTATTAACTGTTTATCTTTAATTATTTACTTCTTTATTATTTTTGATAACTTTTATAATAAGTTTTTATATTATATATAATCCTAGTATTATATATAATATTATATATGTCGAATTTTTTAATATGAATTGCCTATTTGAAGAAGATTTTTTTTTAATTTATATCTAATTTATACCTAACATGTACCTTAAAATATTTAATATTGTTATTATAAATATTACTATTATGGTTACTATAATAATTCGTTTATTTTTCTCTTTTAATAGCTCAAAAATTGGATAAAAAGTTGTCAAGAAAAATCCAGTTATTACTGAAAATAAGAAGCTTGGAAATCTTCTTATATTCTTCCAAAAATTAGTCATAATTATATGATGATATTTATTTTGTTTAAGATTAACATAAGTAAGAAAAAAAATTTATGCAAATTTGTATAAAAAATATAGAATAGTTATTAATATTTTATTAGATGGTGTGAAAAAATGCTAAATAATTTGGAACGTGCAAGAGTTTTGAGTGATGCTTTGCCTTTTATACAACGTTTTTATGGTCGAACTATAGTTGTAAAGTATGGAGGAGCTGCTATGAAAAATTTACAGCTTAAATTTAAAGTTATAGAAGATATTTTATTCTTATCTTACATAGGAATTAGGATTGTTATTGTACATGGTGGTGGACCAATGATTAATCATTGGTTAAAAAAGATTGATATAGAACCTAGATTTCTTAATGGTGTTCGTATAACAGATAAGGCAACTATGGAAGTTGTAGAAATGGTTTTGGTAGGTAAGGTAAATAAAGATTTAGTAACTTTACTTAATCGATCTTGTTCTGTGGCAGTTGGTTTATCTGGTAAAGATGCTAATTTAATTACTGCATCTAGTCTTTTTATAAATCAAATAGATAATTATACAGGCAAGGTTGAAAAAGTTAATGTGAAAATTATTGATTTACTACTTGATCAAGGATACATTCCAGTTATTGCTAGTGTTGCAGCAGATTTAAATGGGCAGGCTTATAATATTAATGCTGATACTGTAGCTGGGTCTATTGCAGAACATTTGCGTGCGGAGAAATTAGTTTTATTGACAGATATGCCTGGTATTATGAAGGATATTAATTCTCCATCTACTCTAATAAAATATTTAGATATAAAAGAGTTGCAAAAATTAAAAAAAGATCAAGTAATTGTCGGAGGTATGATACCTAAAGTTGATTGCTGTATCAGGGCTTTACAAAACAATGTAAATGCAGCCCATATTATTGATGGTAGTGTTGAACATGCATTGTTATTAGAAATTTTAACTTCTGATGGTATAGGTTCAATGTTAATTCCATAAATTCTTATAAAGATTTATTTTTATTTTTTTTTATGTTAAACTATATAAAAATTATTGTGGCTCAGTAGCTCAGTTGGTCAGAGCAGGGGACTCATAAGCCCAAGGTCGCAGGTTCAAGTCCCGCCTGAGCCATTAAATACAATATATTCCTGGAGAGGTGGCTGAGTGGTTGAAAGCGCCAGATTGCTAATCTGTTGTATGATTTATTATCATACCGAGGGTTCGAATCCCTTCCTCTCCTTTTTTTATATGAATAAATATTTTTATCATATTTATTATAATTTGACAATTCTTTTATGGTTATGACATAATTATCTATTAGGAAAGGGATTGTAGTTCAATTGGTTAGAGCACCGCCCTGTCACGGCGGAAGTTGCGGGTTCGAGTCCCGTCAATCCCGTTATTTTATATATAGTTCTTTTTGAGGTACAGGTGTATACTCATTAATAATTTGTCGAAATTCTTCGCCATTAATGGTTTCCTTTTCAATTAGTAGATCTACTAATCTATCTATAACAATTCTGTTATCTTGAATAATTTGTATTGTACTACTATAACATTCTTGAACAATATTTTGTATTTGTTTATCTATTTTTATAGCAATTTCATCAGAATATTCTGATGAAGATCCCATACTTCTTCCAAGAAAAGGGTTAGATTCTTCATTTTCTAAACATAATGGTCCTATATTTGACATTCCAAATCTTGTAACCATTTGACGCGCCATGGATGTAACTTGTTGCAAATCGTTGCTTGCTCCTGTTGTGATTTCCGTGTCTCCAAATACAACTTCTTCGGCTGCTCTTCCTCCTAAGGCTCCCATTATACGGCATATAATTTGAGATCTTGAGATTAAGCTTTGATCTTCTCCAGGTGTAAACCATGTTAGTCCTCTAGCTTGTCCTCGAGGGATTAAAGTGACTTTTTGTACTGGATCGTGATCTTTAAGTAGTGTGCCTACTATAGCATGTCCAACTTCATGATATGCTATTAGACGTTTGCTTTTACTATCTATTAATGGTGTTCCTTCCATGCCGGCTACTATACGATCAATAGAAGCATCTATTTCATTAAGTGTAATATGATTTTTTTTCCTTCTAGCGGTAAGAATAGCGGCTTCATTTAATAGATTTGCTAGGTCTGCTCCTGAAAATCCAGGAGTTCTTCTAGCTATCATAGATAGTGATATTTTAGGTTCCATTTTTTTATTTTTAGCATGTACTTGTAATATAGCTAATCTTCCTTTAAAGTCTGGTACTTCTACAGCTACTTGACGGTCAAAACGACCAGGTCTTAGTAAAGCAGAATCTAATATATCAGCACGGTTGGTAGCTGCAATTACAATTACACCTGTATTACCTTCAAATCCATCCATTTCAGTTAATAATTGATTTAATGTTTGTTCTCTTTCATCATTACCACCACCAATTCCAGTTCCCCTTTGTCTACCTACAGCATCAATTTCGTCGATAAAAATTATACATGGTGCATTTTCTTTTGCCTTTTTAAATAGATCTCTAACTCGAGATGCGCCTACACCTACAAACATTTCTACAAATTCAGATCCTGATATACTAAAAAAAGGTACATTTGCTTCGCCTGCAATTGCTTTAGCTAATAATGTTTTACCTGTTCCTGGAGGACCCACTAATAATACTCCTTTGGGTATTTTTGCGCCTACAGCAGTAAACCTTTCAGGTTTTTTTAAGAATGTAACGACTTCTTCAAATTCTTCTTTAGCTTCATCTATTCCTGCTACATCATCAAATATAATGCCTGTTTTAGCTTCCATTTGGAATAAAGCTTTTGATTTACTAAAAGACATAGCTTGTCCAGGACCACCAGGTCCATTATTAGATCTTCTAAATAAGAACGCTAGACCGCCTATTAATAATATAGGGAATAATAAGTTTCCCACTAAATTCCATACAGCACTAGTGTTTCTTGTTGGATGAGCATCTAAATCTATATTTGATTTTTTTAGTTTACTGATTAATTCTGGTGCAGTTGTAGGTAATTCAACTCTGATTTTTTGAATTCTGTTTCCCAATTCCGGACCTACTGCTTCGACTATTGCAGTATGTCCATTATCGTATAAGTCTACTTTTTTTACCCAACCCATATCCAGGTATTCTAAAAATCTTCCATATGTCATTCGAGAACGGGCTATATTTGTATTTAATTCATTTGTAGTGGGTGCCAAAAATCCTTGCCATAGAAAAAAACTAACAACAATTATGGGTAATGACAGCAGTAGTAAAGTTTTCCAAGATAATTTCATATTGTTTAAGCCTTAAATATTTATAATATTTACTCAGTATATAAAATAGATTTATTTTTATTAAGTCTATTTAAATGAATTTAACATCTTTAATATTTCGTAGGCAACTATATTGTCTGAAAATATATGTTTATTGTTTATATAAGTTAATCTTATTTTTTATTTATTTATCTATAATATATTAATAATTTCTATAAAATTAATTAATTGTATGATAAAAAAAGGTTCGTTAGTTAAAGTTTTGCGAAAAGAATCTTATTGGTATCAAGATACAGGTACTGTAGTAAAAATAGATAAGGATATTAAGTATCCATTTCTTGTACGTTTTATTAAAGAAACGTATAGTGGTGTTAATAGTACTAGCTTTTCTAGTGATGAGTTGTCTGTGATAGAGAAATAGTAAATATTTATACTAAAAAAGATAAAAGCATTATATAGGTATAATGTTTTTATCTTAATATCAATGATATTGATAATGATTTTTTTAACTTCCTAATGTCGCCCAATCTACATCAACATTTTCTAAAATAAGTGATGAATTATAGATCTGTAAAATAATAAGTAAAAACAGAAAAAATAATAACATAAATACACCCATTATAGGGGTTGTCCCCCAACCAGGAGCAACTTTTCCATATTCAGAATTTAAAGGTCTTAATATTTCTCCTAATCTAGTTCTTAATGCCATAATATTTTAATATGATTTATATATTTTATAATTTTTATCTTTATAATAATAGTATTATTATAAAAATAAATTAACTTTATTTGTATTAAATTTATGGAAACTGCAACAGTTCTTAGTATTTTTATTTCTAGTTTATTACTTGGAATAACTGTATATTCTATATATACAGCTTTTGGTCCTGTTTCTAAAGAACTTCGAGATCCTTTTGAAGAACATGAAGAGTAAATAAGCGATATTTATATTTTAATCATAATATAGTTGATATCCATTTTACTTAGTAGCTAATATAAATTAAATTTATATTAGCTACTAAGTAAAATGGATAATTTTAAGATTTATTTAGCTATTCTTGGAGGATCTCTAAAAAATATAGCAAAGAAAATAACCATTAATGTTCCTACTAATAAAAATACATATACGAGTGCTTCCATATGTATCTCCTTATATTACAAAATTTATATTGTTTATACTGCACCTTGTTTTTTACTGCTTCTATCTCCTAATTTTTGGAACGCTCCGAATTCTACTTGTTCTGTTACTTCAGCTCCAATACCTGCAAATACATCTCTAAATATAGTTCGTGAACCATGCCATAAATGACCAAAGAAGAATATTAATGCGAAGTTTGCATGTCCAAATGTGAACCATCCTCTTGGACTACTGCGGAAAACACCATCTGACTCTAGTGTAGTTCTATCAAATTCAAAAACTTCACCTAATTGAGCTTTGCGTGCATATTTTTTTACGCTAGGTGCATCATTAAAGGTTTTTCCATTTAGTTTTCCACCATAGAAGCTAACTGTTACACCTACTTGTTCAATACTATATTTAGATTCAGCTCTTCTAAAAGGAATATCTGCTCTAATAATTCCATCTTTGTCTACTAATATAACAGGAAATGTTTCAAAGAATGCAGGCATTCTTCTAACAGTTAATTCCCTACCTTCCTTGTCTTGAAATATCGGGTGACCTAACCATGCCTCTGCAATACCATCTCCTTTATCCATAGGTCCAGCTCTAAATAAACCTCCTTTTGCAGGATTGTTTCCAATATAATCATAAAAAGCTAGTTTATCAGGTATTTTAGACCATGCTTCTTCTGGTGTCGCTCCTTCATTTAATGAATTTTCTACTCTTCTTTCAATTTCTTGTTGAAAATAACCACTATCCCATTGATATCTTGTAGGTCCAAATAGTTCTATTGGTGTTGTAGCAGAACCATACCACATTGTTCCACAAGTTACAAAAGCACTAAAGAATACAGCAGATATACTGCTTGATAGAACAGTTTCTATATTGCCCATTCTTAAAGCTCTATATAATCTTTGTGGAGGTCTTACTGTTAAATGGAATAAACCAGCAAGTATACCAACAGTGCCAGCCGCTATATGATGTGATGCAATTCCACCAGGGTTAAATGGATTAAAACCATCTGGTCCCCAAGCTGGTGCTACAGGTTGTACTTTTCCTGTTATACCATATCCATCAGAAATCCATATACCTGGCCCAAACAAACCTGTTGTATGGAAAGCACCGAATCCAAAACATAATAAACTAGATAACAATAAATGAATACCGAAAATTTTAGGTAAATCTAGTGCTGGTTCTCCTGTTCGTGGATCTCTGAATAATTCTAGATCCCAATATACCCAATGCCATATAGATGCCAAAAATAGCATACCTGATAATACAATATGAGTTATAGCAACACCTTCGAAACTCCATAATCCAGGATTAGAGACACTTTCTCCTGTAATACTCCAGCCTCCCCAAGAATCTGTTACTCCTAGTCTTGCCATAAAAGGCATAACAAACATTCCCTGCCTCCACATTGGATTTAGTACTGGATCAGATGGATCAAAGACAGCTAATTCGTATAAGGCCATAGAACCTGCCCAACCAGCTACTAAAGCTGTATGCATTAGGTGAACAGAAATTAAGCGGCCAGGATCATTTAATACAACTGTATGTACGCGATACCATGGTAGTCCCATTGAACTACGATCCTCCTAATTAAGAGATATAATGTGTTTGCTTTTCTTACTATTTTATGAATATAAACTACATAGTTATTTATTATAACATTCTTCATCTTAATTAATTTAGTTTTACTCGCATTTATATACAATAATGTTTTTTACTATACTGAAAGAAATAATAGTTATAATAGTTAATAAATAAATACTCTCTTGTATATTAAAGTTGAACCATATAGTTTCAATAATACTAGTTTTATAATTTATGCATGGATATAAGTAAAGACAGCGAATACTTTCTATTGCATATGTTAAAGGGTTAGTACTGGCAATTATTTGTAACCAGTAGGGCATGAATGATAGTGGAGCTAAAGCAGTACTAGAAAATAAAGTTGGCAAGTTAGCAATTAGTATAATGGCTAAAAATTCTATATGTCCTGGTAGAACAAAAGCTAAACAGATACTTATACTACCTATACTTAATGTAATAAGTAAAATTATAAATATAATAGTGATAACTTTATTACTATTTAAGTTATTATTTCCTATAAAAAGACTTGACATTATAACTACAGATGTTTGTAAAGTAGTTATTATGGTAATAAAGATTATAGAAGAAAAAATTAGCGAATCTCTTGATATTAGTGGTGCTACTAATAATCTATTTAAAAAACCAAATTCTCTATCAAATATTAATGGCAAACCAGAATTTATTGCTCCTGTAAAAGAAGTAAAAACTATAATTCCAGGACTTAAAAATTGGTAATAAGTTCTGTTATTTGTTAGTAAATTTACAGGTGCATTTTGAAATAAAGCACCAAATAAAATAAGCCATAAGAGAGGTTGTAATATACCAGAAAATAAGTTAGATGGTCTTCTTTTGATTTGTATAAAATATCTTTGGATTAAATAAAATACTTCTTCATATATATTTATTATGTATGAATTATATATAATTTTATTTTCTGGTTTAAAGTTTTTAGTATAATTTTTGTTATATTTTTTAAATTTTTTAAAGGTATTTATCATTATATGAATTTTATAAATTTATTTAAAAATTTTTTGGCAGTAAATTATAATATTTTTAACGTATATCTTAATTGTATTGCAGTTATTGTTTATTTATTTTGTTTTTTATGATTTAATAATAAATGCATAGTGTTATAATATGTAATTTATTTTTTATTTAAAGAAAGTAAAAAAGCACTAATCTAATAGTGATTTAATTATTTAATTATAGATAATATAGGAGAAATTTAATATGACTAATACGTACAAAGTAACTCTTGTTATTGACGATACAACTACAGTTATTGATTGTCCTGAAGATGATTATATTTTAGATGCAGCTGAAGATGCAGGTCTAGAATTACCTTATTCTTGTCGTGCAGGTTCTTGTTCTACATGTGCTGGTATCATCCAAGAAGGTACAGTTGATCAAAGTGATCAGAATTTTTTAGATGATGATCAGGTGCAACAAGGTTTTGTTTTAACATGTGTAGCGTTCCCTACTAGTGATTGTACTATTAAAGCAAAACAAGAGGATGCCTTATATTAGTCATTACTTACTTAATATATAATGTTTTCAAGTAATAAAGAATATAATACACAACAAAATATACAATTTTATTTTGTTGTGTATTATATTCTTTTAAAGTTTTACCTCTATATCTACTCCTGAAGGTATATTCAGCTTCATTAAGGAATCAATTGTTTGTGAAGATGGTTCATATATATCAATTATTTTTGTATGTGTCCGTATTTCGAAATGTTCTCTAGAATCTTTATCAACATGAGGTGATCTTAAGACACAATAGATTTTGCGTTTTTTAGGTAATGGAATAGGGCCTATAGCTTTTACTTTTGTTCTACGAGCTGTATCTATTATTGTTTTGCATGATATAGTCAGTAATTTATGATCATAAGCTTTTAGTTTAATGCGTATTTTACTTTGTTCATGAATTTTCATATTTTTATTTTTATTATTTACTCAAGAATTTTAGATACTACTCCAGCTCCTACTGTTTTTCCACCTTCACGTATAGCAAATCTCATACCTTGTTCAATAGCAATTGGATTGATTAATTCTGCACTTATTTTAATACGATCTCCAGGCATTACCATCTCTGCAGCTGATCCATCATCTGAAGTAAATTGTTTAATTGTTCCAGTTACATCTGTAGTGCGTACATAAAATTGTGGACGATAACCAGAAAAGAAAGGGGTATGTCTACCACCTTCTTCTTTTGTTAGTACGTATACTTCTGCTTCAAATTGTGTATGAGGAGTTATTGTACCAGGTTGAGCCAAAACCATGCCACGCTCAATATCTTTCTTTTGTATACCACGTAATAATATACCAATATTATCTCCAGCCATGCCTTCATCTAATGTTTTTTGAAACATTTCTAATCCTGTAATGGTTGTAGTTGTAGTTTCTCGTAAACCTACAATTTCAATTGTGTCACCTACTTTTATAATTCCTCTTTCTATACGTCCTGTAGCTACAGTACCTCTTCCTGTGATTGAAAAAACATCTTCTACAGCCATTAAAAATGTTTTTTCTACATCTCTTACTGGTGTTGGTATATATTCGTCTACTGCATCCATTAGTGAATGAATTTTATCTACCCATTCATTTTCACCTCTTTGTATTGTATTATTTTTTGTTACATTTTCTAAAGCCATTAAAGCGGAGCCCGCTACGAAAGGTATATTATCGCCTGGAAAGTCATATTGTCCTAGTAATTCACGGACTTCTAGTTCTACTAATTCTAATAATTCTTCATCATCTACTTGGTCTTGTTTATTTAAGAAAACAACGATATTTGGTACACCTACTTGTTTAGCTAGTAATATATGCTCTCTTGTTTGTGGCATAGGTCCATCAGCTGCTGATACAACTAAAATAGCCCCATCCATTTGTGCTGCTCCTGTAATCATATTTTTAACATAATCAGCATGTCCTGGACAATCTACATGTGCGTAATGACGATTACTTGTTTCATATTCAACATGAGCAGTATTAATTGTTATACCTCTTGCTTTTTCTTCTGGTGCAGCATCAATTTCATCAAATTTTTTAGCTTTTGTGTTATTTGCAGCTGCTAAAGTAGCGGATATAGCAGCCGTAAGTGTGGTTTTACCATGATCTACATGTCCTATTGTACCAATATTTACATGTGGTTTATTGCGTTCAAATTTTGCACGTGCCATAATATTTAATTTCCTTTTTTTAATTCACAATAATTATTGAAACATTTATAATTTTAATAACGATAATGAGCAAATGCTTTATTGGCTTCTGCCATACGATGTGTTTCTTCTCTTTTTCTAATAGTATTACCACTATCGTTAGAGGCATCTATGATTTCATTTGCTAATTTCAAAGCCATACTTTTACCAGATCTTGTATGAGCAAATTTAGTAATCCATCTAAGAGCTAAATTTGTTCCACGGTATGCTCTTACTTCCATAGGTACTTGATATGTTGAACCACCTATACGCCTGCTTTTAACTTCTACTAGTGGTGTTGCATTACGTATAGCTTTTTCTAAAATTTGCAAAGGATCTGTGGATGTTTTGTTTTGAATTATATCTAGTGCTTTATAAATAATTTTATATGCTAATCCCTTTTTACCGTTTTTTAATATTCTTACAGTTAACATATTTATTAATTTGCTGTTATATACAGGATCAGAATCTATCAATCTTTTTTTAGTAGTATTACGACGAGACATATTTATGATTTTATGCTATATTTTTTTTGATTTATGCTTTAGGCTTTTTAGTTCCATATTTTGATCGACTTTTTTTTCTATCTTTTACTCCAGAAGCATCTAAAATACCTCTGACTATATGATATCTTACTCCGGGTAAATCTTTTACACGACCTCCTCTAATTAGTACAACTGAGTGTTCTTGTATATTATGGCCAATACCTGGTATATATGCTGTTACTTCAAAGCCTGAGGTTAATCTAACTCTTGCTACTTTTCTCAAAGCAGAATTGGGTTTTTTAGGTGTTGTTGTATACACTCTTGTACATACTCCTCTTCTTTGGGGACATCCTTTTAAAGCAGGAGATTTAGTTTTTTGAACTGGTTTTTGTCTTTCGGATCTTATAAGTTGTTGAATAGTTGGCATTATTATATTGATATATTCATATTTTAGTGAATATTCCTCATATTATAAATATTGTAATATACCCTGTCAAACTTTATAATTATGTATTATATATTTAATTTAAATTTTCATTATCATCTAAATTATCTAATGCAGTTTGCAAATTATACTTACGCATAAATCTTTCTACTCTTCCTTCTGTATCTATAATTCTTTGTGAGCCTGTAAAAAATGGATGGTTCCCTGACCAAATATCAACATGTAGTTCAAGTTTTGTTGATCCAACTGTCATAATATGTTTACCATCGCAATATACTTTACTGTCAGTATACCATTTTGGATGTATATTCTTTTTTGGCATAAGTGCTGATGTTAATTTAAATAATAATGTTAATATTTAATCTATCTTTTTGAGTACTGTGGCGCTTTTCTAGCTTTTCTTAAACCATATTTTTTTCTCTCTTTTACTCTTGCATCTCTTGTTAAAAATCCTTCAGATTTTAAGGTTATACGATTCTCTGGATTAATTCTGCATAAAGCTCTTGCTAATCCTAATCTAATTGCATTTGCTTGACCAGTTAATCCTCCTCCTTCTGTTCTTACATGTATATCGTATTCTTTGCTTAATCCTAAAGTTCTTAGAGGTGCACACGATACTCTTAAATAATTTGGACTAAACTGTAAATATGATTCGCCTGGTAAACCATTAATGATTAGTTTTCCAGATCCTGGTATTAATTTTACTCTTGCTATAGATGTTTTACGTCTTCCTGTTCCTGAATAAATTGTTTTGGAATGCTTTGTCAAAATAGTCATTTGTTATATAATATTAATCTAAATCTAATTTAATTATTTTAGGTTTTTGTGCTTTATGCGGATGTATATTTTCAGGATATATTTTAAGTTGTCTAAATAATTGTCTTCCTAAACGTCCTTTTGGTAACATACCTCTAATAGATTTTTCTAAGATTTTATTAGGTTGTTTGGTTTGGAGTTCATTAAACGTTTTTATTTTTAAACCTCCAGGATATCCAGAATGTTTTTTATATATTTTATTTAATTTTTTTTTACCTGTAATATTTATTAATTTTGAATTAAGTAATATAATATATATATTACTATTTAAGTGAGGTGAATATGTAGTTGTACTTTTGCCTTTTAGTATTTGAGCTACTTTGCTACTTAATCTACCTAAATTCTGATTTTCAGCGTTTATAATGTACCATTGATGATTTATTTTTAGTTGTGGTATATATGTTTTGTTCATGATATTTTTTTTATGATTTTTTATATACTCGTTATATTTTTAATTTTCATATAATACATACTTTTTAGTTATCTTCTATATGTTTTTCTTTTGGTAAACTGATGCCTAATTTATTTTGTAGTGCCTCAATTACTTCTTCAGCTGATTTTTGACCGAAATTTTTTATTTCTAGAAGTTCATCTTGAGAGTAATCTAAAAGGTCTGAAATAGAATTAATTTGTGCTCTTTTAAGACAATTATAAGCTCTTACAGATAATTGCAGCTCTTCAATTAGAACTTGATCCATTTCTTGTTCGTATTCTTGTTTTTTATTATCTGCGTTTTTAAAGTCTATATTAGTTAATGGATGAAATAAATTAGTTAATACATATGCACCTTGGCTAATAGCTTCTTGAGGAGATAAGCTGCCATTTGTCCAAACTTCTAAAAATAATTTTTCTTGAATTATAGTAGGACTAACTTTTTTTTCTTCTACTACATAATTAAATTTTGTTGCTGGCATAAAAACAGCATCTATTTGTAAAAAATCTATAGATTTTTTGTCAAATCCTTTTTCTACAAGCCTGTATCCACTACCTTGTTCAATACGAAATTCCATTTCAAAAATAGTATTATTACAAATAGTTGCTATGTATTGTTGAGGATCAATGACTTGAATGTCTGGTGGTAGTTCAAATAAGCCAGCAGTAATAATAGCTGGTCCTTGTATGCGTACTCTACCTATTTGAGACTTTTCACTATAACTTTTTAGAACAACTTCTTTAAGATTCAGTAAAATTTCTAAGACATCTTCTCTTACTCCTGTAATAGTTGAGAATTCATGATTTATACCGGCTATTCTTACAGCTACTATAGCTGCTCCTTGTAAATCAGATAAAATAGTTCTTCTTAGGGAGTTTCCAACAGTAATACCTTGTCCTTTTTTAAGTGGTTCTAAAATAAAATGACCATATTGTTGACGGGCACTTTCTGTTTTTGACTCTATACATTCTATTTGAAAATGAGTCATACATGATTGTGCAAGATATTTAATTATAAAAAATTATACTAAATTATTATGTTTAAACACGTCTCTTTTTTGGAGCCCTACAGCCATTATGTGGGATTGGAGTAATATCTTTAATTAAAGTAATATTGATTCCAGCTGCTTGTAATGCTCTTATTGCTGTTTCACGACCTGCTCCTGGTCCATTCACCATTACTTCTGCCTGTTTCAGGCCTTGATTTATAGCTTGTTGAGCTGCTTTTTCTGCTGCTATTTGAGCAGCAAAAGGAGTCCCCTTTTTAGTTCCCTTGAATCCACTTGCTCCAGATGAAGACCAAGATAAAGTAGATCCTTGAAGATCTGTAATTGTAATAATTGTGTTATTAAATGTAGATTTTATATGAGCTATACCATTAATAATATTTTTTTTGTATTTTGTACTATTTTTTTTTGTCTGTCTGGCCATAAATTTTTAATTTATATAAATTATCTTAATTTTATTTTTGTTATTTACGTGGAGCTTTTTTCTTACCAGCCATGGTTTTTTTTATACCCCTTTTTGTTCGAGCATTAGTTCGTGTTCTTTGTCCTCTTAATGGTAGACCTAATCTATGTCGACGACCTTTATATGACCCTATTGTCATAAGCCGTTTTATATTCATAGACTCTATTCTCTTTAAATCGCCTTCTACTTGATAATCTTCACTTAAAGTTTTTCTAATTAAAATAATTTGTTCATCATTGAGTTCATTTATTTTGATATTTGGATTAATATATATTTTTTTTAAAATTTCTTTTGCCTTTGATTTACCTATACCATAAATGTAAGTTAATCCTATTTCTATACGTTTATTTTTAGGCAAATCTACTCCTACTATTCTTGCCATATATGATATCCTTTTGATTGTGTGTTATTGTAATTTTGTATGTTAATCTTTATCCTTGTCTTTGTTTATGTTTTGCGTTTTCACAAATTATTATTACTTTTCTATGTCTACGTATAATTCTGCATTTGTCACATATTTTCTTCACGGATGCTCTAACTTTCATTTATGTTAATCTTTATCCTTTTTTTATATTTTTTTAAGTTATTCCATTATATTATCATACTGTTGTGATATTATATATGTTTGGATTTGCTTAGCTGTATCAATTGCTACTCCAACTAAAATTAATAATGATGTTGTTCCTAATCCTTGTAATAGATTTATGTTAGTTATTTGCGCAATTACAGATGGAATAAGTGCTATGGCAAATAAACATAAACCTCCTATTAATGTTAATCTATTCAGTATTTGTTTTAAATATATAATTGTATTTGATCCAGGTCGAATTGACGGTATACTGGCTCCCATTTTTTTTAAGTTTTCTGCTATATCTTCTGGATTTAGAACAAGTGATGCATAAAAATAACTAAAAGCAATAATTAATAAACCATATGCTGGAAAATATAAAATACGACCAGGTAAGAATAAATAAATTATATTATTTAATATAGACGCTTGTATATTTTGTGCTATGTATATAGGAAGTGTCATTGTGGCTGAAGCAAATACAATTGGCATAACACCTCCTTGATTAAGTTTTAATGGTATATAGCTTTGAGGACTTAATTCATTAATTTTTCCTAATTGTTTGGCTGATACAATTGTAACTTTTCTTTTACCTTCTTGAATAAGTACGTTAATAATTAAAGTTATTATAAAGATAATAAAAAATAATGCTCCTATTGTAATTGTATGTTTGTTATAAATATTAAATTTGTAATTTTGTAAGCTTTTAGGTATACCGGAAATAATATTTTGAAAAATTAATAAAGAAGGACCATTGCCTATTCCATATTCTGTTATGAATTCTGAACACCACATTATAATCATTGATCCTGTTGTTAAAGCTATAATACAATCTATTATGAAATAGTAATTCCAATTAAATACATAAGGTTTTATCCATATTGATATTCCGACGCTTTGTATAATAGCCCATATTAATGTAAAATATCGTGTTATTTGTGTAATTTTTTGTCTTCCAGATTCTCCTTCTTCTTTTTGTAAATTTTCTAATTCAGGTATAAGTTTTGTTAAAAGCTGCATCATAATAGATGCATTAATATATGGTACAATACCTAAAGCAAAAATTCCTATAGTTGAAAATCCCCCTCCTGAAAAAATATTTAAGAAATTTATTAGTCCATTTTGATTTAAATTATTATCTAGTGAATTATGGTCTATTCCTGGTATAGGAATAAATATACCTAATCGTGCTAAAATTAAAATCATTAATGTAATAACAAGTTTCTGTTGTAATTGATTTGCTGCTTTCATTTATTATTTATAATGTATTAAGATATTCTTTATGTTATAATTTATATAGTTGTGAAACATCTATATCTCGATTTTCGGCAGCCTCTTTAAATGTTCTTAATTGGCTTAATGCATTTAATACAGCTCTTGCATTATTTAAAGTATTACCTGATTTTAATTGTTTAGCTAAAATATTTTTAACTCCTGCTAATTCTAAAACTATTCGGGTAGAACCACCAGCTATAACACCAGATCCTATAGCAGAAGGTTTGATGATTACTTTCGCAGCTCCTGATATACCTTCTATTGGATGTGGTATAGAATAAGATTTAGTTAAAGGTATATTAACTATATGTTTCTTAGCATCAGTTACACCTTTTTTTACTGCACCGATAACATCGCTTGCTTTTCCTATACCAACTCCAATTTGTCCTCTTTCATTTCCTACTACTAAAATGGCTCTAAAACTTAATTTTTTACCACCTTTTACAACTTTTGTAACTCTTTTCACTTGCACAACTTTCTCTTCCCAATTTTGATCTTGTTCTTTATTTTTAACTAATTTTTTTTTCATTTCATTACTATATATGTTGTTAAAATTTAATACCTTCTTCTCTAGCAGCTTCTGCTAAAGCTTTAATTCTACCATGATATATTTTATTTTGACGATCAAAAATAACTTCTTTAATACCTATTTCTTTTGATTTTTTTGCTATATCTTGACCCACAATCCGTGCGGCAGAACAATTATTCGATGATTTTATATTTTTCTTTACATTGATAGCTATAGTAGAGCTACTAATAATTGTTTTATTATTAGTGTCGTCTATAATTTGTGCATATATATGTTTATTAGATCTAAATATACAAAGTCGTGGACGGTAATTAGTACCGAATATATTTTTTTTTGTCATTGTTAATGTATTTATTTACCTGCTTTGCCTACTTTTAATATAATCTTTTCATCTAAATATCTGATACCTTTACCTTTATATGGCTCAGGTGGTCGTACAGATCTAATTCTAGCAGCTATTTCTCCTACAAGTTCTTTATTTATACCTTTTATAGTAATATTTGTATTATTTTCTACATGAATACTTATATTATCTGGAGGCTCGATAACTACTGGGTGGCTATATCCTACATTTAATATGAGGTTTTTTCCTTGTATTTGTGATTTATAACCAACTCCTAGAATTTTTAATTTTTTTTCAAAACCTTGTGATACTCCTATAACCATATTATTTATAAGAGTTCTAGATAATCCATATAATTTCTGTGTTTCTTTATTTTGATTTACTTTATATAATTTTAGTTGGTTACTATCTGTGTCGTATTTTATTGATAAATTTTTAGATAATTTGTATGATAATTTACCTTTAGGACCTTCAATATATATATTATGTTTTTGAATACTAACATTAATATTTTTTGATAGATTAATGGGTTGTTTTCCTATTCTAGACATTTTGTTTTTTTTATTATTTTTACCATATATAACATAATATTTCTCCACCTAATCCATAATGCCGTGCATGATGATCTGACATTACTCCTTTCGATGTAGAAATGATAGCGATTCCGATTCCACCAAGTACTTTAGGTAATTCTTTATGATTTGCATATACTCTTAAACCAGGCTTACTAATACGTTTCAGTGAAGTAATAACAGGTTTTTTGTTTTTCCCTTTATATTTTAAAGATATTAGCAAGTATTGATGTGTTTTTTCACCTATTTCTTCAAATTTATAGATAAAGCCTTCATCTTTTAATACTTTTACTATATTTCTTGTCATTTTGGTTGCATGTACTTGAACAATTTGGTGTTTTGCTAAGTTTGCATTTCTAATACGAGTTAGCATATCTGCAATTGTATCATTAATCACGTTGTTAGCTCCATTGATAGTAATATATTTATATAATTATTATATTTTTATTTTTTGAAAGGCATACCAAATTGTTGTAAAAGTGCTAATCCTTCTCTATCATTTTGGGCTGTAGTAACTATAGTAATATTTAATCCTCTGATTTTATCTATATCATCATATTTAATTTCAGGGAAAATTATTTGTTCTTTCAGCCCTAAATTATAGTTTCCTCTACCATCAAAATTTTCGAAATTTATACCTCTAAAGTCACGAATTCTTGGTAAGGCCAGGTTAATTAATTTATTAAGAAAATCATACATTTTATTTTTTCTTAATGTTACCATTAAGCCAATAGGTACGTTTTCACGTATTTTAAAACCAGCAATAGCTTTTTTAGATTTTGTGATTTTCGGTTTTTGACCAGTAATTAATGTAATTTCATTGATATTTTTTTCTATAATTTTTGTATTATTTGTAGCTTCTCCTAGGCCACGATTAATTGTTATTTTGACGAGTTTTGGTATTTCATGAATGTTACTATAATTAAATTGTTTTTGCAGTTCTTGACAAATCTTATTATTGTATAGTGTTTTTAGTGAATTTTCCATATTTGATTTAATAATTAGATAGTTTAATTATTTTTTTTGATTTTCTGTTTTTTTTCCTACTGTTTAAAGTATTATATTAACGATTAGCTATTTCGTTTTTTGTATTACATAATATGACTTTTGAGCTATGTATTGGCATCTCAATTGTTATAATTTTACCATTATTTACTTCTTTTTGTGCTTTAATATGTTTTGTGCATATATTGATATTTTCAACGATAATTTTACTGCTTTTATGTAATATTTTTGTGATTTTGCCTATTTTCCCCTTATCTTTACCAGATATTACTTTGACAGTTTCTCCCATCTTAACATGCATGTTTTGTTTTTTTTTGTTGTTTTTCATTACACAACCTCTGGAGCTAATGATATGATTTTTGCAAAATTTTTATCTCGTAATTCTTTTGCTATAGGTCCAAACACTCTTGTTCCTCTCGGATTATTTTCCTGATTTATTATAACTGCTGCATTATCATCAAATCGAATACTCATTCCGTCATCACGTCGTAAAGTTTTTTTAGTTCTTACAATAACAGCTCTTATAATATCTGATTTTTTAATTGGCATATTAGGTAAAGCATCCTTTACAACTCCTATAATTACATCTCCTATATTAGCATATGAAGGATTATTAGTTCCTAATACTTGAATACACATAATTTTTCGTGCACCACTATTATCTGCAATATTTAAATAACTTTGTGTTTGTATCATTTTTCTAGTATTTTTTCTATTAATATCCAGCGTTTTTTCTTACTTAATGGTCTATGTGACTCTATTTTTACTATATCACCTATATTACAAATATTAAATTCATCATGTGCATAATATTTATTTGTTTTTGTAACAATTTTTTTGTATTTTTTATGCTGTATTTTATGTTTTACAGCTACAGTAATTGTTTTATGCATTTTATTACTGATAACCGTTCCTGTTGTTTGTTTTTTAGACATATATTTATATAAATTATCAACTTATTTAGTTTGTTTTTATTGTTAATAGTTGAGCTATTTGGTGTTTTTTATGTTTGAATAAATGTGGCTTAATATTTTGTCTAGTAGATTTTTGTAATTTAAGTTGAAAAATTTCTTTTTTTAATTCAACAATTTTTACTTCTATTTCTTTTTGATTAAGATTTTGAATATCTTTTATGTTTGGTAAAGACATATGATAGATGTTATTTGTGTAATGTATTTTGTTTAATTAAAAACTTTGTTTTTACAGGTAATTTATAAGACGCAAGTTTCATAGCTTGTTTAGCTGTTTGTTCAGGTACTCCAGCAATTTCAAATAATATATGGCCTGGCTTAATAACAGCAACCCAATATTCTGGAGCACCTTTTCCTGATCCCATTCTTGTTTCTGCAGGTCTTGCTGTGATAGGCTTATCAGGAAAAACTCTAATCCATAATTTACCACCTCTTTTTACATATCTTGTTATTGTTCTTCTAGTAGCTTCAATTTGTCTTGCAGTTAACCATACGGGTTCTAAGGTTTGTAAAGCATATTCTCCAAAAGCTATTTTATTTCCTTTACTTGCTCGACCTGTCATGCGACCACGATGTTGTTTACGAAATTTGGTTCTTTTTGGACTTAGCATATTTTTACGAAAAATTAATATTAGAATGTTATTTTAATTTATACTGTCGAGTATTGAGTTTTATCTAGGTGATACACTTTCTCCTTTAAATAGCCATACTTTTACTCCTAGAATGCCATATATAGTTTGTGCTGTTTTATATGCATAATCTATATTAGCTCTTAATGTTTGCAGTGGTACTCGACCTTCTCTAATCCATTCGCTCCTTGCTATCTCTGCTCCGTTTAATCTTCCAGATATCTGTATTTTAATACCTTGATTTTTTGCTTTCTGAGATCTTTGAATTGCTTGTCTAATAGCTCTTCTAAAAGCAATTCTTTTTTCAAGTTGTTGTGCTATAAATTCAGCTATTAATGTAGCTTCTTTATCTGGATCTGGAATTTCTATTAGATTAATCCTAATTTGTGTATTTTTTTTTAATTTATTTTGTAAATCTTTTCTTAAATTATCTAAACCATGGCCCATTTTTCCTAAAATTATTCCAGGTCTAGCTGTATGTATTTGTACTTCTATTTGATCTACTTTTCTATCTATATGCAATAAAGCAATACTTGCATTATTAAGTTCATTTTCTATATAATTTCTTATTATATAATCTTCTTGAGCTAATTTCGAATATAATTTCATATTCGAAAACCAAGAAGATTTATGTTTTTGTGTGATACCTATCCGAAATCCTAATGGATGTGTTTTTTGTCCCATGTATTTTGTATATATATTTAAATTAGATAGTAAATAAATTTATTTATTTGCTACGTTTATCGTGATATGGCATGTCGGTTTATGTATAGCAAAAGCTCTTCCTTGTGCTCTAGGTTGAAATCTTTTGAGTTTTGGACCTTCATTAACAAATGCTTTAGTAATAATTAATGTATTTTTATCCAATTTACGATGAATTGCATTGTTACCGGCTGATTCTAATATTTTTTTTATCATTCTACACGGTTTATATGGCATAAATTCAAGTATTAATATTGCTTCTTGATATTTTTTTCCTCTAATTTGGTTTAAAATTCTACGTGTTTTATGTGGAGATAGACGTATATATTTTCCTGTAGCTTGAGCTTCTGTTGTTTTAGTGTTCATGATTTTATCTTCTAGTTTTACGATCGCTTTTTATGTGACTTCTAAAGTTTCTAGTTGGCACAAACTCTCCTAATTTATGTCCTACCATTTGATCAGATATAAATACAGGAAAATATTGTTTTCCATTATAAACAGCTATGGTATGACCAACCATATTAGGAATAATAGTAGATGCTCTTGACCATGTTTTTATAGTCTTTTTCGAGTTTATTTGATTTAGTTTTTCTATTTTTTGTAATAGTTTAAATTCTATATATGGGCCTTTTTTTAAAGATCTAGACATAATTAAGTGTAAAATTTTTATTTTCGTTTACGTAATATATATTTATTGCTGTATTTTTGTTTTTTTCGAGTTTTTTTACCTAATGCTGGTTTACCCCATGGAGTAACAGGATGTGGCTTACCTATAGGAGAGCGTCCTTCTCCACCTCCATGTGGATGATCTATTGGATTCATTACAACTCCTCTTACTTTAGGTCTTTTGCTTAACCATCTATTACGTCCAGCTTTACCTATACTAATATTACCAGCGTCAATATTTCCAATTTGGCCAATAGTAGCAAAACATTCTATTCTAATTAGTCTTACTTCACTTGATGGTAGTTTTAATGTAGCAAAAGAGCCTTCTTTTGCTACAATTTGTGCATATGTACCAGCTGCTCTAACAATTTGTCCACCTTTAGATGGTGTTAATTCAAGGTTATGAACAGCTGTACCTAAAGGTATAGATGATAAAGGTAATGCATTACCTACTTCCAGTGGTGCATCTTTACCAGATATTACTGTTTGACCTATTCTTAATGATCTAGGGTGTAAAATATATCTTTTTTCTCCATCTCTATAGTGTAGTAATGCTATTCTTGCATTTCTATTTGGATCATATTCTATACTTGCAACTTTAGCTTTTACGTTAAATTTATTTCTTTTAAAATCAATTATTCTATAAAGTTTTTTATGTCCTCCTCCTCTATGCCTTGATGTAATAATCCCTCTATTATTATGTCCTTGCTTACGATGATTTTTTACTAATAATGATTTTTCTGGTTTACTTCTAGTAATTTCTGTAAAAGTTGAAACAGTTCTATTTCTTGTACCAGGTGTATATGCTTTGTATAAACGAATGGCCATTTTATGAATTTTACATAAATATAAATAATATAATTAATTGTCTAAGAACAGTTCTATACGATATGGATCATAAAGTTTTATAATAGCTTTTTTATATTTACTCTTGTATCCAATATATTTTCCTACACGTTTTTTCTTTGATTTTATATTAATAGTATTGATGGTTTGGATTTTTACATCAAACAATTTTTCAATAGCTTTTTTAATTTCTAATTTATTAGCTTTGACTTCAACAGCAAAACAATATCTGTTTTCTTCTATCATTCGAGTAGTTTTATCTGTTAGTATAGGGTATTTAATAATATCTATTAAAGTTTTTTGAGGTATTTTTTTAGTCATTATATGTATTTTGAATAACATCTAGAGCATCTATAGTCATTAATATATTTTCTGCTTTTAGTAAAGATACGATATTTAAATGATTAGCTGCTATTAATTCTACATTATGTAAATTACGAGTAGATAAGTATAAATTGTGCGTTTTTTTTCCTACGATAATTAGTATATTTTTAGGCTTATCTACATTTAAATTATACTTTTTTAAAGTATTTATTATTAATTTAGTACTGGGTTTTTCTAAATTATTTGCTATATATTCTGTAACTACTGTATTTTGAAATTTATTATATAGCATTATGCGTAATGCTAATTTTTTTTCTTTTTTATTAATTTTTTTTTTATATTTTATGGTGCGTGGCCCAAAAATAACACCGCCCCCTTTCCATAAAGGTGATCTTATAGAACCAGCTCTTGCTCTACCTGTACGCTTTTGTTTCCATGGTTTTTTACCGCCTCCTTGTACTTCGCTACGTGTTTTAGTGTTTGCATTTCCTTGTCTACAGTTGTGTAATTGGTTTATCAGTGCACGATGAATAATATACATATTATGATCATCATTTTTATTTAATTGTAGTGTAATTTCTTTTTTATATTTTGGTGTTTTATCTTCAGATGATATTATCGAATATATTAATTTTTTTTTGATACTCATGAATTTATTTTTGGTAAATACTAACAATGTTTCCAGCTTTTCCAGGTACAGAGCCTTTAATGACAACAGTATTATTATTTGTATTGATATCTAAAATATGAATGTTTTTTATTGTAACTTTCTTACCTCCCATTCTACCAGCCATTTTTTTACCTGCAAATACTCTTCCTGGAGTAGTTCCTGCTCCAATTGATCCTGGTTGTCTATGGTTTTTTGAGCCATGAGACATAGGACCTCTGCTGAAGTGATGCCTTTTTTGATAGCCAGTAAAACCTCTTCCAATACTTATTCCAGATACAGAAATTTTTTGATCAATACTTAAATCGTTAATTGTAATATTTTGACCAATTTTAAATTTTTCTGATGAATCAATTTTATATTCTTGTAAATATTTTAAAGGAGAAATTTGCCATTTAGTTAAATGTCCAATTTCAGCTTTATTTAGTTTGTTAGCTTGAACATTGAAATATCCTATTTGAATAGCTTCGTAACCATGAAATTTTTTATTTTTTATATCTGTTATAATGCAAGGACCTAGTTCTAAAATAGTTACAGGTATTGCTTTGCCTTCTGGGTCAAAAATTTGAGTCATTCCAATTTTTTTACCCAATAATCCAATTGTCATTATAATTGGAACCTCCTTAATTTTATAAAGCTTTATTTATAAGCTATATATATTATATATTGATATGATATATTCATTATCTGTTAATTTTATAAAATTTTCAAGTTGGTTCTTTTATTAAAATTTATATAAGTACGGTAATTACTACTTTATTAATTAGTTAACATAGTGCAATATGTAATTAGTGATGAATAAAATTATATTGACTTGAGGTATTTTATGAGTAAAGTTGTAGGAATTGATTTAGGTACAACTAATTCAGTTGTAGCTGTTATGGAAGGTGGGAAACCAACAGTAATTCCTAATAAAGAAGGATTAAGAACTACTCCATCTGTTGTAGCTTATACAAAAAAACAGGATAAGCTAGTAGGCCATATTGCTAAAAGACAAGCTGTCATGAATCCAGAAAATACTTTTTACTCAGTTAAAAGGTTTATCGGGCGTAAAAAAGATGAAGTTGGCAGTGAATTGCAGCAATCATCTTATAATGTAAAGACTGATATGAATTCTAATATTAAGTTAGAATGTCCAGCTTTAAACAAAGATTTTGCTCCTGAAGAAATTTCTGCACAGGTTTTACGTAAATTAGTAGAAGATGCAAGTACTTATTTAGGTCAACAAATAACTCAAGCTGTTATAACTGTTCCAGCTTATTTTAATGATTCTCAGCGTCAAGCAACGAAAGATGCTGGTCAAATAGCTGGATTAGATGTGTTAAGAATTATTAATGAACCAACAGCAGCATCTTTATCATATGGTCTAGATAAGAAAAATAATGAGACAATCTTAGTATTTGATTTAGGTGGAGGTACTTTTGATGTTTCTATTTTAGAAGTTGGAGATGGCGTATTTGAAGTTTTATCAACATCAGGTGATACTCATTTAGGTGGTGATGACTTTGATAAAAAAATTGTTGAATGGTTAATTCTAGAATTTAAAAATGATGAAGGCATTGATTTAGGTAAGGATAGACAAGCATTACAAAGATTAACAGAAGCAGCCGAGAAAGCTAAAATGGAATTATCTAGTTTATCTCAAACAGATATTAATTTACCTTTTATTACTTCTACAGATACAGGTCCTAAACATTTAGAGAAAAATATAACAAGAGCAAAGTTTGAGTATTTATGTCAAGATTTAATTGATCGTTGTGAAATACCAGTTAATAATGCTTTAAAAGATGCTCAATTGTCAGCTGATAATATAGATGAAATTGTTTTAGTTGGTGGTTCTACAAGAATTCCTGCTATTCAACAATTAGTGAAAAAAATCATAGGTAAGGAACCTAATCAAAGTGTTAATCCAGATGAGGTGGTTGCAATTGGAGCAGCTGTTCAAGCTGGAGTTTTAGCAGGTGAAGTAAAAGATATATTATTATTAGATGTTACACCTTTATCTTTAGGAGTAGAAACTTTAGGAGGAGTAATGACTAAAATAATTATGCGTAATACAACTGTACCTACAAAAAAATCAGAAATTTTTTCAACAGCTGTAGATAATCAACCAAATGTAGAAATTCATGTTTTGCAAGGAGAAAGAGAATTTACAAAGGATAATAAAAGTTTAGGTACTTTTAGATTAGATGGTATTATGCCTGCTCCAAGAGGTGTACCTCAAATAGAAGTAACATTTGATATAGATGCTAATGGTATTCTTTCTGTAAAAGCAAAAGATAAAGGAACAGGTAAAGAACAATCTATAACTATAACAGGTGCATCTACTTTACCAAAAGATGAAGTAGAAAAGTTAGTTAAAGAAGCAGAAGAGAATTCAGAACTTGATAAGCAAAAACGCGAAAAAATAGATTTAAAAAATCAAGCAGATGCTTTATGTTACCAGTCTCAAAATCAGTTGAATGAATTAAAAGATAAGATTGATCAAGTTGAGAAGCAAAAGGTTCAAGATTCTATAGATAAGTTAAAAAAAGCGATTCAAGAAGATGATTATGAGCAAATTAAAAGTTTTCAAACTCAGTTACAACAATTAATGATGGATATTGGAAAAAAAGTTTATAGTGCTAATCAACCAGATACAAACAATCCAGATACTGATTCAGTTATAGATACTAATTCTAAAGAAGCATAAAAGAATGAAGCGGGTAACGCGATTTGAACGCGCGACATCAACCTTGGCAAGGTTGCGCTCTACCACTGAGCTATACCCGCTATAATCTAATATAATGCCAAAAAAATTTTTCTTTGTCAACTTTTTGACTATGTATAATAGATGCAAAAAATATCTATATATACATAGTAAAGTTTAATTTGTTAAGCAACAAAAGAATTAGCAAGTCCTGTAATTATTACTAATCCTGCCCATATACCAGCTCCAGTATAAATTAGATTTTTAGATTTTTCCCATTGACCAGGTGATGCTAGAGTTACAGGTATGCCGATGACAAGTAAAGTTGAGAATAAAATAAGTATAAATACTAATAGTTGAACAGCAATTGTCATAATTGTTTCCTTGATAATTTAATTAAATGATCTCAAATATTGATTTGTATATAATATACAATTATATATTGTGCTAGATAGTTTATGTATTATTATAAACTGTATTTGTATGTATATATATTTTTTTATCCTATAATCTTATAAATATTTATATTCAATATGATTATCATAATAAGTTTATAAATAAATAAGAAAAAACTATAAGAATACTTACATATAATATACATTTTGATAATGTATAATATAAATTAATTGTCAAAAAGGTTTATTTTATGATTACAATGATTTTATTAACAAAATTACCAGAGGCTTACTCAATTTTTCGACCTTTAGTTGATATATTACCGGTCATTCCTGTATTCTTTTTATTGCTAGCTTTTGTATGGCAAGCAGCTATTGGCTTTAGATAAAAAGAATTTATATAAGTATATTTTTAAACAGTTAATTATTTATTATGGTAGAACCTCTTTTATCAGGTATAGTATTAGGATTAATTCCTGTAACTTTAATAGGTTTGTTAGTTGCTGCTTATTTGCAGTATCGTAGAGGAAATCAGTTTGGACTATGATATAGATGTATAGATATCATGAATATATTACTATGATATGATATTTATATAAATGCTCTAATTTAAATAGAGCATTTATATAATGAATATAAATTTTGTACTACCAGCTAGATTTTTTAATTCCTGGTAATAGGCCATTATGCGACATTTCTCTTAAAACATGCCGAGATAATCCAAAATCTTTATAAAATCCTCGACTACGTCCAGTTTTCCAACATCTATTTCTTTGACGACAAGGCGCACTATTTCTAGGTAATTTTTGTAATTCTTTTTGTAAGTCTATTTGTTGTGTAAAACTTGAGGCATTTCTTATCTGTTTTTTTATATTTTGCCTTCTATTTTGATATTTTATTATGAGTTTACTTCTTTTTATTTCTCTTTGAATCATGCTTTTTTTAGCCATTTCTGTTCTTGTCTTTCAATAAAAAGTGAAAATTAAATTAATTTTAACGAAAAAATAATTATATTGCAATAAAAAATCATTACTTTATTTTTAAGTAATGATTTTTTATTGTTCAGTTTTATATATTCAAATGATTATCCAAATTTACCTGATGTAGATGCAATTACAAAAGCGGCATAAGTTAGTATATATCCAACTGAAAAGTGTACTAGTCCAACTAACCTTGCTTGAACAATAGACAAAGCTACAGGTTTATCTTTCCATCTAATTAAGTTAGCAAGAGGTGTTCTTTCATGAGCCCAAGCTAGTGTTTCTATAAGTTCTTGCCAATAACCACGCCAAGAAATTAAGAACATAAATCCAGTTGCCCAAATAAGATGACCAAATAGGAACATCCACGACCATACAGATAAGCTATTCATTCCATAAGGATTATATCCATTAATTAAAGGAGATGAATTCAGCCACAAGTAATCTCTTAACCAACCCATTAAGTAAGTAGATGATTCATTGAATTGATTCACATTCCCTTGCCATATTGCTAAATGTTTCCAATGCCAATAAAATGTTACCCAACCAATAGTATTTAGCATCCAAAATACAGATAAGTAGAATGCATCCCATGCAGATATATCACATGTACCACCTCTACCAGGTCCATCACAAGGAAAACTATAGCCAAAATCTTTTTTATCTGGCATTAGTTTTGAACCTCTCGCATCTAAAGCACCTTTAACTAGTATTAATGTTGTTGTATGTAATCCTAATGCAATTGCATGGTGTACTAAGAAATCTCCTGGTCCTATAGTTAAAAATAATGAATTTTTGTTACTATTTATTGCTTCTAGCCAACCAGGTAGCCATACGTTACTACTAGCTTTTGCAGCTATATTAGATGAAGAAGATAATAATGTATCAAATCCATATAATGCTTTACCTGAACTTGCTTGTATCCATTGTGCGAATACAGGTTCAATTAAAATTTGTTTTTCAGGTGTTCCAAAAGCAATCATTGTATCATTGTGGATGTATAAGCCTAAAGTATGAAAACCTAAAAATAAGCATGCCCAACTTAAGTGAGAAATTATTGCTTCTTTATGGTCTAACATTCTAGCAAGTACGTTATTTTTATTTTGATCAGGATCATAGTCTCTTATAAAAAAGATAGCCCCATGTGCAAATGCCCCAACCATTAAAAAGCCTGCAATATATTGATGATGAGTATAAAGCGCTGCTTGTGTTGTAAAATCTTTAGCCATAAATGCATATGGAGGCATTGCATACATATGTTGAGCAACTAATGAAGTGATGACTCCTAAAGAAGCTAAAGCTAATCCTAACTGCATATGTAATGAATTGGTTATGGTTTCATATAATCCAACATGTCCATTTCCTAATTTTCCACTCGGTGGACGATGTGCATCGAGTATATCTTTCAAGTTATGTCCAATACCCCAGTTTGTTCTATACATATGCCCAGCAATAATGAATATAATAGCTATTGCTAAGTGGTGATGTGCTATATCTGTTAACCATAAAGATTGACTTTGTGGGTGAAAACCTCCTAAAAATGTTAGGATGGCTGTTCCTGCACCTTCATTTGTTCCAAATATATGATTTAGTGTATCAGGATTAGAAGAGTAAGCGCTCCAATTTCCTGTAAAAAACGGTTGTAATCCATCGGGATGTGGCAATGTATATGTAAAGTTGTTCCATCCTATGTTTTGTCCACGTGATGCAGGTATAGCTACATGCACTAAATGTCCTGTCCATGCTAACGAACTAAAACCAAATAAACCAGATAAGTGATGATTTAATCTTGATTCATTATTTTTAAACCATGATAAGCCTGGTTTAAATTTAGGTTGTAAGTGAAGCCATCCAGCAAATAGCATAATTGCAGATAAAACGAGTAAAAATAACGAAGCATTGTATAAATCGTTATTTGTTCTCATGCCAATTGTGTACCACCAGTGATATACACCAGAGAAAGTGATATCAACGGGATATGTTACTCCACCTTTAGTAAATGCTTTAACAGCTGGTTGTCCAAAGTGAGGATCCCATATTGCATGAGCAATAGGTTTTATTTTTAAAGGTTTAGTTACCCATTGTTCAAAGTTGCCTTGCCAAGCAACATGAAATAAATTACCTGAAGTCCATAGAAATATAATAGCTATATGACCAAAATGAGAAGCAAAAATTTTTTGATATAAATTTTCTTCTGTCATTCCATCGTGGCTTTCAAAATCATGTGCAGTGGCTATACCATACCAGATCCTTCTTGTTGTAGGATCTTGCGCTAATGCTTGGCTAAATTTTGGAAATTTTGTTGCCATTGTTTTTTTTCCTAAATTAATATTTGTCTATCCTACTGATATTATTCTTGCTAAGAAGAAAGCCCAAGTTGTCCCTATTCCTCCTAACAAGTAGTGAGCTACTCCTACAGCTCTTCCTTGTGTAATACTTAATGCTCTGGGTTGAATAGATGGTGCTACTTTTACTTTATTATGAGCCCATACAATAGATTCTATAAGTTCTTGCCAATAACCTCTTCCACTAAATAGGAACATTAAACTAAATGCCCAAACAAAATGAGCTCCTAGGAAGATCAATCCATATGCTGATAAAGAAGATCCATATGATTGAATAACTTGTGAAGCTTGAGCCCATAGGAAGTCTCGTAGCCATCCGTTAATTGTAATAGAGCTTTGAGCGAAGTTTCCTCCAGTAATATGAGATATTGTACCAGAAGGTGTAACACTTCCCCATACATCTGATTGCATCTTCCAGCTAAAGTGAAATATAGCTATAGATAATGAATTATACATCCAAAACAGTCCTAAGAAAACGTGATCCCATCCAGAGACTTGACAAGTACCGCCTCTACCAGGTCCATCGCAAGGGAAACGGAATCCTAAATTAGATTTATCTGGTATTAATCGAGAATTACGGGAAAATAAAAAACCTTTAACCAGTATTAATACAGTTACATGAATTGTAAATGCATGGATATGGTGTACCATAAAATCAGCTGTACCTAAAGATATAGGCATCATAGCAATTTTATTATTAATTGCAATTACGTCTCCTCCAAATGTGTAACTAGCTGTTGTTAGTGCATTCGGGCTTGTATTACTTGGAGCAAGCGTATGAATATTTTGTATCCACTGTGCAAATATAGGCTGTAATTGAATAGCTGTATCTGAAAACATATCTTGAGAGCGACCTAATGCTCTCATAGTATCATTATGAATATATAAGCCAAATGAATGAAAGCCTAAAAATATACATACCCAATTTAAATGAGAAATAATGGCATCTCTATGTCTTATAACTCTATCCAATACATTATTATAGTTTTGTGCTGGATTGTAATCTCTTACCATAAAAATTGAAGCATGTGCTCCTGCTCCAACAATACAAAAACCACCTATCCACATATGATGTGTGAATAAAGATAATTGTGTTGGGTAATCCGTAGCAATATATGGATATGGAGGCATTGCATACATATGATGTGCTACTATAATACTTAGTGACCCCATCATGGCTAAGTTAATTGCTAATTGTGCATGCCAAGAAGTAGTTAAAATTTCATAAAGTCCCTTATGTCCTTCACCAGTAAATGGTCCCTTATGAGCCTCTAATATTTCTTTCATACTATGTCCAATACCCCAATTAGTTCTGTACATATGCCCAGCAACTAAAAATAATACAGCAAGAGCTAAATGGTGATGTGCTATATCTGTTAACCATAAACCTCCAGTAACAGGATTTAGCCCTCCTTTAAATGTTAGAAAATCAGAGTATTCGTTCCAGTTTAGTGTGAAAAAAGGTAGAATACCTTTGCTAAAACTAGGATATAATTGACTTATAAGTTCTCGATTAACTAAAAATTGATGAGGTAATGGTATTTCTTGAGGAGATACACCAGAATCTAACAATTTATTAATTGGTATTGCTATATGAATTTGATGTCCAGCCCATGAAAGACAACCTAATCCAAGTAAACCTGATAAATGATGATTCATCATTGATTCTACATTTTGGAACCATTCAAGCTTAGGAGCAGATTTATGATAATGAAACCACCCAGCAAAAACCATTAAGGATGCCATTACCAAACCACCTATTGCTGTTACATAAAGTTCAAATTCTGTTGTTATACCAGAAGCACGCCAAAGCTGGAAAAATCCAGATGTAATTTGAACACCTTGAAATCCTCCTCCTACATCGCCGTTCAAAATTTCTTGACCGACAATGGGCCATACTACTTGTGCACTAGGTTTAATAGAAGTTGGATTACTAAGCCATGCTACGTAATTAGAAAATTTAGCACCGTGAAAGTACATTCCACTTAGCCATAAGAATATTATTGCTAGTTGGCCAAAATGTGCGCTAAAAATTTTTCGAGAAATTTCTTCTAAAGAACTTGTATGACTATCGAAGTCGTGAGCATCTGCATGTAAATTCCAAATCCAAGTAGTTGTTTTAGGACCTTTAGCGAGCTTTCTTGAGAAGTGTCCAGGTTTTGCCCATTTTTCAAATGATGTAGCAACAGGATTTTTGTCTACAGTAACTTTAACTTTTTTTGTCTCTTGCTCTTTTGAGCTAATTGTCATTGAGATTCTCCTGTTTATTTTAATAAAATACAATGAGACAATTTAATAAAACGCTCATTATGTTATTACATTGTTAATTCTAACTATAATTAAAAGTGCTAAAATTTTTGCTTTTAATGTAATTTTTACATTTGAGTTTTTACTACTAACTAATATTATAAAGATAACTAATCTATCACCTAAAATCTGTTAACAATAGTTAAAATCTAAAACTAATTATATAAATAATATTTTCATATCTTTTGTACTTTCATTAGCGCTTGACCGCAATCAACAATTTCGCCATCTTGAACCAGTATTTCGACTATTTTACCATTAACCTCAGCTTCTATTTCATTCATAAGCTTCATAGCTTCAATTATACATACAGTTTGTTTTTTATCAACTATATCATATTTTTCTACAAAAGGTGGTTCATTTGGAGCAGGAGATCTATAGAAAGTTCCAACCATAGGTGATATTATAGTTGAATAACTTATTGATTCATGGCTATGTATTTGATTATTTTTAGTATTAGAATATTGAATATTATTTATTTGGCTTTCAGGTTTTGTTAAAGTTTCATTAATATTATTAGAATATTTAGTTTTTATTATTTTAGAGTTATTATTAGTAGTAATATTATTTTTATTAATTAATAACTCAAACTTTTTACTTTTAATATTAAGTCTATAAATATTATTAGCTCTAATTGAATATAAAATCTGTCTTAAATCTTTTACTTGAAAATTCATTTCTTGTTTCCTTAAATGTAAAATACTTATTTTTTTATGTTTTTATAAATTATTTCTATTTCTTGTGGAAGCATCCAAATTCTAGTATAATTGGAAAATTCTATAATTGTTGTTTTTGTGTATTTATTATGTTGTATTGATTTTTTTCCTACAATATTACCGTTTTGACTTGTGTATTTAACCATTTCTATATTGTTCTTATTATATATTTTTTTAATTTTAGCTGATTTTCCTAGCATTTTCATATATCTAATGAGATACTTACTATTATAAGATTAGTATTATATAGTATATAAAATATATATTATAAAAATAAATATAAAAATTATATCATAATACTTCAATAGACATGTTGTATATATGAATATGAAGAGATATATACATAATAATACTAACTTTTATTTTATGAAATTCATAAATAAATAATGTTAATAGCAGATGATTTAAATCAATTGTTAGAAATTTTACCAGATTTCATTAAACAACCTTTAGAGAATCATGTTAATAGAAAATTGCTGATTGAGGTTGTAATGGATTTAGGTAGGAAACCAGAAGCACGCTTTCCTAAGGGACCAGAATATTTATCTAGCAGAATAATTACATGGCAAGATTTAGATTTTTGTATTAAACGTATTGGTAATTTTAGTAGCGATAATCGTTCTGGTATTGAACGCACATTACATAGAATTAGTTCTATTAAAAATCGACAGGGAAATATAATTGGCTTAACCTGTAGAGTAGGTAGGGCTGTTTTAGGTACTATTAGTATTATTAGAGATTTATTAGAAAAGAATCCTTCAATATTGCTTTTAGGTAGGCCAGGCGTAGGTAAAACAACAGCGATTAGAGAGATTGCACGAGTATTAGCAGATGAAATGGAGAAAAGGGTTGTAATAATTGATACATCTAATGAGATAGCAGGAGATGGAGATGTTCCTCATCCAGCTATTGGTAGAGCAAGAAGAATGCAAGTATCTGAACCCAATTTACAGCATCAAGTAATGATTGAGGCTGTAGAAAATCATATGCCGGAGGTAATTATAATAGATGAGATAGGAACAGAATTAGAGTCTTTAGCTGCTCGTACAATTGCTGAACGAGGTGTACAGTTAGTAGGTACAGCACATGGTAATTATTTAGATAGTTTAATAAAAAATCCTATTTTATCTGATTTAATTGGTGGAATACAGTATGTTACTTTAGGAGATGATGAAGCAAAGCGTAGAGGATCACAAAAAAGTATTTTAGAACGAAAAGCAGCACCTGCTTTTCAAGTAGCTATAGAGATTCATGAAAGACATAATTGGATTGTTCATGAATCCGTGGGACAAGCTGTTGATCAATTATTACAAGGAGCAAATTTATGGGTTCAAAGACGAAAATTAATTGAAGATGGTTCTATTAATATTCAATGTGAACAATATGTATCAAATAATTTTGTGTCTAATATAAATGTTTATACTTCTAAAGCTAAAAGTTCTAAGTTATTTAATACAAAACTGATAAATCTTGAATCATCTGTACAAAGTTTAAAATATGATAGTAAATCACAATGGGAATTAGGAACTTCTATAAATAAGTTTTCTAAAGATACAGTTAAAGATATTTTAAATATTCGTCTTTATATTTATTATATTAATATTGCGCAAGTTGAAATGATAATAAATGATGAACAATTTCCTATTACTATAACTAGAGATATTGTGCAAGCTGATGTAATTTTAGCTTTAAGGTCGAATCTTAAGCATAATACAAAATTAAAGCAAATAGCAAAATCAAAACAAATAACGATTTATACGATATGTAGTAGTACATCTATTAATATTAAGCGTGCTTTGAAACAAATATTTAATGTTAACAGAATTTCTAATTGTAATTGGAGTGCTATAAGTGAAAACAGGGAGAAAGAAGAATTAGAAGGTTTAATAGAAACAAGATTAGCTATACAAAAAATTATTGAAGCAAAAAAACAGTCTGTAGAATTACTGCCTAGGATAGTAAATATACGTAAGTTACAGCATAAATTAATTAGTTGTTATAATTTACGGTCTCGTAGTTGTGGTGAAGAGCCTAATAGAAGATTAAGAATTTATCCTAATTAAAGTTTATTTATTTTAATTATATATACCTTAATATATCAAATATATATCAAATTAAATATTTGATGAGCGCTAACTATAGATACAGGTCATTTTAATAGTATTATATAAATTAATTAAGGAATTATTATGTCATCAGCTCAATCAACATTGTCTATTTTTCAAAGAATTAAAAATATTGTTTGTGAACAATTAGATGTTCCTGAAGAAAAAGTAACAGAAAACGCAACGTTTTCTGATTTAGGAGCAGATTCTCTCGATACTGTTGAATTAGTTATGGCTATTGAAGAAGAGTTTTCTATAGAAATTCCAGATAAAGATGCAGAGTTAATAGTTAATTTACAGGATGCTATAGAGTTTATAGAAAAGGCTATGAAAGATGATAAAAGTTAACTAATTATGCGGAGAGGGTGGGATTCGAACCCACGGAACCATATGGTTCATCTGATTTCAAATCAGACGCAATAAACCAACTCTACCACCTCTCCGTTATTTATTAATGTATAAATACAAATTATATCATAAGTAAGATATTAAATACAATTATATTTTTATATCTTACTTATTAAGAATATATTAATCTTGGTATCAATAAAAGATAATCTTTTTATTCATATGTCGCTTGTCCTGTAAACTTTTTATTAACAGGATTTTTATTTTTACCTATTGAATGAGAGATATTGCCAACACCACTTCTACCAGCATTTACTTTTTCTGGAAATACTCCGTCTTTAGGATGTAAATATTGAACTTCTCCATTTGGAAATATTCTATAAATTTTAAAATCAGTAATTTTAAATTTTGTTTTTAATTGAGTGCTTAATGCTAAACATTGTTCTTTTCTTGCTAAATATAGAAGATTATTATCCTCACGCATTATCGCAGCTCCGCCTGTAGGCATTTCAAAAATTTGTTCTTTTTTACTTGTCCAAGTAATTGCATATTTTTCTTCTATTTCTGCAGATCTAAGCCATCCTCCTGTACTACCACCGAAAGTTGGAGATGGCATTTTTAAATCAATTGTATTATTCATAATTAATTAACTGATAGTTTAATTACTTATATATTAATAAAATAAATGTTATGTAAGTTATTATATTTGATTTTTCTATATTAAGTATCAAATAAGCAATAAAGCTTTATGTTTTCGATTTTAGTAGTAATTAGCAATAATATAATATTTATATATTATTTTTATTATGATTTTTATCTAATTGTTGATATGATAGATGATGATGGAATTGTCGGTAAACAGTATAACTTTATTAGATACCAGCTTAAATTTATATAGATAGGAATTTTTACAAATGTTTTTATTGGATAACTTTTATATTTCTTATCAATTTCTATAAGTTTTCTATTTTCTGAAGCACATTTATCTAAGTATTGAAAAAATTCTGGTTTATCTACATTTAGAGCTATTGGAAAAACTCTTGAGGCACTTTCGTTTGTTTTTCTAATAACTTGCATATCATATTGTCTTGCATCTAATCCAATAGATTTATAAAAATCAGATCTTTGAAAATCATTTAAGTACATAGTCGCGAAGACGCTTAATAAAAAAAAACGACACCATAATTTTGCTTCTAAGTTATTTAAAAACTGAGGTTGAGATTTTAATAATGCTGCAAAAAAATCTCCATGACGGTTTTCATCTTGACACCAATTTTCAAAAAATTTAAAAATAGGATAAATACGGTGTTCAGGATATTTTTCTAAATGTCTATATATTGTTATATATCTCCAATATCCAATTTTTTCTGATAAATATGTTGCATAAAAAATAAATTTTGGAGAGAAAAAAGTATATTTTCTAGTTTTAGTTAAAAAACCTAAATCTAATGATAAATTGAAATCGCTTATTGCTTTATTTAAAAATCCAGCGTGTCTAGCTTCATCTCTTGACATAAGTAAAAAACATTCTGCTATAATAGGATTTGTATTTTCTAATCTTCTAGATAATTCTTTATATAACAAAAAACCTGAAAATTCCGCAGTGCAAGATCTTTCTAAAAATTCAATAAATAATGCTTTAGTTGTTTTATCTAAGTTATTCCACGATTGCTCAAATTCTTCATCTCTAATAAAATGTTGTCTATTGTAGTCAGCTCTAAATTCTTCTAATAAGGCTTGGAATTCGTGAATATTTAATGAAATATCCAGTTTAGCCATCTCTTTAAAATCCGTTGTATAAAATCGAGGAGTAAGTAAAGTTTCTGTAGTGGGTGATTTGGATAAGTTTTGAGTATTTTGCATATACATTATAATGATAATTTCTTTAGTTCTACATGTTACTAAATGTAGTATTTATTATTATTTTTATACTAACCTTAACTTTGATTTTCTTTGCTTATAATAATAAAAAATTTACATTTCTTGATTTTAATTTTTTACTTTCATTATTTAATAGATTTTGTATATAAATTGTTCATTGTATATAATTAATTTTATAATATTAATAGTTAAAAAATTATTCTATAATTTATTATAGTATTGTATTATAGGAGTATAGGTTAAGATGTTAGATATTATTAGTCTAGGTTGGGGTTCGTTACTGGCAGTTTTCAGTTTCTCTGTAGCTTTAGTTGTTTGGGGAAGAAATGGCTTTTAAGGTTTTCGATATTTGTGAAATTATAAATGAATATTATATTTTATATGGAGTAATATAATGGGAGGAGAAATTATTACAACTAGTATTATCAGTTTTATACTAATATTATTAGGTTTAGTATTAGGGTTTATATTATTAAAATTTCAAGGTGAATAAAGCTCAATAAATAAAATTTACTTTTTAAGTGCTAATTAATAATTTATTTAAATCTTAATATTTTATTTAAATATTGCATAGAGAATATGTTTTATCATATTCTTTTATAATCTAAATTAATCATTATTAATATAATATGAAATTTTTATGGTATATAGCAGGTAACTTTACAATACTATTAATTATTATTAATAATCCTAAATTAACAAATTTAAGTGGATTTCGTAGTCAATCAACGGGGTTAAATTTTACTCGTAGTACACAAAAAAATTTGCAAATAATTACTATTATTAGTATATTTTTATTTTTATTATTGACAGTAATAAATATACTCTATACTGATATATAATTATCTGATAAAAAAAAGAATATACAAAATTTATTATGTGTGTTTCTAAGAAAATATGTCCTGTTCCTTTTGACCAACAGCCTTTAAATGAATATTTTTCTTTAAGATCTTCTTGGTTTTTTTCTTGGTCTACTTTAACTTTGAATAAATATTTAATTAAAATTTTTAATATTTTTATTTTGTTATTCATAGCATTAATACCTTTAGTTTTATCTATTGTATCTAGTAAAATAAGTTTATATAAATTGTTTTTTTTAAATATATTTGTCATTACTTTAATATTCTTATTGATTTTTATACGTTTATATTTAGGTTGGTCTTACGTGGCAAAGCGTCTTGTTAGTGCTACTGTTTTTTATGAAGAATCGGGATGGTATGATGGACAATTATGGGTTAAAAGTTCAGAAGTTTTAATAAAAGATCGTCTTATAGTGTTTTATAAGGTTATACCATTTTTACGTAGAGTTAAATATAGTATATCCATGAGTTTGATACTTTTATTAATAGAAAAATTAATTTATTCGTTGATTTTATAGTACTGAATATATTATTATTAATCAATAATCGCGGGGTAGAGCAGTCTGGTAGCTCGTCGGGCTCATAACCCGAAGGTCAATGGTTCAAATCCATTCTCCGCTATTTTTACTAAAACCTTGCACATAATGTTTATACTGATGTATGATACTATGTTGTTTTATTAACTTATTTTTATATAATATATAGAAATATTAAATTTTCTTATAAGAAAGGTATAATGGTACCAAATAATAATTGCATTAGAGTTGGTCACAAGGCTCCTGATTTTTCTGCTATTGCTGTATATGATCAAGAATTTAAAACAGTAAAGTTATCAGACTATTTAGGTAAGTATATAATATTATTGTTTTATCCACTTGATTTTACATTTGTATGTCCAACAGAAATTACTGCTTTCAGTGATGCTTATCAAGAAATTCAAAGTTTAAATACAGAAATTTTTGGTATATCTGTAGATAGTGAATATTCTCATTTAGCATGGTTACAAACAGAACGAGATGCTGGTGGTTTAGGCGATTTAAATTATCCATTAATTTCTGATTTAACAAAACAGATTAGTCTATCATATAATGTTTTAACAGAAGAAGGCAAAGCATTAAGAGGATTGTTTATTATTGATCAACAAGGTATTATACAATATTCTTTAGTAAATAATCTTGATTTTGGACGTAGTGTGAGTGAGACATTAAGAATATTGAAAGCAATTCAATACGTTCAGTCACATCCAGATGAAGTTTGCCCAGCCAATTGGCAACCGGGGGAAGCTACTATTATTAGTACTCCGCAGCAATCAAAAGATTATTTTCGATCTATATAAATTAATTGATAAACTTTTATCTTTAAAATATTTAATATAATTGTATATAATAAAGTTTTATCTTATTTACTGTACTAGGATAAAATAGTTCATTCAAAATGGATTGAACTAGATTAGCTTAGAATATCTTATTATATTATAATTTTATTAGGAATAATATATATGTCTACTAATTTAGCTCAACAATTACGTGAGGGAACAACAAAAGCTCATAGTATGGCAGAAAATGTTAGTTTTGTGAAATCATTTTTAGGTGGTGTAGTTGATAAAAAATCTTATCGCAAGTTAGTAGCTAATTTATTTTTTGTTTATACTGCTTTGGAAGAGGAAATAGAAAAGAATAAAAATCATTCAGCTATTCAGTATATATATTTTCCAGAATTAAATCGTAAATTAAGTTTAAGTCAAGATTTACAATATTATTATGGAATTAATTGGCAAGAAAAAGTTTCTCCTTCTTTAGCTACTAAAATATATGTTGATAGAATTCGTAATATAAGTGCCAACCAACCAGAATTACTTATAGCTCATGCTTATACAAGATATATGGGAGACTTATCAGGAGGTCAGATTTTAAAAAGAATTGCACAGACAGCTATGAATTTATCAGGTAGTGATGGAGTTTCATTTTATAATTTTAAGAATATTAAGGATGATAAAGCATTTAAAATAGTTTATCGTCAAGCTTTAGATAATGCGCCTATTGACAGTAGACAGATTGGGCAAATTATTGCCGAGGCTAATATAGCATTTAATCTTAATATGAAAGTTTTTCAAGAACTAAATTCTAACTTTATTAAAATAATGGGAATGTTATTATTAAGTGCCGTTGGTAGTTTACGAAAAAAAATGACTTAATTTGTTGTTTATACTATTTCTTTTTGATCTTAATAATATAAGATATTGTTAAGATCACTTTGCTTATAATATTGCTTTACATTATTATATTTATTGAATTATTAAGATTAAATTATTGAATCATGTATAAATTAAAAACTTCTAAAGCTATAAGTAAAAGATTTAAAATAACATCTAAATATAAAATTTTAAGACATATGGCATGTCGTAGCCATTTATTACAAAAGAAATCATCTAAACGTAAACAAAAATTAAGACAAGTTCTTAATGTTAAGCCAGTTGATATATTGAGCTTTAGATGTAAAATACCTTATACGTATTAAACTTATATTTTAATTATTCTATTATATGACTAGAGTTAAAAGAGGTAATGTTGCTCGTAAAAGAAGAAAAAAAATATTGAAATTAGCCAAAGGTTTTAAAGGTTCTCATTCAACTTTATTTCGGACAGCTAAACAGCAAGTATTAAAGGCATTAAAATATTCTTATATAGGTAGAAAGCATAGAAAGCGTAATTACAGAAGATTATGGATTGTTCGTATTAATGCTGCTGTTCGTCCTTATGGGATAACATACAGTGAATTCATACGAAATTTGAAAAAGTCAGATGTTGCATTAAATCGAAAAATTCTTTCTCAATTAGCTGTTTTAGATTATAAAGTTTTTGATACAGTTGTCAAATCTTGTTGTAAATTAAATTAAAAGTCTTAGAATATTTTATATATTTAGATATAAATAAATATGTGATCATTTATTATATATTTAGTTGTTATCAGTTAATATATAATTATTTTTAATATAATAATATTAGCTTAATAAAAATAGTAATTATATACTTTTTTATTAAGTCATTAATTATGAAATATTATAGGTATTTTTATATATCATATATATTATTATGAAAAATATTACCTTAATGTAGTATATGTACTATTAGTTGCAGAATTGATTATTTTAAATTAGATTTAATATAATTCTATCAGCTGCTATATCTGTTAATATAGCAATTGATAAATATATTTAATATATTTGTTATAGTATCTTATTGAATCATTATAAACTAATTAGATAAATTTTTAATCTATTTAATATAATCGATTAATTATGTAGTTACTTATATTAGCTAAACTTTCTTGCGCTTTATTACTATTAGTTCTATTTAAAGCTTGTAATGATGCTTGAATGTGTTCTTGAGCTAAATCATATGATTTTTGAATTCCATGACTATTTTTAATCATTTCTATGGCTATATGAATATCATCTTTTTTTTGAAATTCTCTATCAATTAAATGGTGTAATTTAGGCTTTTCTTCTAAAGCAAAAATAAGTGGGGCTGTTAAATTACCATTTTTCAAATCTGATCCAGCTGGTTTTCCAAGAGAAGAGTTTGAGCCAATGATATCTAATATATCATCAATAATCTGAAAAGCTAATCCTAAATGTTTGCCATATAAATAAAAATTATTTTGTGTACTTATGTTAGTTTCACTTAACATTGCTGCACCTTTACAGCTAGCAGCGATTAAGGAAGCGGTTTTATAGAATGATTTATCTATATAGTTATCTATAGAAACAGTTTCATCAAAATTGGTTAAACCTTGTCTGATTTCACCTTCGGCAAAATCAGTAATTACTTTTGATATAATTTTAACTACTTCTAAATTATTTAGATTTGCTAAATACCATGATGATTGTGCAAATAAAAAATCTCCTGCTAATATAGCTATCTTCGTACTAAATGCACTATGTACAGTATCTACACCTCGTCTTATTTGACATTCGTCTACAACATCATCATGTACCAAGCTAGCAGTATGTATGATTTCTGTAATTTCAGCTAATCTTTTATGTTCAGGTAATATATGTATTTCTTTTGTAGTTGATAATGCAACTAATAATACAATAGTTGGTCTAATCCTTTTTCCTCCTGCACTAAAAAGGTGTTCAGCAGCTGCATATAATATAGGATGTTTAGCACCAACCATTTTTTTTAAATTTTGTTCTAATATTAATAAATCTTTTTCTATTGTTGGTAAAATATGAGGTATCTTAGTCATAATAATTGTCTTAACTTATCTTAATAAAGTAGAAATTTAAACAAATTATTATAACTATATTATATATAATAAGTAATTTTTTATAGTTATTTGTTTAATTGATATATATAATTTGCTAATGTATTATTATTTGTATCTGGATCTATATATTTAATATTTTGATGATATACATTATTTATTTATTAAATTTTATTATATTTATAATATGTTAATTGTTTAATACTTAGTATATCATTTTTAATTATTTATATTTTAATTAATTATAGTATTTATAAACATGGATAATAAAGTTACATTACCATCAACCGTTTTTAATCAATATAAAATAAGTTCTAAAGATATATTGTTATTATATAAAGATATGTTACTTGGACGTAACTTTGAAGATATGTGTGCTCAGATGTACTATCGAGGGAAAATGTTTGGCTTTGTCCATTTATATAATGGACAAGAAGCTGTATCAACAGGAGTTATTAAGTCTTTACAAAAGGATGATTATGTTTGCAGTACATATCGTGATCATGTACATGCTTTAAGCAAGGGTGTTCCATCCAAATTAGTAATGGCAGAATTATTTGGTAAAGAAACAGGTTGTAGTCGTGGTCGCGGTGGATCAATGCATATTTTTTCTGCACCACATAATTTTTTAGGTGGGTTTGCGTTTATTGGTGAAGGTATACCTATTGCTATAGGAGCAGCTTTTCAGAGTGTATATAGAAAGCAAGTTTTAAATGATAATAAACCAATGCGTGTAACAGCTTGTTTTTTTGGTGATGGAACAAGTAACAATGGGCAATTTTTTGAGTGCCTAAATATGGCTGTCTTATGGAAATTACCTATAATCTTTGTTGTAGAAAATAATCAATGGGCTATTGGTATGGCACATCATAGATCTACATCATTTCCGGAAATACATAAAAAAGCGGAAGCTTTTGGTTTACCTGGTATTGAAGTTGATGGTATGGATGTATTGGCTATTAGAGAAGTTGCAATCAAAGCTATCAATAGGGCAAGACAAGGAGATGGTCCTACCTTAATAGAGGCCTTAACTTATCGTTTTCGTGGACATTCTTTAGCGGATCCTGATGAATTAAGATCAATTCATGAAAAAGAAGCTTGGTTAGCCCGTGATCCTATTAAGAATTTAAAAAATTATATAATTGATAATTCTTTGATTTCTGAAGAAAAAATTGATCAGATTGATGCCATTATTAAAACGGAGATAGATGATGCAGTCGATTTTGCTTTATCTAGTCCTGAGCCAAATGTTGCTGATTTAAAAAAATATTTGTTTGCGGATGATTAGTGTAGTATTTTTATAAAATTATATAGTATTTTATTAATAAAGTCATATTTGTATTATGAGTCAGGTTTTTATGTTCGATGCTTTAAGAGAAGCTACGAATGAAGAAATGCAAAAAGATTCTTCTGTATTTGTATTAGGAGAGGATGTTGGTCATTATGGAGGTTCTTATAAGGTTACTAAAGATTTGCATGCTAAATATGGTGATTTAAGAGTTTTAGATACCCCTATTGCTGAAAATAGTTTTATGGGTATGGCAATTGGAGCAGCTATTACTGGCTTAAGACCTATTGTTGAAGGCATGAATATGAGTTTTTTATTACTTGCTTTTAATCAAATTTCTAACAACGCTGGAATGTTGAGATATACTTCAGGAGGTAATTTTAAAATTCCTATGGTAATTCGTGGTCCTGGTGGGGTTGGCAGGCAGTTGGGAGCAGAGCATTCACAAAGATTAGAAGCATATTTTCAGGCTATTCCTGGATTAAAAATTGTTGCTTGCTCAACTCCTTATAATGCTAAAGGTTTATTAAAATCTGCTATTAGAGATAATAATCCAGTAATCTTTTTTGAACATGTTTTATTATATAATTTAAAAGATGAATTACCAAATGAAGAATATTTTCTTCCTTTAGATAAAGCTGAATTAGTTAGATCTGGATCAGATGTTACTATTGTGACTTATTCCAGAATGCGTCATCATGTAGTTCAGGCAGTAAGAGATATTATAAATAATGGTTATGATCCAGAAGTTATAGATTTGATTTCATTAAAACCTTTAGATATGGATTCTATTGCAAAATCTTTAATGAAAACACATAGATTAATTATAGTAGAAGAATGTATGAAAACAGGGGGAATTGCGGCTGAAATTATAGCACAAATTAATGACAAATATTTTGATTTTTTAGATGCTCCTATACTAAGATTGTCTTCTCAAGATATACCTACACCATATAATGGTAAATTAGAAAAAGCAACTGTTATTTATCCTCAACAAATTATTGATGCTGTGACATATATTATGAAATAAATTTGTTACAATATAAATAATTAATAATTGTATATACATACACTTATTAATTATTTATATTAATATCTATATTTTAAAAATTAATTTCAGCTGCTTGTACTTTCTCCCATTGTTTTTTCTTTAGTACAAAAAATATTTGAGCTAAAGTTACAATAAAGAAAAAAGCTATCATATTTTTAATTCTTAATGGACTTTGAAGGACTATTTCAGTTTCAGTTTGTCCAAATCCTCCAATATTAGGGTCATTAGTTAAATTTTGGTTAGCAATTACTTTGCTCCCATTGGATACAATAGGTTCTAAGCCAGGTGGAATAGCTTCTGTATAAATTTCTCCATTGTCTTTTTCAATACTAATGTTATATCCACCTTTTTCTAACATGTTTATAGCAATTACTTTACCTTTCTGTGAAGCTGTAATAGTATTATTATTTGTTTTATCTCCTGTTGGATAAATTTGTCCTCTACCTCTATTTGCTCCTACATATATTGGATATTTTAAAAAATGTACGCTTTTATCTTTGCTGGGGTCAGGTGATAAAATAGGAAAAATGATTTCTTGATTTTTCTCTCCTGATACTGGTCCCACTACTAAAATATTATCTTTTGATGTGCTATATGGTTGAATATAAATATTATTTGTTTTTTCTTTTAACTCTTCAGTTAAAAGATTTTTAGAAGCTAATTTAAATCCTTCAGGCAAAATAACAACAGCTCCTGTATTTAATGAACCTTTAGATCCATTACCTAATACTTGTTTACTATTTTTATCATATGGTATTTTGATAATTGCTTCAAAAACTGTATTTGGTAATACGGTTTTTGGAGTTTCAATTTCTATAGGTTTTTGTGCTAGATGACAGTTAGCGCACACAATTCGTCCCGTTGCTTCCCTAGGATTTTCATACCCTTGTTGTGCGTATATTGGAAATGCATGAGTTGTTATAGGCTGTACAAGAACTAAATTAATAATGCTCGTAATCAAAATTATTATATATCGAATATTGGTATTAAAATATTGTGTATAATTGTTGTTCATGTTTTATAAAATTATATTTGTATATTATATCTTTTACTTATCATAACATTCTATATTTATTATTTTTTCATAAATCATTTTTATTATAATTTTAAATTTAATTAATAAAAATAATATTTTGGCGATTATAAATCTATTTATTTAAAGTTTTTAATATAAAAATTCCACTCGTATATAAACTCAGGATAGCTAAGGACATTATTATTTGTGTTATAGGATCTGTAGAGGGTGTTAAGATAGCTGCTATAATTGTAGATATAAATGTAATATATTTCCAATAAGAAGCCATTTGTTCAGAAGAAAATATATTAAATACACCTAAAATGATTTGTATTATAGGTATTTGAAAGGCTATTCCTGTACTAAATAAGAGTAATAATATAAAATTAAAATATTGTTCAAATGACCATATTGGTTCTACAATATCATTGCCATAACTAATTAAAAAATTTAAAGCAGCAGGTACTAAAATTGTATATGCAAATAATATACCAGTGAAAAATAAAATAATAGATGATAATAATGTTGGAATAACAAAGTTGCTTTCTTTACGAGTAAGTCCAGGTAAAATAAATAAAGCAATTTGATAAATAGTAAAGGGGCTACTTATTAAAAATCCTGTATATATAGCTACTTTTATCGAAGTAAAAAAATATTCACCAGGTGCTAATTGTAAAAATTTTATTCCAACAGCAGGTTGTTGTAAGAGATATGATATATTTTTCATATATCTGAAGCATATTGTAGTGATTATAGTAAACATAATGAAGGCACTAAAAATCCTTTGTCTTAGTTCTTCTAAATGTTCAAAAATAGACATTTCTTTATTCTGATTAATTTCTTTTGTCATATTATTCTGTTATTTATATAATAAATTTTATTTTGATAAATTTTAATTTATCAGAATAATATTTTCGTTTTTTTACTTAAGTATTACAAAATTTATCTTTATTCAAGGTAGATTTGTATTTAAATATATTATAAATATAAATTTATATATAAGTCTAAATCTTATCAAAAATATTTTTAATTTATAAGAAATTATAAAAAGCCATTTTAGTATTTTAATTACTAAAATTATTATAAAGTACAGAATTAGGAGATTAATATTTTATGAGTGTTAAAGCAAGTAGTGGAAGTCCATTAGTATATCCGCAGCTTTTTCGCACAGCATCTATTTCTGCTATAGTACAGGCAGAACAGCAGGATAGATTTTTACAGCTAGGTGAGTTAAACCAACTTATAACATTTTTAAATTCTGGTAAGAAGCGATTAGAAATTGCAGATATATTAACGAAAAATGCTAATATATTAGTTTCAAAGGCTGCAAATAAAATATTTGTAGGAGGATCACCTATTTCTTATTTAGAACGACCACAAGCATCATTGCTTTCTACAAATAAGTTAGATAATGAATTACAAAATTTATCAGGTGATTTACAAAGCAGTTTTATAGGTACAGTTAAATCTACTTTTAATTCTAGTGATTCTTTACCAGCAGGTTTTAAGCCGATTAATATAGTGCGATATGGAACTAGTCGCATGAAAAAGTCTTTACGTGATTTAGACTGGTTTTTAAGATATTTAACTTATGCTATTATAGCGGGTGATCCTAATATTTTATTAGTTAATATAAGAGGGTTAAAAGATTTAATCGATAATGCATGTTCTAGTGCAGCAGCTGTTGTTGCGTTACGTGAAATGCGCAAGATAGCATTAAGTATTTTTATTGACGATATAGAAGGACAAGAACTTGTAAAAGAGTATTTTGATGTTATTATTGCCGAATTTGATGCTTCAGCTTTGACAGATAAGTTACGTAAAAGAACTTCAGGTGATTTACAAGGTTTACGTTTACCTCAAATATATTCAAAAGCAGCTGTTTCTAGACAACGTTTTGTAATGAAAACTAGTTTATCTACGTATGAAAAAAACGATGTTATTAAGGCATGTTATAGACAGGTGTTCCAAAGAGATATTTCAAAAGCTTATGGAGTAAACTTTAAAGATTTAGAATCACAAGTTAAGAATGGAACTTTATCAATTAAAGAATTTATAAGATATATTGGTAAGTCATCTATATATAATCAACAATTTTTTCAACCTTTTGTTAATAGTCGTGTTGTTGAATTAGCTTTTAGACATTTTTTAGGTAGGGGCATAAGTTCTTTAGAAGAATTTAAAAAGAATTTTGCTGTTTTATCATCTCGCGGATTAGATGGTTTGATAGATTCAATTATAAATAGTACAGAGTATGCAGATTACTTTGGGGAAGAAACAGTGCCTTATTTAAGAAGTTTAGGAGAGGAACCACAGGAAGCTCGTAATTGGGGTGTTCAGATTGATTTATTAAATTACAGCACTCCTTTTCGAAAAGTACCACAATTTATAACTTTATTTAGTGATTATAAGGCAAATTTACCAGATCAACATCCTTATGGTTTGAGTAATGATCCATTATTAATACAATTTGGTGCAATTTTCAAGCAAAATCGTGTTAATTTATGTAAAAAATCCTCTCCTTTTGGTAAAGATGTTAGAAGAATTTTACCTCGAGTTGGGCCGGGTATTTATAGTCAAATTAGTAGTCCTAATTTACGTTCTAAGTTTTCTGGTTCACTAGGTCCTAAAATATTTGAGTTACAAGCAATTGATAATATAGGTAATTTAAAATCAGATCAAATTCAAAGTAAAAGTAATATAGAGCAAATTACTAGAGCTGTTTATTTAAGAGTTTTTGGTAGATTTGTTTATAAAGAAGAGGAATTAGTAATAAAGAAATTTGAAAATTTATTTAAAGATCGTCAAATTTCTGTTCGTGAATTTGTTAGTCAATTAGCTAAATCTTCTGTTTTTAGATCATTATATTGGGATAATCTATATATTTGTAAAGCTATAGAATATATACATAATAGATTAATAGGTAGACCAACTTATGGAAGGCAAGAAATTAATAAGTATTTTAATATAGTTTATAAGCAAGGTTATTATAAAATGATAGACAGTATGATAAATAGTCCTGAATATATTGAAGCTTTTGGTAATAATATTGTACCTTATGAACGTTATATAACTCCCACTTCATTAGCTTCTCGAAAACTTCGATTAAGTAATCCCCAATATAATATGCCTACATATAAAAATGAATTTCTTGCATTCAGTGAAATGCAAGAGGATAATAGTTGTAATAGTATTATTAAAAAAGTTAATCAAGGAGTTACTCAAAGAAGAGATCAGACAGTTATTTTTAAGGTCGATGCTTTATGCGATACTTCTCAGTTAATTCAAATATTAAGAGCTATATATCGTCAAATTTTTGAAAGAGATTTAAATTCTTTTACTATCGGTGATGAATTTTTTAATTTAGAGAAAGCTTTCATTAATAAACAGATAAGTGTTCAAGATTTAGTACTAAATTTAGGTTCTTCTTCATTATATGCTAAAGAATTTTACCACCCTTATCCTAATACAAAAGTTATTGAACTGGGTACAAAACATTTTTTAGGTAGAGCTCCTAATAATCAGGCTGAAATACGTTATTATAATCAGATATTAGCATCACAAGGATTAACATATTTTATATCTTCATTAGTTAATAGTAAGGAATATAATATTATATTTGGTGCTAATACGGTTCCTTACCGTCGTTTTCCGACTTTACCGGCAGCTAATTTTCCTAATACAGAAAAATTATATAATACTTTAACTAAACAAAATACAGCAATAATTATTCCAAGTTTTAAGGCTAATATAGGTAATCAATAATATATTAAACTTTCTTGTTTTAGTACTTTTTAGAAGTATTTAATTTGTACTTATGTATAAAGACTTTGATTGCTAATTTTTAGATTTTTGATAGAATTTTAGTCTTGTTTTATTATATAAATAAAATATGTTTATTGCTACTTAATGTAAAATTAATTACAGTATTGTTGGAGTTTAATTTATGAGTATTATTACTAAATCAATTGTTAATGCAGATGCAGAAGCTAGGTATTTAAGTCCAGGAGAATTAGATCGTATAAAAAGTTTTGTATTATCTGGTCAAAGACGTTTGAGAATAGCTCAAATTTTAACAGATAATCGTGAATTAATTGTTAAACAAGGTGGTCAGCAATTATTTCAAAAGCGTCCTGATGTAGTATCCCCAGGAGGGAATGCTTATGGTGAAGAAATGACAGCAACATGTTTACGAGATTTAGATTATTATTTAAGATTAGTAACATATGGTATAGTAGCTGGCGATGTGACACCTATAGAAGAAATAGGTTTAGTTGGGGTTAAAGAAATGTATAATTCTTTAGGTACGCCTATTTCAGGTGTTGCCGAAGGTGTAAGATCAATGAAAACTGTTGCATGTTCTTTACTATCTGGTGAAGATTCTGCAGAAGCAGGATTCTACTTTGATTATACATTAGGTGCAATGCAATAAAGAATCATATTAATTAAATAAATTAATATAATAATATATTAAATTAAATAATAACAGAAATACGTTAAGGACAATTAAAGATTATGCAAGATGCTATTACTTCTGTAATTAATGCGGCTGATGTACAAGGTAAGTATTTAGATGATAATTCATTAGATAAATTAAGAGGTTATTTTCAAACAGGTGAACTAAGGGTACGTGCTTCAGCTACAATAGCTGCAAATGCTGCAATTATTATTAAAGATTCTGTAGCTAAAGCACTATTATATTCTGATATTACTAGACCAGGTGGTAATATGTATACTACTAGAAGATATGCTGCTTGTATTAGAGATTTAGACTATTATCTTCGCTATGCTACTTATGGAATGTTAGCTGGAGACCCTTCTATATTAGATGAGCGTGTTTTAAATGGTTTAAAAGAAACATATAATTCTTTAGGTGTACCAATTGGAGCTACTATACAAGCAATACAAGCAATGAAAGAAGTAACGTCTAATTTAGTTGGTCCAGATGCTGGTAAAGAAATGGGTGTATACTTTGATTATATTTGTTCTGGTTTAAGTTAATTTAACCACTAAAAAACTTAAAAATAAGTAATGATAAATTTTATTATCATTACTTATTTTTAAGTTTTTTAGCTATTTAATACATTAGCAGCTTGTATTCTTGCACGTGCTTTTCTTAAGTTTTGTGCAGCTTCAATTTTATCTTTATCTGTTTGTGCCTCTGCTAAAAATTTAGTTGCTTGTTCTAAATTAGATTGAGCTGTATTGATATCTATATCAGATATTTCTTCTGCTCCATTTACTAGAATGGTAATATTATTATCTTTAACTTCAGCAAATCCTCCTAATAATATAATTGGTTGCCATTCTTTATCAATACGTACACGCATAACTCCAATATCTATTGCTGTTAGTAAAGGTATATGTCCTTTTAATATGCCTAATTGTCCAGTACTACTAGGTAGAATTACTTCTTGTGCATTTGCATCCCATACTGTTCTATCCGGTGCAATAACACGTATATTTAATGTCATGATTATAATTTTATTATTTTAAACTTTCTGCTTTATTTATTGCTTCTTCTATATTTCCTACAAGATAAAATGCTTGTTCAGGTAGGTCGTCTAATTCTCCATCTAGTATCATATTAAATCCTTTTATAGATTCTTCTAAAGAAACATATTTGCCTGGAGAACCTGTAAATACTTCTGCAACAAAGAAAGGTTGTGATAAGAATCTTTCTATTTTACGTGCTCTAGCAACAGTTAATCTGTCATCTTCTGATAATTCATCTAGACCTAATATTGCAATAATGTCTTGTAGTTCTTTATATCTTTGTAAGGTTGATTTTATTTTTTGTGCTGTAGCATAATGTTTAGAGCCTACTATAGATGGTTGTAACATCGTTGAAGTAGATCCAAGTGGGTCTACTGCTGGATAAATTCCTTTAGCAGCTAAACCTCTTGATAGTACTGTAGTTGCATCTAAATGTGCAAATGTTGTAGCTGGAGCTGGGTCAGTTAGATCATCTGCAGGAACATATACAGCTTGTATTGATGTTATTGATCCATCTGTTGTTGATGTTATACGCTCTTGTAAGGCTCCCATTTCTGTAGCTAAAGTTGGTTGATATCCAACTGCAGATGGCATCCGTCCTAATAATGCTGATACTTCAGATCCTGCTTGTACAAATCGAAAAATATTATCTATAAATAATAATACATCTTGTTTATTTATATCTCTAAAATATTCTGCCATAGTTAATGCAGTTAATCCTACACGCATTCTAGCTCCTGGTGGTTCATTCATTTGTCCATACACAAGAGCAACTTTTGATTCTTTTAAGTTGCTTGCATCAATAACTTTTGATTCTTTCATTTCTTCATATAAATCATTTCCTTCTCTAGTTCTTTCTCCTACTCCTCCAAATACAGATACACCACCATGTGCTTTTGCAATATTGTTTATTAATTCCATAATTAATACAGTTTTGCCAACACCAGCTCCGCCAAATAAGCCTATTTTACCTCCTTTTCTGTATGGTGCAAGTAAGTCAACTACTTTAATGCCTGTTTCAAATATAGAAGGTTTAGTTTCTAATTGAGTAAATGAAGGGGCAGATCTATGTATTGGTAAAGTATCTTCTGATTCGATATTACCTAATTCATCTACAGGTTCTCCGAGTACATTAAAAATTCTTCCTAAAGTAGGTATACCAACAGGAACTGTAATAGGTGCTCCCGTATCCGTTACTTCTATCCCTCTTTTTAAACCTTCTGTAGAGCTCATAGCAACTGCTCTAACTCTATTATCTCCAAGTAATTGTTGAACTTCACATGTAATTGTATTGTCTGGTCCTTTCACTTTTAATGCATTAAACACTTTTGGTAATTGTCCATTAGGAAATTCAATATCTAATACTGGTCCTATAATTTGTGTTACGCATCCTTGATTTTTTATATTTACCATATAAATTGTGTTATTTTTATAATTTAAATGTAGTCAATAGACAAAATTTCTTTAATTATTGATTCTATTTATATAAAAATATCATAAATTGATATTATTATCTTATACTACAATTGTAGAGTAAAAGAAGTTGTTTTTACCAAAAACTATAAAAATTTAGTTATAGTTTTAATATATTTTATATATTAATTATCATTCAGTCTTCCTGTAGTTTTAAGCCAGTTTTGAGCTTCTATATAGTTATTAGGTGCTAAATATATGGCTTGTTTCCAATATTCTGCTGCTTTATCAAACATAGATTTTGAGATATTAATGTCTTGTTTATTAGCAGCTTTTAATCCTTGATAATGATATATAACTGCTATATTGTTAAATGCTTGTGGTAATTTAGTATTTAATTCTAATGCTTGATGATAATATTCTAAGGCTTTAGTGTGTTCACCATTGCTTGCATATATTAGTCCAATGTTATATAATATATACGATCTGTCATATGGATCTTCTTCCAATGTTAATGCCTCATAATAATTTTCTAAAGCTTCTGCATACTCTCCTTCTGACTGGGCTGACATGCCATCACGATAGTAACAAAATGCTTGTTTTTCTTCTTTACTAGTAGGTAGTATTTTTAAAATAATATCTGCTAGTACAGTAAAAGTTTTATCAATAAAATTATCATTCTTTTGTAATCGAGGCATAATATTCCTTATATTATATTCAATAATAATTATATATTATTATAATAATTTATAAGTAAACTTTGAAGTAGTTACTATTATTAAGTTAATATCAGATTATAACTAATATTTTAAATAAGAACTAATATAGGATTTATTAATCATAATTAGATATTGTTTAATATTTATTTTATATATAATGAAAGAGAATATATTATTTGATAATTATAGTTTTAATTTTTATTTATGTATGTCAATGAGAAATGATCAAGTGCTTTTATTGCATAGTCCTAAGATAATAAATAATGTAAAATTTTCATATTCTTTAGCAGATGAAAATGTTGCATCATCACAAAAAATAATGTCATCAATTGATGAGACAAATTTAAATTTAGATGTTAACTTAAAATTAGATAAAAAAACGAAAAATTTACTGAAACAAGATAATAAATTGAAATTAAAAAAGAAAAGAGTTAGTAATATTAATTTCGAGCATCAGGAAGATGATTTTAAGAAAAAACATAAAAATAAAATAATTGTTAAATCAAAAGATGATTTAATTAATATTTCAAAAACTTCTTTAAAGCCTAATAAATATAAGAAAAAAGAAAAATTTAACCAAAATCAGATACAAAACATAGAAACACAAAATTTAGAAGTAAATAACATTAGTAAATCTATTGTTATAAATCAACCACTGAGTATTGAGCAATTATCTTTAAAGCTTCAAATACCAGCAGCAGAAATTATTACGGGTTTGTTCTTAAAAGGTATTCCTGTAACACTTAATCAAATAGTTGATGTATCGATTGCAACCCAAATAGCTCAACAATATGACTTTATAGTTAATAATAAAAGTGAAAATAATATAGATTTTGAAAATAAGTTTAAAACTATAACTTCTTCTACTAGTATAAACAGAGCCCCTATAATTACAATTTTAGGGCATGTAGATCATGGCAAGACATCTTTATTGGATACTATTAGAAATACAAATTTAGTAGTTAAAGAGAGAGGAGGAATTACACAATCTATAGGTGCTTATGAAGTTAATTGGTTATATAATCAAAATTACAAAAAATTAGTATTTCTTGATACTCCTGGTCATGAAGCTTTTTCTAATATGAGATTACGTTGTAGTCGAGTTGCAGATTTAATCATATTAATTGTTGCTGCAGATGATGGTTTAAAACCTCAAACCATAGAAGCTATTGAATATATTTTGTCTATGAAATTACCTTGTATCGTAGCAATTAATAAGATAGATAAATTAGATATTAATATTATTAGAGTTAAAGAGCAATTAGCAAAATACAATTTAGTGAGTGAAGATTGGGGGGGGGATATAAACTGTATTGAGATTAGCGCTTTAAAAAAAATCAATATAGATAAGTTACTTAACAGAGTATGTTCTTTAGTAGATTCATTGCATCTTAAAGCTGATCCAATGCAATTTGCACAAGGTAGTATATTGGAAGCATATTTAGACAAAAAGAAAGGAGTAGTTGCAAATATAATTATTAGAAATGGAAGTTTAAATATAGGTGATATTATCGTCTCTGGTAAAGTTTATGGTAGAGTAAAAAGGATGAAAGATAGTTGTGGTAATATTTTAGTAACAGCAGAACCTTCTTCTATTTTAGAAGTTTTAGGCTTTAATTCTATGCCACAAGCGGGATTAAACTTTGAAGTAGTCCAAAGTGAAAAAGAAGCTAAAAGATTAATTGCTGAAACTAATATAATTAATATTCAAAGTAATGTTAGCAATTTACTAGATTTGAGACTTAAATCATATAATTATAAAGAAAACATTAAAATTTTAAATTTAATTTTAAGAGCTGATACTCAAGGAACAATTGATGCAATAATTAACGCATTTATGCAAATTCCACAAAATAAAGTACAACTGAATATTTTAACATCTAATTCAGGAAGTATTTCTGATACAGATATTGATTTAGCGAGTAATAGTCATGCTTTAATTATTGCTTTTAATATTAATATTTCTACTAATATTTTAAGTAAAGCAGAAAAAGCTAATGTTCATTTATGTCAATTTTCTATTATATATGATTTATTAGATTATGTACAAAATTACATGATAGATTTAATTGATCCAGAATACAGTAAGATATTAATAGGTAAAGCTATTGTTCAAACGGTTTTTTATATACAAAAAGGAGCTATTGCTGGGTGTTTAGTAAAATCTGGTAAATTAAAGAAAGATGCATTAATACATATTTACCGTAATAATCAATTAATACATGAAAGTATTATAGTATCATTAAAACGTATTAAGGATAATGTTAATGAAGTTAATGCAGGTAATGAGTGTGGTGTAATGTGTCAAGATAATTATTTGTGGCAATCGCAAGATATAATAGAAGCTTATGAATTAGATGAGAAACCTAAAACTTTATAAAGATTATATATAGATACAAAAAATATTAAGATAATTCTTAATATTTTTATTTTTAATAAAATTTTTGTATATATTAATCTTTATTTATAAAAGGTAGTAATGCAAGAATACGTGCTCTTTTTATAGATTTTGTTAATTGTTTTTGTTGTTTCGCTGTTAATCCATTAGAGCGTCTTGATATAATTTTACCTTGATCGGTAATAAATTTTCTAAGTAAATCTATATCTTTATAATCAATTTTATCATTTAATTTAATAGGTAAGTTTTTGTTTTTATATAAAATCATTTAATTTCTTTAAATTTTTCATGTTTATTACAATTCGGGCAAAACTTCATTAATTCTAGACGATGAGGGGTATTTTTTCTATTTTTTGTACTGGTATATCTGAAAATACCTTTTTTCCTTTTATATGTACTATTTAAATTACGGCATGGACATTCTAGTGTTATTACGTTACGTGCTCCTTTATTTTTGCTCATGGTAAGTTGATTTTAAATAAGTGTAAACAACTTTATTATTGCATGGTTATCTTTATAGTATCAAGTGTAAGCTATTATAAAATTATGTATTATTTTGTGATTATTGTATGAATTGAATATTCATTCATATTTTCAATTAATTATAAAGCAATCAATTTTTTTACAAATAGGTTACTTTACAATATCAAAAATATTCAAATTTAGTATACATACGTATAATAATAGAAACAAAATTACATATCTATATATATTTTTAAATTGATAAATTTCTGTATGTAAAATAAATATTATACTAATAATTTATAACTATAGTAAGAAAAATTTGTTTTTACTATAACAAATTCATATAGAACGACTATCTTATTGTTATACAAGGGATATTTTATAAAGTAGAAGTATCTATTTATAATTATCAGTATTGTTTATTCATATCGACTAATGCTATAATCCATTTAAATTAAAAAATCAATTTTGATAAGTTCATTATGTAATTTATGAATACCTTAAAAAAATATGTCTAAAAATGTATCTGTTATAAAAAAGATGCAAGTCTCTTTACGTAATAAACGTAGAAATAGAAGTTATAAATCTGCAATCAAGACATTAAGCAAGAAATATATTTTGAGTTTAAAGAATACACAGCAACTAAATTCTAAAGACATTTTATTACAGTTATCAGCACTTTATCAAAAAATAGATAAAGCTGTTAGTAAAGGAATATTGCATAAAAATAATGGTTCTCGTAAAAAAGCTATACTTGCTAAGGCAATTAAAGATCTAAAACTTAAAAATTCTTAAAACTAAGTTGTTAAGATCAACTTTTTTACTCTTATTGATTTTAAATTATATTATTTTTAATTTAAGATTAATAAGTATTATAATAGTTTTTCAGGAAATTCTTCTACTATTTTAATTGTATTGATGAAATATATTAAATATATATTATATTAATATGAAATAATAACGAAATTATATACTTTATTATGTTCTTTTGTTGTATTAATAAATTTTATTTTAACTGTGGGGCGATTGATGTCAAAAGAAATGATTTCTAAATCTATGTTTCCAGATTTAGCAGCAATTCAAAAAGAAAGCTTTAAATTTTTTTTATTGCGAGGTTTATGTGAAGTATTAGATTCTTTTCCTATTATCATTGATCCGACTGGAAAATTAGAATTACAATTTTTTGGTAAAGATTATAAATTGAAATTTCCTAGATATAGTGTTAGAAAAGCTAAAAGTAGAGATAGAACTTATAGCGCTCAAATTTATATACCTGCAAAGTTGACTAGAAGAGATACAGAATTAATAAAAAAAGAGGTTACAATTAAAGATGATTTTTCATATTTGATTCATCCACATAATATGCATAAAAAGTATCGCAAAAGACCTGTATTTATAGGAGATTTACCTTTAATGACTAATAGAGGTACTTTTGTAATATCTGGTACAGAAAGAATTATTGTGAATCAAATAGTTAGGAGTCCTGGAGTATATTATAAACAAGAGTTAGATAAGAATAATAAACAAATATATAGTTGTAGTCTCATTTCTAATCGTGGTTCTTGGCTTAAATTTGAAATAGATGCTAAGGGGCAAGTTTGGGTAAAAATTGATAAAACACATAAAGTTAATGCTTATATTTTTTTAAGAGCTATCGGTTTAAATAATGAAGAGATTAAAAAAAGACTAACAAAGTATAATTTTCTTATCAATTCTTCGTTAGCTTACTATAAAAAAGAATTTAATAAAGATATAGCGAAATTTTCCATTGAGCAAGTAGCTGAAGAAGAAGCGTTAGTAATTGTATATAGTAAATTACGACCTAATGAACCTGCAACTTTAAGTGTAGCTAAACAAATGTTATATGCTCGTTTTTTTGATCCTAAGAGATATGATTTAGGTGAAGTAGGCAGACATAAAATCAATCAAAAATTAAATTTAAAAATACCTATTCATTTTCGAGTTTTATCTCCTCAAGATATTTTAATGTCTTTAGATTATTTGTTAAATATAAAGCAGCAAAATATTGGAACTTTTGATGATATAGATCATTTAGGAAACAGAAGAGTACGTTCAGTTGGTGAGTTATTACAAAACCAAGTACGTATTGGGCTAAATAGATTAGAAAGAATTATTCGTGAACGTATGATGATTTGTGATATTGATTCTTTAAGTTTATCTAATTTAGTAAATCCAAAACCTTTAATAGCTTCTGTTAGAGAATTTTTTAGTTCAAGCCAGTTGTCTCAATTTATGGATCAAACAAATCCTTTATCAGAGTTAACTCATAAAAGGAGAATTAGTGCTTTAGGTCCAGGTGGACTAAATAAAGATCGTGCAGGTTTTGCTGTGAGAGATTTACATCCTAGCCATTATGGTCGTATATGTCCAATAGAAACACCTGAAGGTCCTAATGCTGGATTGATAGGATCTCTAAGTATATATGCTAAAATTAATCCATATGGTTTTATCGAAACTCCTTATTATAAAGTAATTAAAGGGCAGGTTTTAAAAAATCAACAGTTGAACTATATAACGGCTGATCAAGAAGATTATTTGCGTATAGCTCCTGCAGATATATCTTTAGATTCTAATAATTATATAAAAAATGATATAATTCCTGTCAGGTATCAACAAGAATTTATAACAGCTAATATTAATCAAGTAGATTATATGGCTGTTTCGCCTATCCAATTTATATCTGCAGCTACTTCTTTAATTCCTTTTTTAGAGCATGATGATGCAAATAGGGCTCTTATGGGGTCAAATATGCAAAGACAGGCTGTGCCTCTTTTATTTCCTGAGAAAGCAATTGTAGGTACAGGTTTAGAAGCTAAAATAGCTAAAGATGCGGGTATGGTTGTAACGAGTCGTAATAATGGTATTGTTAGTTATGTATCAGGAACAAAAATTGGTATACAAAGTAAAGATGGTTGTACAGTACATTACAGATTAAAAAAGTACTATCGTTCTAATCAAGATACTTGTATTAATCAAAGGCCTATTGTTTGGCCTGGAGAAAAAATTTTGATAGGTCAAACTATTGCAGATGGAGCATCTACAGACGGTGGAGAAATAGCTTTAGGTAGAAATATTTTTGTAGCTTATATGCCTTGGGAAGGATATAATTATGAAGATGCATTTTTAATTAGTGAAAGATTAGTATATGATGATTTATATACTTCTATACATATTGAAAGATATGAATTAGAATGTAGACAAACTAAATTAGGTCCTGAAGAAATTACTAGAGATATACCTAATGTTAGTGAAGTATCTATTAGTTTATTAGATAAAAGTGGCATTATTGCTATAGGATCTTGGGTAGATGCAGGAGATATATTAGTAGGTAAAGTTACACCTAAAGGTGAATCTGATCAGTTACCAGAAGGTAAATTGCTTAGAGCTATATTTGGAGAAAAAGCTAGAGATGTTAGAGATACATCTTTAAGACTTCCTAATGCTACAAAGGGTAGAGTAGTAAATATAAAAATTTTTAAGCGTCAAAAAGGTGATGAACTTCCACCGGGTACCAATGAGATTATTAGAGTTTATGTTGCTCAAAAAAGAAAAATTCAAGTAGGAGATAAAATGGCAGGTCGTCATGGTAATAAAGGTATTATTTCTCGCATTTTACCTATGCAAGATATGCCTTTTTTACCAGATGGTACTCCGATAGATATTCTTTTAAATCCTCTAGGTGTACCATCAAGAATGAATGTAGGCCAATTATTTGAATGTTTGCTTGGTATGGCAGGTGAATATTTAGGTAAACGTTTTAAAATTATACCATTTGATGAGATGTATGGTCCGGAGGCGTCACGTGCATTAGTAAATAATAAATTAAAACAAGCCAGTTTAGTTAATAAAAAATCTTGGTTATTTAATTATTTGCATCCTGGTAAAATAATGTTAATTGATGGTAGAACAGGCGAATTTTTTGATAATCCTATTACTGTTGGCAAAGCTTATATTTTAAAACTTGTGCATTTAGTTGATGATAAGATCCATGCAAGGTCTACAGGTCCTTATTCTTTAGTTACACAACAGCCTTTAGGAGGAAGAGCACAGCATGGTGGACAAAGGTTAGGAGAAATGGAGGTTTGGGCATTAGAAGCTTTTGGAGCAGCTTATACTTTACAAGAGTTATTAACAGTTAAATCGGATGATATGCAAGGTAGAAATGATGCATTAAATGCTATTGTTAAAGGCAAGCCGATTCCAAAGCCAGGTACACCTGAATCATTTAAAGTTCTTATGAGGGAATTACAGTCTTTAGCATTGGATGTTGCTGTTCATAAATTAGAGTTATTTGACAATGGTGATCAAAAAAGTGTTGAAATTGATTTGATGTCTACTGATAGTCCAATTAATATAGAGGTTATTCATGATAATCAAACAACTTTTTCAAATAATCTTCAAAAAAAATATAACTCTTATGATTTGAATAAACATGTAGATTTAAATAATAGTTATTAAAGTAATTATGCTTATATATTATTACAATTAATTGAATTTATGACTAAATTTGATCATCATTTTGATTATGTTAAAATCAGTTTAGCTTCTCCAAGTAAAATTCGTAGTTGGGGTGAAAGATCTTTACCAAATGGTCAAATTGTTGGAGAAGTAACTAAACCTGAAACAATTAATTATCGAACTTTAAAGCCAGAAATGGATGGTTTATTTTGTGAGCGTATTTTTGGTCCAGTTAAAGATTGGGAATGTCATTGTGGTAAATATAAAAGATTTCGATATAGAGGTGTTGTTTGTGAAAGGTGTGGTGTTGAAGTAACAGAATCAAAAGTTAGAAGGCATAGAATGGCTTATATTGAATTAGCTGCACCTGTAACTCATGTTTGGTATTTGAAAGGTAGTACTAGTTATATTGCTTTAGCTTTAGATTTAACTGTTAAAGAATTAGAAAAGATAGTATATTTTCATTCTTATGTAGTAATTAATCCAGGGGACTATGATCAATTAAATTATAAGCAATTATTAGAAGGCTATGAATGGAGAAATTTGGAAGAGAAATTATATCCTCAATCATCAAATCTTTTTGGTATAGAAGTTAGTATAGGAGCAGAAGCAATTTATAAGTTATTACAAAATATAGATTTAAAAAATACTATAGAAAGATTGAGAGAAGAATCTTTGAAACCACCAAAGTTTTTTAAGAATCCTTCTACTAAGTTTAATAAAAAGATGAAAAGATTGCGATTATTAGAAAATTTTTTTGCTACAGGAGCTGATCCTTCGTGGATGGTATTATCTGTAATTCCCGTTATACCACCTGATTTACGACCTATGGTTCAATTAGATGGCGGAAGATTTGCAACAGCTGATTTAAATGAATTTTATAGAAGAATTATTAATCGTAATAATCGTTTAGCTCGTCTTAAAGCCATATTAGCTCCTGAGATTATCATTAGAAATGAAAAAAGAATGTTACAAGAGGCAGTTGATTCTTTAATGGATAATGGGCGCCGTGGTCGAACTGTGATTGGAGCTAACAATCGTCCTTTAAAATCTTTATCTGATATAATTGAAGGTAAACAGGGGCGATTTAGACAAAACTTATTAGGAAAGCGTGTAGATTATTCAGGAAGATCCGTAATTGTTGTAGGTCCTGACTTAAAACTACATCAATGTGGTTTACCAAAAGAGATGGCTTTAGAGTTATTTCAGCCTTTTGTAATCCATAGGTTAATATTACAAGGTTTAGTGAATAATATTAAGGCTGCTAAAAAAATTATTCAAAAGAATGAACCAATTGTATGGTCTGTATTACAAGAAGTTATATATGGGCATCCAGTGCTGTTAAACAGAGCCCCTACTTTACATAGGTTGGGTATACAGGCTTTTGAACCTATTTTAGTTGAAGGAAGAGCTATTAAATTACATCCTCTTGTTTGCCCAGCATTTAATGCTGATTTTGATGGTGATCAAATGGCTGTTCATATTCCTTTGTCTTTGGAAGCACAAGCTGAAGCTCGTTTACTTATGTTAGCACCACATAACTTTTTATCTCCAGCAACTGGCCAACCTATTTTAATGCCAAGCCAAGATATGGTTTTAGGATGTTATTACCTAACTACTTACAATCCAGCTGCTAATAATAAAAAGAGTCAATATTTTGCCAATTTGCAAGATGCTTTAATAGCTTATCAACAGAATAAAATAAGTTTACATACTTTAATTTGGGTTCGTTTTAATGGAGCAGTAGATAGTTTAAATAATGAAACTATCATTAAATCAAAACTTAATACTGATGGAACCACAACTAAAATATTTCATAATAAAATTATCAGATATAATACTAATGGAGAAATTCTTGTTCAATATATACGTACAACAGCTGGGCGTATTTTATTTAATAAAGCTATCAGAGAGTCATTAATTTAGTCTAATAAGTTATTATTTTTATTTCATTATATGATATATGATACAAAAAAAATTGTTAGAACCTCTTTTCCTAAATAAAGTTGTAGATAAATCTCAATTAAGACAATTGATTATGTGGGCTTTTAGAAATTACGGTATTGCTCGTGCTGCTAATATGGCAGATACATTAAAAAATTTAGGTTTTTTATATGCAACGAAAGCAGGAATATCTTTAAGCTTAGAAGATTTACGTATCCCTCCTAGTAAGCGTAAGCTTTTGGCTTCAACTATGAAAGTAATCAATCAAACAGATGTAAAATATAAAAGAGGAGAAATAACAGCTGTTGAACGTTTTCAAAAAGTTATTGATACATGGAATAGTGCTAGTGATCGTTTAAAAAAATATATAGTTAAATATTTTACAGAAACAGATCCCTTAAATTCTATTTATATGATGGCTTTTTCTGGTGCAAGAGCAAATATTTCACAAGTAAGGCAACTAGTTGGTATGAGGGGGTTAATGTCTGATCCGCAAGGACAAATTATTGATTTACCTATATCAAGTAATTTTAGAGAAGGTCTAACAGTTACAGATTACTTTATTTCTTCTTATGGTGCTAGAAAGGGTCTTGTTGATACAGCATTACGCACAGCAGATTCAGGTTATTTAACTCGTAGATTGGTAGATGTGGCACAAGACGTAATTATAAGAGAAGCTAATTGTAATACTTCTAAAGGTATATTATTAGAAGCTATGGTAGATAATAGAAAGCCGTTAATAGCTTTAAATCAGGCTTTAATTGGTCGCGTATTAGCAGAAGATTTATTTGATCCAATTACTGGAAACTTTATAGCAAGATTAAATCAAGAAATAGGTCCTGAGTTAGCTAATAAAATAGTTGATCTAGGTATTTCTAGTGTTTTAGTTAGATCTCCTATAACTTGTGATGCTATTAAATCAGTGTGCCAATTGTGTTATGGTTGGAATTTAGCTCATGGTAAGATGGTAGATTTAGGAGAAGCTGTTGGTATTATTGCTGCTCAATCTATAGGTGAACCAGGTACTCAATTAACTATGAGAACTTTTCATACAGGTGGGGTTTTTACTGGAGAGTTGGCTCAAAATTTAATTAGTCCAGGTGATTTTAAAGTAAAATATTCAGATGATATTATTTTAAGTGATACTAGAACGCGTCATGGTGAACATGCTTTTTTAGTAGAAGAAGATACAGAATTAAAATTAATAGATGTTAATAAAAGAAAAACAAGTATTCCTTTAGTTAAAGGTACATTATTGTTTGTTGAAAATTTACAAAATATAAAAGATGGCCAAGTGATAGCTGAATACCCGATAAGCAGAAGAATAATAACTGAGAAAGCTCAAAAGGCTGTTTTGGCAGATTTTTCAGGAAGTATTCATTTAATGAATTTATCTTTAGATAATATAAAAGATGAACAAAAAACTTTTAGAAGCGTTAATAAAGGAGGTCTTATTTGGGTTTTATCTGGTCAAGTTTATAGTATACCAAAAGATGCGCATATTATAGTAACTGAAAATGATTTTATTTATGAAAATAGTTTATTGGCAAATGTGAAATTTGTTAGTCGATATAATGGGAAAGTGCGTCTTATAAAAAAGAATCAGGATTTTATACAAGATATAATTATTATTACATCTTCTAAAGTATTTACTAATATACAGATTTTAACGAAGTTTCATAATGGGTATAAAAATTATATTTTAGTTACTGAACAACAAGACCAATTTATTTTAAAAACTTTACCATATCAAAAAATTATTCATAATCAATTGATAGCTGAATTAATAACAAATATTTATCATACAAATACAGGAGGAATAATAAAATATTTAGACTTATGTGTTTCTGATAAAAAAACAGATTTTGATAATAAAAAAGATTATTATGATATTCTCAGTGGAGGTTATATATTATGGATAGCAGAGGAAACGCATGAAATAAATAAAGATATATCTCTTTTATTAGTAAAGCATGGACAGTTGGTAGAAGAAGGAACAGAGATAGTGAAAAATATCTTTGCTAACACTACTGGGGTTGTTGACATTATACAAAAAGAAGGTATTGTTAGAGAGATTATAATTAAGCCAGGTATCTTATATAGTCTTACTAAAAATCAAGAAAATCAATCGAAGTCTAGAGGTTTTTTAAGACCAGGTGAAATTATTGTTGATAATTTAATTACTGATAAATTAGTTTATTGGGAACATTTTTGCATTCAGGATAAAAGATTTATTTTTATTCGGCCAGTCATTGTATATTCAATTCCTAATAAAAAAATAAACTTTAAATATTCTGAAGATTCTTTTGCTACTAATGTTTTTAATTTAAAGTTAGTACAGCGTATATATTTTAGAGATGGAGAGAGAATTAAGTCTATTCAAGGTGTAGATATTATTAAGACTTATTTGATAGCTGAATTAGAAGAAAAATTTATGCACCTGAATTGTACATTGCAATTAAAATTAACCGAAAATAATAGTTCTATATCTTTACTTAAAATTATAACGACGGATATATTATCATTAAAAGATAAAAATTATATTACTAGTAAAGTTTTATATACGAAAACACGCTTATTAGTTAAAAATAATCAATATATTGAAAACGGTACAGTTATAGCTCAAACAGAAATATTTTCTTCTCAACAAGGTCAAATAGTTTCTATTCAGAAAAATAAATCAGCTAATCCTAGAATTTTATTAGTCACTCCAATAGATACAAAAATTTTTTCTATAGATAATAATCAAAATATTAAAGTTAATATAAATGATTGGATTTATGCAGGAGATGAAATTGCTACTAATATAATTTCATGTAATTCTGGACGAATTATTTCTGTTAGAGATAATCAAGTTACTCTTCGTATTGGGCAACCTTATTTAATTTCTTTTGGCTCTTTTTTACATGTTGATAATGATGCTTTAGTACAGAGAGGGGAGAGTTTAGCGACATTAATTTTTGAACGAGCAAAGACGGGTGATATTGTGCAAGGATTACCAAGAATAGAAGAAATATTAGAAGCACGTAGAAAATCTGATATAGTTTTTAATCCACATATATTTCTGGAATCTAAGTTTCGTGAGTATTTAAATCAGGGTTTAAATTTGTATGATGCAACTAGATTAAGCTTGTTAGAAATACAACTATATTTAGTCAGAGAAGTCCAATTAGTATATCAATCTCAAGGTGTAGAAATAGCAGATAAGCATATTGAAGTAATTGTTCGACAGATGACATCTAAAGTAAAGATAGAAAACGGAGGTGATACAGAATATTTACCAGGAGAAATTATAGAATTACAAAAGATTGAGTCAGTAAATCAAACATTACGTTCTTGTGATAAAGAAGAAGCATTTTATTATCCTGTTTTATTAGGAATTACTAAAGCTTCACTTAATACCGAAAGTTTTATTTCTGCAGCAAGTTTTCAGGAGACGACAAAAGTTTTAACAGAAGCAGCTATTTCTGGTAAATTGGATTGGCTTAGAGGATTAAAAGAGAATGTTATTATAGGGAGATTAATACCAGCTGGTACAGGTTTTGATATCTATAATAGTACAAAATTCATGGGCAAAGATAGTAAGGTGTCTCATGTAAAAAATATATTAGCTGTATCTAAAGATACGGAATTTGAAGATATTATTTTAGATGATAGAAGTGCCCATATTTATTCATTTAATAATGATTTATCATCAGATAATTGATAAAATGAATAATAATTTTAAATATGATATAAATCGTTGTGTTATTATTATTTACATGATTACCTAAATAGTATTTAGATTAATTATTGTGATTTTTTTATTTAAGTTCATAAATATTATTATTTTATATATATTGATTTAATAAGTTATGTCAATTGTTTCATTGAATGAATTATTAGAAGCCGGTGCACATTTTGGTCACCAAGCTAGAAGATGGAATCCTAAAATGTTTCCATATATATATACCGAAAGCAATGGTATACATATTATAGATCTAGTGCAAACAGCACACTTATTAACAGAAGCATGTCAATTTATTCGTAATGCTGCGCAAGAGGGAAAAAAATTTTTATTTTTAGGAACTAAAAGACAAGCTGCTGGGGTAATTGCTGAACAAGCTATACGTTCTAATTCTTACTATGTTAATCAAAGATGGCTTGGTGGTATGTTAACTAATTGGACAACCATTAAATCAAGAGTTGAACGTTTACAAGAGCTAGAAATGGCAGAAGAGTCTGGTATTATTGATTCAATGCCTAAAAAAGAAGCTTCTATGACTCGGAGAGAGTTAGAAAAGTTAAGAAAGCATTTAAATGGCATAAAAAATATGTATAGTTTACCTGACTTTGTTATTATTGTAGATCAAAAACGTGAAACAACAGCTATTCAAGAATGTATTAAGTTAGGTATACCAACTATTTGTATGTTAGATACAAATTGTAATCCAGAGATTATAGATATTCCAATACCAGCAAATGATGATGCTATAAGATCCATTAAGCTTATCATGAGTAAAATAGCTGATTCTATTATAGAAGGTATAAATTATAAGTCAGAACAATAAATATGATAATTATATATAATTAATAACAGGGATAATATGAATATACAAATTTCTGCACATAATGTTAAAGAATTACGTAATAAAACAGGTGCTGGTATGATGGATTGTAAAAAAGCTCTTCAAGCATCAGAAGGAAATATGGAAATAGCAATAGAGACATTGCGTAAAAAAGGTTTAGCTTCAGCAGATAAAAAATCTACAAGAATAGCAGCTGAAGGTATAATAGAAAGTTATATTCATATAGGTTCAAGAATAGGTGTTTTAATAGAATTAAATTGTGAAACAGATTTTGTTGCTAGACGCATTGAGTTTCGAAAATTGGCTAAAGATTTAGCAATGCAAATAGCTGCTTGTCAAAATGTTTCGTATTTATCTATAAGTGATATACCTAAGAATTTAATTGATTATGAAACTCGAATTGAACTGGCTAAAGAGGATATTATCAATAAGCCAAACAAAGTAAAAGATCAAATTGTTAAAGGTCGAATAGATAAAAGATTAAAAGAAATATCTTTGCTTAACCAAACTTTTATTAAAGATCCAAATATTATAATAGAAGATTTAATTAAACAACATATTGCTTTATTAGGAGAGAATATAAAAATTAGTCGTTTTCAAAAGTTTGTATTAGGTGAAAATATTGAAAATAACTAATATAATTTAACATTGATAACAAAATATATTATAAGTTTTTATATTTTATGAATATATAATTCTAGTACATATTATTATTGAAATTCTAACAATAATGTTAAATAATTACTATATAGATATATAATTAATTATAATAGCATCTTTATTTTAAAGAAAATTTAATATAAAGATCTAATATATTTTGTACTACTTATTCAAATTATAATTTTTATGGATTATACAGAATTAGAACAAATCTCTTCATTTGCTTTATTATCTGCAGTTGAAGTAGGTAAACACTTATATTGGACAATAGGTAGTTATAAAGTACATGGACAAGTTTTTATAGTTTCATGGTTAGTAATAACTATATTAGTATTAACAGCCTTTATTGGAACTAGAAAATTAGATAAAATACCGGGGAAATTGCAAAATTTTATGGAGTTTGTACTTGAATTTCTACAAGATATAGCTAAAAATCAGATAGGAGAGCATGAATATCGTTCATGGGTTCCTTACATAGCAACTATTTTTCTATTTATTTTAGGTAGTAATTGGGCAGGAGCTTTAATACCTTGGAAGTTAATTCATCTTCCTGAAGGTGAGTTAGCAGCACCTACTAATGATATAAATACTACAGTTGCTTTATCATTATTAACTTCAGCTGCATATTTTTATGCAGGTTTAAGTAAAAATGGTATAGGTTATTTTATGCGTTATATTGAACCAACGCCTGTGTTACTTCCAATTAATATCTTAGAAGATTTTACAAAACCTTTATCTCTTAGTTTTCGTTTATTTGGTAATATTTTAGCCGATGAACTTGTAGTGTCAGTTTTTACATTGTTAGTACCCATTTTAATACCTTTACCTGTTATGATATTAGGATTATTTGCTAGTTCTATTCAAGCATTAATATTCTCTACTTTATCTGCTGCTTATATAGGTGAAGCTATGGAAGGTCATGGTGAGCATTAAATTTATTATTATAATTTAATCTATGAACTTATATAGTTCATGTATATAATATGAAATCTGTTAATTTTCTATATATTCTGATTATATAATATCATTTATGGATTCTATTATTTCTGCTGCTTCTGTTATAGCTGCTGGTCTTGCTGTAGGTCTTGCTGCAATTGGACCTGGAATTGGTCAAGGTAGCGCAGCAGCTAATGCTGTAGAAGGTATTGCAAGACAACCAGAGGTTGAAGGCAAAATTCGAGGTACTCTTTTATTAAGTTTAGCTTTTATGGAATCTTTAACAATTTATGGTTTAGTTGTAGCATTATCACTTTTATTTGCAAATCCTTATACAGGTTAGTTTAATTATATGCGCTTAGTTTTTTGTTTTATATTATTATTATAAAACAAAAAACTAAGCGTTTTATCAAGCGTAAAATATAAAATTCATATTTATTGTGAATATGAATCTAAAATTAATATGAATAAATAAATGATCAACTTTCCATTTTTGTTATTACAGATATCAGGTACAGAGGTCGAAGGAGGTCTGTTTGATTTTAATGCTACATTACCTTTAATGGCATTGCAATTTTTTGCTTTAACTATTGTATTAAATATAATCTTTTATAAGCCTATTGGCAATGTACTTGATGAACGCGATGAATATATTCGTAACAGTTTAACCACAGCGTCTGCATCTTTATTAAAAGCTAATGAATTGACTAAACAATATGAATATCAACTAGCAGAATCAAGAAAAAAAGCTCAAAATATTATTAAAGATGCTCAACAAGAAGCACAAAGTATAGTATCTGTTAAAATAAAAGAAGCTCAATTAGACGCAGAAAAATTAGTAGCTGAAGCATATAATCAATTGAATATTCAAAAAGAGAATGCTTTAAAAACATTAGAAACACAAGTTGATGTTTTAAGCGATAAAATTAAGTTAAAGTTATTAGATAATTAATAATATATAGTTAGTTATGTAATTTAATTATGTTAATAGCTATAATTTGCTATTATTTTAAATAATTTGGGATATATAGATATAATGGACAAAGTTATGCAAATATTTAATATAATTGCAACTATTGAAGAACATAGTAATCAAGGAATCAGTTTTAACACAAATTTTTTGGAAGCGAATGTAATTAATATCACATTATTATTATCTGGTCTTATATATGTCTTAAAACAATTTTTAGGTTCCATTTTAAAAGCTAGGCAAGAAAAAGTTCTATTTGCTATACAGGAATCAGAAGAGCGTTTACAGCAAGCAAATTTGAGATTAGCTGAATCACAAAAGCAATTGGCTCAAACTCAAGTTATTATTAATCAAATAATACAAGAAGCAGAATTAACTGCTCAAAAGGTTAGAAAGTCTATATTAGATCAGGGAAAAGCAGATGTCAATAAACTAATATCTGCTAGTAAGGCAAATATTGCTACAGCAGAAAGTCAAATTAGGCAACAAATTCAGTTGCAAATTACATCTTTGGCTATTAAAAGAGTTACTTTGCAATTGCAAAAACAAATTACTCCTTCTATTCAAGCCAAAATTATTGATAATAATATTGCTCAATTAGGAGGTCGTTTATGAGCAATCAAGCGGTTATGTCTAAGGTTGCTATGCCTTATGCAGAAGCACTTGTAGAATCGGCTCGTGATTCTTCTCTATTAGACCAAATAAACCAAGATTTATCTTTGATATCTGATATATTAAAAAAATCAGAAGAAATAAAAAGTTTATTTAAAAATCCATTAATTACAGTAGAAACTAAAAAAAGTGTTGTTAATAAGTTATTTTCAACTCAGGTTAATGATCTTGTACTTAAATTTTTACTGGTTTTGATAGATAGACGTAGAATTTCATTATTAGATCTTATTATAGAGAAATATTTACAGTTGGTCTATCAATTAGAGGCTACTGTAGTTGCAGAAATATCAACTCCAATTGTTTTAACAGATATACAAGAGACAGAATTAATTAATAAAATAAAAGATATGTCTTCCAGTAAAACTGTAAAATTGGTCGTGAAATTAGATCCAGATTTGATAGCTGGTTTTATTATAAAGATAGGATCTAAAACTATTGATACAAGTTTGCAAGGTAAGTTAATTCATATGACAACTTATCTAAATTCAGCCTAAATGATAAGGATTTGAATCACAATATATTATAAATAATAATTCATAATTGTAATATGGTAAATATTAGACCTGATGAAATAAGCAATATAATACGTCAACAGATTGATAAATATGAGCAAGAAGTGCAAATAGCTAATGTTGGTACTGTTTTACAAGTTGGAGATGGTATTGCAAGAGTATATGGCTTAGATGAAGTAATGGCAGGAGAACTGCTAGAATTTGAAGATCAAACTATAGGTATAGCTCTTAATTTAGAGAGCGATAATGTTGGTGTAGTTTTAATGGGAGATGGTAGAAATATTTTGGAAGGTAGCTCTGTTAAAGCTACTGGCAAAATTGCACAAATTCCAGTTGGAGATAGTTTTTTAGGTCGGGTAGTAGATCCTTTAGCAAGACCTATTGATGCAAAAGGGATTCCTGATTCTCCAGAAACAAGATTAATTGAATCTTATGCTCCTGGTATTATTGGTCGTCAATCTGTTTGTGAACCATTACAAACAGGTATTACTGCTATTGATTCAATGATTCCAATAGGTAGAGGACAAAGAGAACTTATTATTGGTGACAGACAAACTGGTAAAACTGCAGTTGCTTTAGATACAATTATTAATCAAAAAAGTCAAGATGTAATTTGTGTATATGTTGCTATTGGCCAAAAAGCTTCTTCAGTAGCTCAAGTTGTATCTACTTTGCAAGATAAAGGTGCATTAGATTATACAATAGTTGTAGCAGCTAATGCTGATGATCCAGCTACACTCCAATACATTGCTCCTTATACAGGTGCAGCTTTAGCTGAATATTTTATGTATAAGGGAAAGGCAACTCTTGTTGTTTACGATGATTTAACTAAGCAAGCCCAAGCTTATCGTCAAATGTCTTTATTATTACGTAGACCTCCTGGTCGAGAAGCTTACCCAGGAGATGTTTTTTACTTACACTCAAGATTATTAGAAAGAGCAGCTAAATTGAGTAGTGATGTAGGAGGTGGTAGTATGACTGCTTTACCTATTATTGAAACACAAGCAGGAGATGTATCTGCATATATTCCAACTAATGTAATTTCAATTACAGATGGACAGATCTTTTTATCTGGAGATTTATTTAATTCAGGTATTAGGCCTGCTATTAATGTAGGAATTTCTGTATCACGTGTAGGTTCAGCAGCACAAATTAAAGCTATGAAACAAGTTGCAGGTAAACTAAAATTAGAATTAGCGCAATTTGCAGAATTAGAAGCTTTTTCTCAGTTTGCTTCTGATTTAGATAAAGCAACACAAAATCAATTAGCAAGAGGGCAGCGTTTAAGAGAAATTTTAAAGCAAGCACAAAATTCTCCTATTCCTGTTGAAGAACAAACAGCTGTTATTTATACAGGTATTAATGGTTATTTAGATGATATTGATTTATCTAAAGTTAAAGATTTTGTTGAAGCTTTAAGAGAAGATTTACGTAATTCTAAACCTGAATTTGGAGAAAGTATACGTACTACAAAAAAATTAAGTCCAGAATCAGAAGAATTATTAAAACAATCTATAGAAGATGTTAAGCAGGCTTTTTCAGTATAATTACGTTTAAGTTGTTTACTATATAATTAGGATATTTTATAAATTCATATAATATTATCCTAATTTATCTTTGAAGGTAAAAGTATATTTATTATGCTATTAAATTAATAGCATAAATTTTTCAATATATTTTTAATAATATTTATTTTTATATACTTTTTTTATAATCAAAACAATCAAATCTTATAGTTTATGAATATAAATTAGAGAAAAATAAATTTTATAAATTATTTACATCATGAATATATTCATACCCATATTCCTCTAATTTTTTGGCTGTTTCTGCATTGCCTGTATATATTATACGCCCTTCTTCCATAATATGAATATAGTCAGGAGTTATATAATTTAGTAGTCTTTGATAATGGGTAATCAATAGTACTGAATTAGAATTATTTTTAAGTTTGTTAATATTATTAGCAATGCTTTTTAATGCATCAATATCTAATCCTGAATCGATTTCATCTAATATTGCTAGTTGACTATTTAGTAATGACATTTGTAAAATTTCATTTTTTTTCTTTTCTCCACCAGAAAATCCTTCATTTACATTTCTAGTTAAAAAATTCGGTGGCATATTAATCGTTTTAATTTTTGTATTAATTAATTCGAAAAATGATAAAGGATCTATTTCATTATACTTATTAGCTTTTCTATTAGAATTATATAAAAGGCGTAAAAAATCAAGATTATTTACTCCTGGAATTTCTACGGGATATTGGAAAGCAAGAAAAATACCTTTATGAGAACGTTTTGCGGTTTCTTCAAATGTTATATCTTGTTCATTTAATATAATATTTCCTTTATTTATCTTATATTTAGGATGTCCAGCAATTACTTTTGCCAAAGTACTTTTACCAGAGCCATTTTTGCCCATTATAGCATGTATTTCCCCTTTATTTATGGATAGATTAATTCCCTTTAAAATAGTATCATTATTTATATTTGCATGTAAGTTCTGGATTTTTAATATACTTTGATTCATTATTTTAATTATTTTTGTTTATCCTACACTACCTTCTAATTTTAAGTTTAATAAACGGTCTGCTTCCATAGCAAATTCCATAGGTAATTCTTTTAATACTTCTTTACAAAAACCGCTTATCATTAAACTAATTGCTTCTTCAATTTCAATACCTCTTTGCAAAAAGTAAAAGATTTGTTCTTCACCAATTCGAGAAGTTGACGCTTCATGTTCAACTTTTGCAGAAGGGCTTCTAACTTGTATATATGGAAAAGTATTAGCTTTACATTGTTTACCTAATAATAAGGAATCGCATTGAGAATAATTACGTGCATATTTTGTCTTAGGTCCTATTTTAACTAATCCTCTATAACTATTAACTGAGTGACCAGCAGAAATACCTTTAGATATAATACGACTTTTTGTATTATTGCCTAAATGAATCATTTTGCTTCCTGTATCTGCTTGTTGATAATTATTAGTTAATGCTATAGAAGAAAATTCTCCAATACTATTATGACCAGCCAGAATACAACTAGGGTATTTCCATGTAATAGCTGATCCTGTTTCTACTTGTGTCCATGAAATTTTGGCATTATCACCACAACACAAACCTCTCTTAGTTACAAAATTATAAATGCCTCCTTCTCCTTTTGAGTTACCAGAATACCAATTTTGTACAGTTGAATATTTTATTGTGGCATTTTTAAGTGCAATTAATTCAACAACAGCTGCATGTAATTGATTATTACTAAATTGAGGAGCTGTACAACCTTCAAGATAGCTCACATAACTATTTTCATCTGCAATTATTAAAGTTCTTTCGAACTGTCCAGCTTCTTTATTGTTAATCCTGAAATAAGTTGAAAGTTCTAATGGGCAGTGTGTATTTGGGGGAATATAACAGAAAGAACCATCACTAAATACAGCAGAATTTAAAGCTGCAAAATAATTATCCCCAACAGGTACTACTGATCCTAGATATTTTCTTATTAAATCAGGATATTTATATATAGCTTCAGTAATTGAACAAAAAATAACTCCTACTTCAGCTAATTCCTGTTGAAAAGTAGTAGCTATTGATATACTATCAAATACAGCATCAACAGCAACATTGCTTAGCATTTTTTGTTCAGTTAAGGGAATACCTAGTTTATTAAATGTTTTTAAAATTTCTGGGTCAACTTCTTCTAAATTATTCAGTTTCTTTTTATATTTAGGAGTAGAATAATAAGTCATTTTGTTATATTCTATTGTTTTATATTGTAATTTTCCCCATTTAGGTTCATGCATTTTTTTCCATTTTTCATAGGCTTTTAAACGAAATTTTTTTAGATATAATGGTTCTTTTTTTTTTTTTGATATTGTTTTAACTATTTCTTCATCGAGACCTGGGGGTAAACTATCAGATTCAATATTTGTATGAAATCCATATTTATATGGCTGATTTATAAAACTATCTAAGTTTATTTCTGTATCATTATTTTTTTGTTTATTTAACATGATATCTAAAGTTAATTTTAATTTTAATTTTTATTATAAATAGATTCATAATTTCAAAGTCAAATGATAAGTTATATGTATATATCTTTTATATCAAGAATTTTATAATTTAATTCTCTACTATATAATAAAGAAGATACGAGATAAAGGTCGCTGTATATTTCTTGTAATAATTTTAATATTAGGTACATATAGATATCATATCTAAATGTAGTAATAAGCTTTTTTATTCGAATAGCAACAATTATATATTGAACTTTTAAATTAATTCTCTCTAAAGATTGAGATGCAAAAGATGATATAAAAGTGATTTTCCATATTATATTATTTTTATATTTTTTACAAAGTATTAAAAAACTAACAATGATATCTTCATACATTGTAGTTATAAATATTATATTAATTACTATTATATAGTGAATAATGAGTAATATGGTTCTGAAGTATAATATATGCAAGTCTTTAATAGATATAAAAATATTTTTTATATCTATTAATAATTTAATAAAAAAATACAGAAATTGTGGTTTTAATAAAAGACTGATGTAAAAAATTGTACAAAATACCAAAGAATATTTAACTATAGATTGCATATTATAGTTTTCTAATATCTTATAATACAAGAATAATATAAAATATATGATTGCACTAATGCTAATATATATAGAATTAGTATATAAAATGATAAATAAATAAATAAATAAAAAATGAATTTTTTTTCTTGAATTTAATTTATGTAACCAAGTTTGAGGTGAATAAATATATCGATTGAGTAAAGAAATTTGTAATAAGTTCATATTTGCTTATATTAATAATAACTCCATAATTGTTGCTTTTATAATCTATCTTATGTAATTATATATAATACTAGGGTAGATGGCGGAATTGGCATACGCATCATATTCAAAATATGACAACTTTTAGTTATGAGGGTTCAAATCCCTCTCTACCCATAATTTAAGTAATATATAAATAGAATGATTATATGAGTTTATTAGTTTTAGGTGCAACAGGTACTTTAGGCAGACAAATTGTTAGAATAGCTTTAAACGAAGGTTTTCAAGTAAAATGTTTTGTACGCAACTTTCGTAAGGCAGCTTTTTTGAAGGAATGGGGTGCAGAATTAGTATATGGAGATTTAAAATTACCTGAAACAATTCCTCCAACACTTTTAGGTATAACTGCAATAATAGATGCTTCTACTGCAAGGACGTCTGATTTATATAATTCGATTCAGATTGATCTTTATAGTAAGTATATTCTTATAGATGCAGCTAAAAAGGCTAATATTCAGAGATATATCTTTTTTTCTATTCTGAATGCTAATAAATATCCTGAAATACCATTAATGCAAATGAAAAACAATATAGAAGCTTATTTAACTAAATCAGGAATAGATTATACAATCTTTAAAGCATCGGGTTTTTTTCAAGGTTTAATTAGACAATATGCTTTACCAATTTTAGATAATCAAGCTGTGTGGATTACAGGTGATTCTACATCAATTGCTTATATAGATACTCAAGATGTTGCTAAATGTACTATTAAAAGTTTATCTATTATAAGAACAAAGAACAAAATTTTACCTATGGTAGGTAGTAAATCTTGGAGTTCTCTGGAAATTATTGAATTATGTGAAAAACTATCGGGGCAAAGATCTAGAATATCTCATATACCTTTATTTTTTTTACAGCTTCTCCGTAAATTAACAAAATTTTTTCAATGGAGTTGGAATATTTCTGATAGATTAGCTTTTACTTCAGTTTTATTACGTAATGATGATTTTAATATTTCTATGAATGAAGTTTATGATTTATTGCAAATAAAGAAACATGAAATGGAAACATTAGAAGAGTATTTTAAAGAGTATTTTGAGAAAGTTATGAAAAAATTAAAAGACTTAAATTATACATCAATTAATGATCAAAATCAACAAGTCAATCAGGACTATTTTTAACAAATAATTATATTATGCATAATTTAGTTTGTACAGCTTCTATATTAAGCCAGCCAAAGTTAAAAAGATTAAAAAGTGAAAGTTTATGTTATATGCTTATAAGTTTATACAATTTTAGAGATGATATACTGAATTTAAATACTATTGCATTTGCCAAAAGTACAATGGCTAAAAAAGTATTTAATATATATAATAAGAGAAATAGTGTAATTATTGAAGGTACTATTTATATCAAAAAAATCAAATGTAAAAAAAATTACAATATAAAATCAAAAAAAATTTATCTAAAGATCAACAAAGTTTATAATTTATATAACTGATTATATAATAAACTTATAGAATTTTTTAATTAATTTATTAAGTTTATAGATTTTTCGTATACAATATTATTGACTTGTTTTTTAGTATATAAAAATTTTATAGTTAGATAGGATATTAATTATGTTTACTCTGAAAATATTTGTTTATACAACGGTTATTTTTTTTGTTTCTCTATTCTTTTTTGGTTTTTTGTCTAATGATCCATCACGAAATCCTAACAGAAAAGATTTAGAATAGTATATTATAAATTAATTATTTTTGATCTAATATTTTGATTTCGGAAATAAAAGATATAGATAAATATTTATGATATTTTTTTAATAGACTAATAGTAATTTTAAACCTATCATTAATAAAATAAATATATTCTTGATAAATTATATTATTTTTTACATATTCAATTTTTATACAATTACTTGTATAAATTCTGAATATGTAATGATCTATCTGATTATTTGTAACCTTTTTTATGTTACCATGATATGATTTAGAATCTTTAAAAAAGATATAATATCCTTGTGTTTGATTATTTTTATTATAAAGTATGTAATTGCATAACATGTTTTTATTATTTTTTGATATATTTTTTACCTTTTTTAATTCTATGCATGATTGACTATATTCTATTTTTTTTATATTAGTAAAGTAGTTTGTTGTTTGAGACATCCAATTTCCTTCTAACTTACTTAAAAAATTTTGATATATCATAAGTATTATTTTAATTGTTTATTATATTTTAATTGAAATGTGTGCCAATATGAAAAAAATTTTCATTTTGATCAGTAAGATAGTATTCGAAACCTAAAGTAGGTATTTGTTTTAATGGTATATATAATTGTATACCAATACCAATTATCATATGATTTTTATGTAAAAGTTTTATAGAATTTGTATTACATAAGCTTTGAATTTTATATGAAAAGCTTGTAATATAATTTATAAAAATATATGTTGAAATATGTTTCATTATATAGATTTTATATTTTGTATTTAATAAATAGTGGATACCATAAGGTAATTTATAATTATAGGCATTTTTTAAGTTAGTATAATTATGATTTAATTGTCTGATTAATAAATATTTATCTAGATTATAGAAATTAAGTTTTAGATTTAAGATAATAGTATTTTTTTGTGTATTAGGTAATATAAATGGTAAATTGATATTTAAATTATAATTTAGTAAAAGATATTGATATATATGAGGTAAATAAATTATAGGTTCTATATGATTTAGATTCAGATAGATTAGTAATAACAAATTGAAATAGGGATATCTAGTGATATTATAAATGTACTTATAATTTATAATCTGATTAATTAATTGAAGTGATATATATAATTTTTTTTCTTCGAAAATTTTAGATATTTTATATAAAAAATTTAATTGTTTTATAATTGGATTTATCGTGTAGTATCTATATATTGATTTTATATATTCTGTTCTATATTGTATATTTAATTTTTGAATTATATTAATATTATATCTTAAGTTATATTTTATTTTAATTGTTAAATTTTTTATTTTGATTTGTAGGCCAGAAATTTTTTTAACAAATGAATTACAATTTATTATTTTTATATAATTAAATATAGATTTATAATTAGTATAATATAAATTATAGTAGTTATATAATATAAAGCTATGACTAATATCATTTATAATTTTTAAATCAGATAATGTTATATGAACTTTCCTGAAAATAGTAGATTCATCTATTTGTATTTTTAAGTTTTTTATAAAATTCAAAAAAAATGTATTTTCTAGTTTAAAAATTGAGTAATTTTTGTAATTTATATTATTAATTTTACTTAATATTTTATTAAAATGAAAACTCTTTAAAACATAAAATAATTGTTTTAATAACTTAGATATTTTACTTTGATTATCTTGTATAATATTTGTATTATATTCATTATAAATATATATTGCATGATGATTATTTAAATTATACTTAATATTAATAATTAGTCCTTTAGGATGATAATTTATACTATAATTACAATTTTTTATTATATTTTCTTGTTTTAAAAATAAAATACCTGCTTCTAGTTTATTTAGATTCAGTATCATATTAGGGGCAATTTTCAGTTTATTTATTATAAAATGATTGAATTGAGTAAGATTATGTTTTTTTTTATATTATAAGTTTTACATACTAAATTTACTTCATAAATTTCACCTTCATCAATTAATATACATATTTCATTTGACTCAGGTGTATTAATTATATTAATATTAGTCCACTGATAGCCTTGATATAAGTACCAGTTATATATTATATTTATGCTTCTTTGAATATATAAATAATTTTTAGGTAATCCAATTTGTTTTTTAAATAATATCCTTAATAATTTAGAATATATTTTTAACTTTTTATAATGAATAATATGAACTTTTTTTAGAATAGGGTTGACTTTTATATCAAATGTAATTTGCTTGTATTGGGTACATAGTATTATATATTTATTAATAGAATTTATAAAACCAAATTTTTGTAGCATATATACATACTTATATAAATATTTATTTGTAAAATTATGATTTTTTATAAATTTCCATATATTATATTTATAATTTTGCATTTTTTGTAATAAATATTTATTACATTTATATATTTTAATTTTTACATTATTTTGTTTATTAAAATTTAATCTTTGTTGAAAACAAATATTAGGTAAAATTGCATAGTTATGTTTTTCATATATTTTATCATACGATATGTAGGATATAGTATTGATAAGAAAGAAGAAAAAAGTAAATAACATTTGATATATTATCCTGGTTTAAGTTTTTATTATTAATATATAAGAATATGTGATTTTGAAAATTTATACAATTTAATTTTATCTTAATTTGTTATTTTCTTAAGAAATTTTTATTGATTTAATTTTATAATTAATCATGAAGTATTGGAATTTAAAAAAAATTAATCAGTCAGCTTTAGATAAAACAGGCATTATCCCTAGATCAATCAGTAAACTTTTTGAAAAATTTAAAAAAGAGTTAGATCCTAATGCAGAGGTTGAAGCTTTAGAAGAATTTAAAGTTGCTAGATATCAAACTGTTGCATCTGTTAAGTATGTTTTATTTTTATTCCTTATACCTGTTCTTATTAATCAAATTTCTAAAAGTTTTGTTTTTGGACCTTTAGTAAATTATTTATGGAATAGAGATGAACATATTATTTTTCTTAATCAATCTCAAGAAGAGCGAGCATTTGCTGACTTACAAAGATTTGAAGAAAAATTACATTTTGAAATACTTATAGGAAAAATAAGGCACCCTTCATCAAATCTAATTAATTATAAAATGACAGAGAAAGCTTTAGAGCTAGCTGTAGATTATGCTAATGAAAGTTCTTGTGCTATAAAAAATATTCTAGCAGATTTTTTATCAATAGCAGTTTTTATCTCTATTATTATATCAAGTAAAAGACAGTTTTCAATATTACAATCATTTATTAATGAATTAATTTATGGTTTAAGCGATACAGCTAAAGCTTTTTTAATTATATTATTTACTGATATGTTTGTGGGTTTTCATTCTCCTCATGGATGGGAGGTAATTATAGAATTAATATTAAGGCATTTAGGATTGCCAGAAAGTCGAGATTTCATATTTGTCTTTATTTCTACTTTTCCAGTCATTTTAGATACAATATTTAAGTATTGGATTTTTAGATATTTAAATAAAATTTCTCCATCATCTGTTGCAACTTATCATAATATGAATGAATAAGGGGCTTGATTTTTTAGATGATTTAGGTTTAAAATAACTTTTCAAGCATCTGTGGCCGAGAGGCCGAAGGCAGCGGACTCATGTGCGACCCGTTTTTAGGTGTTAACCGATCTAAAAAATATATATTAGTAAAGGTTAGCTAACTAAAAGTTAAATTTTATAAAAAGGTTAATTAACTAAAATTTAAAAAACTATACTTTTTTTGTTGGTTCAAATCCATCTATTCTAAATCATGAATATACTTAGTTAGTCAATTTATATATCTACTAGCCTTGATTATATATAAATAAAGCAGACTAATTAGAATGTTAATATGGCTAGGAAAACAAACCCTTGTATAAAGTACTAATAAATAAATACATATATTATATAAATATGTATGTTTTTGTCCTTAAGCTTAATTATTGTGAGTTAATATAAGCATGATTTTTATTAGAGACTATTAGTATATAGAGAGGAGCCTAAGTTAACAAAGGTTATAAGGAGTATGGAACGGGAAAACTAATAAGTATAAAATAGTATTATAAACAAGCAAAATTTGAGGCAAATATAAAATACTTATTAGAAAGAAGCAATAATAAAGATTTAAAAATTTTTTTAAGCCTACTTATTGCAGCTATTTATTAGAACAAGATGATTTTATACGAAATCTATTTGTAGTAATGGTTAATTATATACTTAATCAAAAAACTCAGTGGAAAAATTTGCCTTGGAATCAAATAAAACAAAGAGTCTTTGTGTTGCAAAATAAAATTTATTCAGCTTCTCAAGCATGTAACAGAAATTTAGTATACCAAGCTCAAAATCATTTAATACATTCTAATGAAGCAAAACTTATAGCTATTCAACAAGTATTTGACTCTATAAAAAAGTCTTATATAAATTTAAATCAAGAAAACTATCTTATAAAAGATATACATAAAGTATATGTTTTGAATTCTTTATTCAAAACTAAGCGTTTATGTGAATCTTACAAGTTTCTTCAAGCTTTATTAGAAAAAGTTAAACAATATTTAATATATTTATGTTTAGGATCTGAGTGGAATGCTAGATTTAAATCTACTTTTGAGGTAAGTATATATCATCATATATCATATGGTTCACAAGAAAAGAATGTTATTTCTTGTTATAAAAATTGTATATTAAATGCCAATAATTTTATATATACTAATTATATACATAGTAAATATATTAATATTAGTTATTTAAAACAAAAAATAGAAACATTACCTTATTTTATATCTAATATAATAGAATGGTTAAAAATACAAAACTTGCAAGAAACAAAAATCTTACATACTTCTTCACTATTGTTAAGTGATTATCTATTATCTAATCACATGCTTTACCAATTGCTATGTAAAATATTTTTACATGGAATAAATTGGTTTAACTTAAAAAGTTTATTTATTGTAAAAAATATATATATTTTACCTAAACACTATATATTGTTTAAATCTATAATTAATTGGGGTGAAAAATATAATTTTTATAATAAACATTATGTGATGAATGAAGTTTTATTAGATAACTTGCAAATTGTAAGTAAATCTACAAAAACATATATTAATGTATTTATGAATATTAACAAATTAAATATATATGTAAATTATTCATTAATGATAGATAATCATAATTGGATATTAAAAAATTTACATAAATTATTAATAAATAATATTCATTGGAAATTTACTAATAACCGTCATATTTATAATGATTTAATATATAATTGTAAAACTTTATTATATAAAAAGAATTCATTAAAATATTTACGTGTTAATAATCATATAAAAATACATGAATTTTTGAGGATAATTCTTAAAAGATTTGAAATATTTTATAAATTATACAGCATATTATTATCATTTGATATAATACAAAAATTTTATAAAATTATTTCTATTATATTATACTTTTGGTTAAAAAAAAGAGGTAAAAAATCTGTTGAAATATTTCATTATTGGAATTATAGAATATTTATAGATCATATGATAGAAATAAAAACACATTTACTACACAAAATATGTTTCGAAAAAATAAATAGATAGTAGCCGTATGAAGTGAAAATTTCAAGTACGGTTTTGTAAGAGAGTTTTTTAACGAAATCGACTCTAATAATCCGCCATCCTGTAAAGGACGTCGCTGGTTCGAATCCAGCCAGATGCATATTATTAACAATATATCTAATATAAAATCTATATTGTTTTGTTGAATTTATTGAAGCGGGTAGCGGGAATCGAACCCGCATCATTAGCTTGGAAGGCTAAGGTTTTACCACTAAACTATACCCGCTACTCAATTAATAATAACATATATTTAAATTAATTAGTAGAAAATATTTTGATGTCAGTCAATACCTTCTAAAAAAACTCCTAAAAATTTAGCTAAAGATATTGCTTGTTCTTCTATTTCATTTAACAATATTGGATTTCCAACTCTTGTTAAAGGTATTTCTCTTTCATCTTTTGTTTTTAAATAAATTTCTCTTTTAGGTGTTAAACCTTCTTGTATATTTACTTTTATAGATTGAATATCATTTATATTATACTGTAATTTCAAAATTCGATTTTTACCAGGAAAACCAAAGCGAAAAATTGTAATTAAGCCTAAATCTAAATTAAATTCATTATATCCAGAACCTACATTCCATAGAATAGTTAACCATAGAAATAAGCTTATAAATATTGCTGTTGTTCCATAAAATGTCATTATGATACCTTGTGGTAAAAATAATAAATCAGTAGATTTAGTAAAAGGTAATAATTCCATTTTGAGGTAACTAGATAAACCAACTAAAAAAAAACCTAGCCCGCCTAAGAAAATAGTTGTAGCCCACCAATAATTACTAATTCGACGAGATCCTAAAATTTTATCTTTTCTGATGTTTGACATATTATTAAAATACAATTTTTAAAATATTATTATTTTAGTAGTTGATTTAATTTTGTATCAAAAGTAACTCTTTTGATACATAAGCTAATATCAATACCTAAGTATAAGTTATATTTAGAATTATATTAATTTAATTGCTTGTAAACCGAAATATAAGCCCAAAGCTAATCCTGTAAATATAATTATAAATATTAAATAACTAGTTAAAATATACATAAATTAATATAACTCCTTAGTAAATGAAAATGGATTGTATTTATTAATATAATTAGAAGCATATAAATTAAAATTATAACTTTCATCTTTAATATTTTACTTAATTCATATTACTTTAAATATTATGAATAAATATATATACATATATTATATTAACATAAATATATTTAACAGATATTTAATAAATGTAGTAAAATTTGCTATCTATTGTTAGTATAAAGTAAAGATCTATTACAATTAATAGTTTATAGTTATTTACTAAATTAATTCTTCTGGAGAACAGATATATGTCAGATTTTATTCAATCATATAATAATGACCCTTTTGTCGGTAATTTATCAACACCAGTTAGTGCATCTACATTTACTAAAGGCTTATTAAGCAATCTGCCTGCTTATAGAAGAGGACTTTCTCCTCTACTAAGAGGATTAGAGATTGGTATGGCTCATGGCTATTTTTTAGTTGGTCCATTTGATAAGTTAGGGCCATTAAGAAATACTGATGTAGCTTTATTATCAGGTTTTTTATCTGCTGTTGGTTTAATTATTATTTTAACAGTTTGTTTATCGATGTATGGTAATGTTTCTTTTGATAAAGATGATTCAAAAGATTTACTTCAAACAGGAGAGGGCTGGGGACAATTTACAGCAGGATTTTTGGTAGGAGCTGTAGGTGGCGCTGGATTTGCTTATTTATTGTTGGCTAATATACCTATTATTCAAAATTTAGGTTTAAGCTAAGTGTACAATATATACCTACCTATTTTAATTATTTAGAGTATTAAGCTAGTAAAGGGACTTGAACCCATAACCGGCTGATTACAAATCAGCTGCTCTACCAATTGAGCTATACTAGCATATAATATTTATAATACTATAAAGTGGTATTACTATTATTATGTAATACCATTTTATATTTTTATCAATTATTTATTTGATATATTTTCTTTGTCTTGATTGATATTGTTATCAATATGTGAATTACAATCTATATAATAATGAATTGTTTCATCAAAACATGTAGATGACCACCCGATGGGTGTCTCTAATAGTAATTCGTCTTCGTTATTATCTTTATTTAAGTTCTCTATATAGTTTAGTGAATCTATATTTATATTCTCCTATTACTCTCAATTATAATACTTATCTATACTATAGATATTAACATAATATGATTTAATTGTCACTATTTATTATATAAAAATAGTAATTTATATTTTAAATTTATGTAAAGATTTAATAGCTTTTGTAGATATTTTTATTTTTATCCATCTATTTTGTTTAGTAGACCAAATTTTTTTTGTTTGTAAATTAACATATTGTATTTTTTTTGTTCTTACATGAGAATGGGATATACTATAGCCATTATTAGCTAACTTATTTGTTAATATACATTTATTGACCATATATTATTTTATTTCCTTATAAAACTTATATAATGTTTATTTGTTGTTTTTATTTATATATTTTTTTAATGTGTTTGCTAAAGTTGATTTAGGAACAGCACCAATCACTGTATCAACTCGTTCACCTTCAATAAATATCATTAGTGTTGGTATACTCCTTATACCATATTCAGTGGCTGTGCTAGGATTATCATCTGTATTTATCTTTACAACTTTTAATTTATCTTTATATTCATTTGCTATCTCATCTATAACTGGTGCAATCATACGGCATGGACCACACCAAGGAGCCCAAAAATCTACTAATACTGGATAACTTGATTTTATTACTTCTTCATGAAATGAAGTATCAAGAACGTGTGGTACAGACAATCTATTTATCTCCTTTATTTCTTACTGGACAAATATTATCATAAAAAATGCTAGATTTACTAATATTCAAATTTTATTATATATATTCTTTATAATATATAATTTTGACATTAAAAAAAATTATCATTACTATAAATAATTTTGCAATTATTTGATACATATATAATGGTAAATTTATATGTAAGGTTAAAAAACATAATATGATTAATGTATTTATACTATGTAACTAAATTCATATTAGGATCTAATAATATACTTTCTTATTTAATCTTAATATGTGATAGTCAACCAAAAACCTAATGATACTGCCTTAAATTAAATAAAGGAGGAATAAATGTCTCAATCTGTAGAAGAACGGACAAGGATTAAAAATGAACGTTATGAATCTGGTGTAATTCCATATGCAAAAATGGGATATTGGGATCCTGATTATGTTATCAAAGATACAGATGTATTAGCGTTATTTCGTGTTACTCCACAACCAGGTGTTGATCCAGTAGAAGCTTCTGCTGCTGTTGCAGGTGAATCATCTACAGCTACTTGGACTGTTGTATGGACTGATTTATTAACAGCTTGTGACCTATATAGAGCTAAAGCTTATAAAGTAGAAGCTGTACCAAATACTACAGATCAATATTTTGCTTTTATCGCTTATGATTTAGATTTATTTGAAGAAGGTTCTATTGCTAACTTAACAGCTTCAATTATTGGAAATGTATTTGGCTTTAAAGCGGTAAAAGCTTTAAGGTTAGAAGATATGCGCATACCAGTAGCATATTTAAAAACTTTCCAAGGACCTGCTACTGGATTAGTTGTAGAACGTGAGCGTATGGACAAATTTGGTCGTCCGTTTTTAGGTGCAACAGTTAAGCCTAAATTAGGTCTTTCTGGTAAAAACTATGGTAGAGTTGTTTATGAAGGTTTAAAAGGAGGATTAGACTTCCTTAAAGATGATGAAAATATCAACTCTCAACCTTTCATGCGCTGGAAAGAAAGATTTTTATATTCAATGGAAGGTGTAAATAGAGCAGTTGCAGCTACCGGAGAAGTAAAAGGACATTACATGAATGTCACAGCTGCTACAATGGAAGATATGTATGAAAGAGCTGAATTTGCTAAACAATTAGGAAGCATCATCATTATGATAGATCTTGTGATTGGTTATACAGCAATTCAAACTATGGCTATATGGGCACGCAAGAATGATATGATTTTACATCTGCATCGTGCTGGTAATTCAACATATTCTCGTCAAAAAATTCATGGAATGAATTTCCGTGTTATCTGCAAATGGATGCGTATGGCAGGAGTAGATCATATTCATGCTGGTACTGTTGTAGGTAAATTAGAAGGTGATCCTTTAATGATTAGAGGTTTCTATAATACTTTACTACAAACAAACTTAGAGATTAACTTACCTCAAGGTATATTCTTTGAGCAAGATTGGGCTTCTTTACGTAAAGTAACTCCTGTTGCTTCTGGTGGTATTCATTGTGGACAAATGCATCAATTATTAGATTACCTAGGTAACGATGTTGTTCTTCAATTTGGTGGAGGTACAATTGGTCATCCAGATGGTATTCAAGCTGGTGCGACAGCTAATCGTGTAGCATTGGAAGCTATGGTGATGGCCCGTAATGAGAGTCGTGATTACGTTGCAGAAGGTCCAGAAATTTTACGTGATGCAGCTAAAACATGTGGTCCTCTACAAACAGCTTTAGATTTATGGAAAGATATTACTTTTAACTATACTTCTACAGATACAGCTGACTTTGTTGAAACTCCAACAGCGAATGTATAGATCTTTTCATCTTAATTCTTATATTTCATAGTGATATTTATTTTTATTATTCATGATAAAAATATAATCCCTTAACAAATACAGCAATATCATAAGGAGTAATTAATAGTGAGATTAACACAAGGAACTTTTTCCTTTTTGCCAGACCTAACAGATGATCAAATTACTAAGCAGATTGAATATGCAATTTTACAAAATTGGTCAATAAATATTGAATACACAGAAGATCCACATCCACGTAATAACTACTGGGAATTATGGGGATTACCATTATTTGATATTAAAGATGCTGCTTCAGTAATGTTTGAAATAACTAGCTGTCGTAAACAATATCCTAATCTATATATCAAACTTAATGCTTTTGATAATACAAGAGGTACAGAAAGCTGTGTTTTATCATTTATAATCAATAGACCAGCTTATGAACCAGGCTTTGAATTAGTTAGAACAGAAGATGATAGCAGAAACCAAAGATATAGCTTCCGCAGCTATGCAACAGCTAAACCAGAAGGTTCTAGATATTAATTAAGTTTTAGTTAATTAATATTAAGAGAGATTAATATAGTTAATCTCTCTTAATAAACAAACCATACATTTATCTTTACAAAATATAACTAAAAATATGACTGATGATACCTTAGTAAATTTACAAGAAGAATATAATAAGACACAAATACAAGAAGTATTAGATGAATTACAACAAGAACTAGTAGGACTTCAGCCAGTTAAAACTAGAATCAAAGAAATAGCCGCTTTATTATTAATTGATAGATTAAGAAATAATTTAGGCCTAGTATCTGGAAGTCCAGGACTACATATGTCTTTTACTGGTAGTCCTGGGACTGGTAAAACAACAGTTGCAATGAAGATGGCAGATATTTTAAATAGATTAGGTTATATTAGAAAAGGTCATCTAATGACTGTAACCCGAGATGATTTAGTCGGTCAATATATTGGACATACAGCACCAAAAACAAAAGAAGTTTTAAAACAAGCAATGGGAGGTGTTCTCTTTATTGATGAAGCTTATTATCTTTATAAACCAGATAATGAAAGAGATTATGGCGCAGAAGCGATAGAAATTTTATTACAAGTAATGGAAAATCAAAGAGATGATTTAGTAGTTATTTTTGCTGGTTATAAAGATAGAATGGAAAAGTTTTATGAATCAAATCCAGGGTTATCATCAAGAGTTACAAATCATGTAGATTTTCCAGATTATACAGCCGAAGAATTATTAGCTATAGCTAAACTTATGTTAGAGGAACAACAATATCGTTTTGCACCTGATGCAGATGAGGTTCTATTAGAATATGCTGAAAGACGAATGAAGCAACCTCATTTTGCAAATGCTCGTAGTATACGTAATGCTATTGATAGAGCTAGAATGCGACAAGCAAACAGAATTTTCATTAGTGGAGATAAAATCTTAACTAAAAACGATTTAGTTACAATAAAAGCAGAAGATATATTAAAAAGTCGTTTATTTTCTGAATAAATATATATTTTATTGTTTTTATTCATTGACAAAGAGTATTTTTTCAGATACGATTAGATATACTGAATTAATATTTAGGCGATATAGCCAAGTGGTAAGGCAGAGGATTGCAAATCCTTTATCCCCAGTTCAAATCTGGGTGTCGCCTAGCTATTTGATACATTATTAGATATTGGGGATGTGGTGGAATGGTAGACACAACAGACTTAAAATCTGTTGATTTTTAATAATCGTGAGGGTTCAAGTCCCTCCATCCCCAATAAAATTATTATTATATACAATCTTATTAAAATATTAATTATGTGTATATGTGTAAACTGTAAACATGTTCAAAATTGTACAACTTATAAACTGATAAAATCTAAACATGAACAAAAAACAAATATAAATATTGACACTAATTTTTTTATTCCTAAGGAAACTTTAATTAACATAAATTTAATATATAGTAAATATATACAAAAGATATATTTTGATTGGGATTTAATAGAATGCTTATCATTTGTTGAAATGCCTGGCTATTGGACTATTAAAATATAAATAATATCATATTTTATATTTTTTAATATTAAGATAAAGAATACTTATTTAATTTACTTTTTAATAGTTCTGTATTTACATTTGATGTTCTAATTAGTGCAATTCTACCTGTACGAGCAATTTCAATGATACCATATTGTTTGAGTAAGTTCTCAATAGCTACCATTTTACCAGGATCTCCTGTAACCTCTAAAATTAAATATTTATTTGCTATATCAACAACTTTTGCTCTAAAGACATTAGCAATTTCTAAGATGGCAGATCTATTTTCTGGAAGAGCATTAACTTTTATTAAAACTAATTCTCGTTCTACAGATGGTATATCGGTTATATCTTGTACTTTTAGTATATTAATAAGTTTATATAATTGTTTAGTTAATTGTTCTATGGTTCTATTATCGCCAGCAACAATCATAGTTATTCTAGATATACCTTGTTTTTCCGCAGGACCAACAGCCAAACTTTCAATATTAAAACCACGTCTAGCAAAAAGTCCAGCAATTCTAGATAAAACACCTGCTTCATCTTCTACGAGAACAGATAGTGTATGTTTCATATAATATTTCCTAAATATATTATAATAACCTCAATTTTAATATTATCTTTCTTATCTATGTAATGTTATAATAATTTGCATATATTGCACAATATTATTTATAAACCAAAATACAAAAAATTGATTATTTGTGTTAGATAAATCAAAAAAAGAAAAAAAAAGAAATAGTATAGAACCATTAATAAATGAACGTATTAAATATAGTCATATACGTCTAATTGATGTTTCTGGTTCTCAATTAGGAATATACGCTTTTAATGATGCTCTAAATATGGCATCAAATGCCGGTCTTGATTTAGTGATGATTAGTGAAAAATCAGATCCTCCTGTTTGTCGTATAATAGATTATGGAAAATATAAATTTACTCAAGAGAAGAAAGCAAAAGAAGCTAGAAAAAAGCAGCATAATGTTACTATAAAAGAAGTTAAAATGAGATATAAAATAGATATACACGATTATAAAGTGCGTATTAATCAGGCATTACGCTTCTTACAAGCAGGAGACAAAGTTAAAGCAAATGTAACATTTAGAGGTAGAGAGATACAACACGCTAATCTAGCTGTTGAATTACTAGACAAAATGGCACAAGATTTAAGTCATATAGCAGAAATTCAGCAACCTCCAGCTAAAGACGGAAAAAATATTATAATGATTTTATCCCCAAAAAAAATCTAATATTAATCATTAAATAAAGATTTTATAATCTTTCTGTAAATAAAATTATGTATAATTATAAAATATCAAAATAAGGATTTAATAATGTCTCGTTATAGAGGACCTAAGCTACGTATATCTCGAAGATTGGGAGATTTGCCTGGATTAACTCGTAAAATTTCAAAAAAAGTTGCTCCTGCTGGAGAACATAATCAACAATCACGTAAGCCATCAGAATATTCATTAAGATTAGAAGAAAAACAAAAGCTAAGATTTAATTATGGTATAAATGAAAGACAATTATCAAAATACATTAAGATTGCCAAAAAAGTTCCTGGTTCAACTGGTTTAATCCTTCTACAAATTTTAGAAATGAGATTAGATAATACAATTTTTCGTTTAGGGCTTTCACCTACAATTCCAGCTGCAAGACAACTAGTAAATCACGGGCATGTTATTGTAAATAAAAAAATTGTATCTATATGTAGTTATCAATGCAAACCTGGTGATATTATTCAAATAAAACATAAAAATTCGTCACAAGATTTAGTGAAAAACTATTTAAATTTTCCAACTTTAGCAAGTATACCTAATCATTTAGAAGTAGATACAAAAATTTTACAAGGTAAAGTAAATGGAATAATTGATAGAGAATGGGTTGCTTTACAAATGAATGAGCTTTTAGTTGTTGAGTATTATTCAAGAAAATAATACTCTTATCTTAATATAAGATTATAAAATCGGTTAACTATATCAATAAACATAAATAATCTATTAGTAAATAAATAATTTACCAATTAATAGGTTGCCGACTTGTTAATGACCAAATAATTCTTTGAGTAAGTATTTTGAAATAAAAAAACTTATTTCTAAATATTTGGTTTATTTTATTTTTAGGCTTAATATTCACATCTTGTTTTATAAATTTATAAGAGTGTATTGTAGGAATAAACAAGATATTATGTTTATTTATTATTTTACTATATTCATATTGTTTTATAAAATTTTCTAAATTAGATACTAAAATCTGAGGTTTTTGTGGTATCTTATAACTTATTGATTCTTGTAAAAATTTTTGCCAAGCTTTTAAAGCAGTCTCATAGTTTGTAAAGATGACTTTATTCTGATTATTTTTATTATTAATATTGGAATTAGATCTATAATTATATTTTAATAATTCCATTTTATGAGTTTTCTTATTGAATGCCCAAAATGGTTCAATCGTATATATTGGCTGTCCCTGAAAAAAGTTTTTTCCATATTTTTGGTTTTTATCAAACTTTAAATTTTTATGATTTCTATATTGATAAAGTAATTTAGATATTTCATTAAGATCAGGTATTAATCTAAATTCTAAACTTCTCATATTCATTCTGGTTAATTTATAATACGTACCTAATTGAATTGAAAAAAGATTCAATTGACTTTCTTGATTAGAAATATTGTAATTATCTTTTATATGATTCAAGTATTCTATAGCATCCATAGGATGCATAAAAAATAATCCATGATATATAGCTGGAGTTTTTTCATTAAAAATAAACTTATGATAATACCATTTATATATTTTATCAATTAAATTTAAATTATAATTTGTCTCTTCTAAAGATTTTGCTAATATAATTTGATTTAAATTGTTTGTAATTGTAAATAAAGGTAACGGTTGATTTTGCAATACATTTAATAATATTAATTGTTCTGTATTTAACTTGTTATTCTTATTATCAATAAATAAAGACCAAAATTTATTAGGTAAAGAAAAATTAAGACCTTTTTTCCAAATATATGCAATAGATTTATCAAAATTTTGACTCATTTTATTAGAATCTAATGATGTCTCTATCCTACCAGCAAGTAAAGCTTTACTGAAATCTAGTAAAAATTTTTTTTGTTCATTTTTACATATCAGTACTCCTTGCAATTTTAACTGGTTAATATACTCTTCTGATAATGAATTTGAAATAGATAAAAAAATCGTTTCCTGCCAATATTGATTAATTAATTTTCCTAAAAAACGACGAGAGATTAGAGTTTTATTATTTAGAGTGCTTGAATCATGATAAGATGAAAATATATTGTGTATTACTGGTAAAGAACATAGAGGGATATAATGCATAATAGAATATTAAATAGATATAAAAACCATATATTAAATATAAACTAATGAAACAAATTTTATTTAGTTTCATATATACAATTTATATTCTAATTTATTATATAAATATTTATGAAAAATTTATAAATTAAACTAATAAATAAAATTATTTTTTAATTTAAAATATATAGATATGGAACTGGTGGGAATTGAACCCACGTCCATAATAATATAATATATAGTTAAATCTGATATAAATAAAGTATCAATTTATTATATACTTATCTTATAGTAAAAAGATATACTTAAGAGCACCTAAATAAAACATATCAAATAAATATATAGGTATATATTATTCGATCTCTAATAAAAATTTATAATTAATTATACATAAATCATTTTTTTAGATAAAGCTAATATATTATGTTTAGCATTTATTATTAAAACTAATAAAGCTTATGTTTATGACATACTATATAATATACTATATGTAGAAACCTAGCAGTCCCAATAATATACAATTTTATTGTAAGTTATAAAAACATTATAATATAATGTACTAAAAATATAAACTACTCTATATAAAAACTTATATTCGAAATTTTAAATTTCAAGTATTATATTTAAATTCTAATAGTTATTTTATAAACAATCTAATTATTGTATATATTAAAATTATATAAAATTTGTAATTAATAAATATGAGCATGGAAGGAATTGAACCCTCGACTTTCAGAATCGGAATCTGATACTCTATCCCCTGAGTTACATGCCCTAATCTATACATAGTACATATTTTATTTGAAACACAACTAAACTAAATTAAAAATATAATGAAATTGAAAAACCTTTTTTATTGTCTTTAATTAATTATATATAATTTAATCCTTAAATATTAAATTTTATTTATATTAAAATTTATCGTTAAATTAATTTTAATATTTTTAATTTACTAATATTATCAACATTTGGTTTATAATGTAGTTTACTATTGTTAACTTTGAATATAAAACTGATTTAATAATAAACACAAATTTGCTTTATATACTTCCTTAGATATATAGAATATATGATTTAATGATAATAATTGTATTAAATCATGTTGAATCATTAAACTATACATTATATTATCATTTTTTGCCGTAAAACAAATAGGATAATTATAAAAATCACCTTTTTTATTATAAACAAATAAAGAACATATAATTTTATAATTAGAAACTATTTTGATTGAACAATAGAAAGCGTCCATATTATTTATTTATACGGTTAAATTATTATTTTAATAACAGAATAGATTAAAATCATAAAAATCAATTATAATATTTATATTAGTTCAACTTGATAGGAGATTCAATTAATGCAAGATGCTATTACTACAATATTAAATCGTTATGACTTAACAGGTAAATATCTAGATAAAATAGCAATAGAGAAATTAAGCAATTATTTTGTTTCCGCATTGAGCAGAATTAAAGCAACGGAAATAATTAATTGTCAGGCTCCTAAAATAATTAAAGAAGCCGCTGCGCGCTTATATGAAGAACAACCAGAGCTCTTAAGACCAGGTGGTAATTCTTATACTACTAGAAGATATGCTGCTTGTTTACGTGATATTGAGTATTATCTAAGATATGCTAGCTATGCTCTAATAGCTGGTGATATTGATATTTTAAATGAGCGAGTCTTAGATGGACTAAGAGATGTATATAATTCATTAAGTGTACCTATTGCACCAACTATTAGAAGTATTAAACTTTTAGAAGAAGTTTTACAACAAGAGTTAGAATTAAATGGCATATATGAAGGTAATTTAATTAGTGAACCATTTCAATATATGATCTCTAGTTTAAGTGAACAAGATATATAAATCCAAAAATCACAGTTAAAACTTAATTAGGTCTGTCTATCTACGAAGTATTAATATTAGACAGATCAAATATAATAATATATCTTCATTTCAGATATTCTTTATTTATTTTTTATTAAACATATATCATATCTATATATTTAACAAAAACGAAGTAATTTTGACTAAACAATTTACATATGTAACTATACAATTAATTTGCTTATTTTTAGGATTTTTTTTATCCACAGTATTTTCAACTATACCTTCACAAACAGGAGATTGGGGAATAATAGCTGGATCTATCATAGTCACTTTTAATGAAATTATTAGTAAATATATATATCAATATAAAAAAAAATATAACACATCATTTTTTTTATATACAATTAATTCTATTAGAATAGGCATTATATACGGTTTATTTGTTGATGCATTTAAATTAGGAAGTTAACTTAGTAAATTACAAAAGTATTACTCTTTACTATAATTTTTATAATAATATAAAAACAATTATGATGAATTTATCATAATTGTCTATGTAATTAAATATTTATAATTTTAAAATATTAGATAAATATATTTAAATAGATGTTGTTAATAATGAAACATCATTAACCATATCTAAAAATAAAGCGGGGTCTCCTGCTTTAGGATTTTGTTCTTGAGGTCTGAATCTGCGTACTGGTCCAGCCCATAAAAGTTGTGGCATTCCTTGTTTTGTTAAATATTCTTTACCCATGCGAGGAGTTTTTAAATTAAATGGGATTTCACCTTTACTTCTTTGTGCAATGACGCGTCTTCTTTGATATGGAACTGTATTGTCTCCAAAATTTTCTAAGTATTCATCGCTATTTAGTAAAGTATCAAAAAAAACTTCTAAACCTTTAGAAGCTATTATAATTGAGAAAGCCAACTTTTCTCTTTCATTATATATATCTCTGCCTAAAACTCGTTGAATACACATTTCAACAAAACGATAATTATTATTTACATTGTAATTAAAAGTACGAAATGAATCAGATAGTAATAGACCTTTAATAAAATCTTTAACTTTAATTTGATTAAATCTTAATTGTGATTCTAAAAAAGGTTGAGTTGTTTTATGTAAAATTTGATGTTCACTGAATATTTGACGATAAGCAGCCCAAATAATCTCATCCATCTCTACTGCTGTTGGCAAATCATCTGTAGTATATACTTTAGGTTGTTCCTCACCTGGCAAGTATTCAAAACCGTCAACTCTTTGATTTTGTGTAGACAGTGAATAACTAAGTAAAGGTATAGACATAAAAAATCTCCTAATTTATCTTATAGATAGTACATTAATTTATATAAAGCATGTATATATAATAACTATAATATATCTATAGCAAAAACGAATATATAGTTATAAGCCATATTTAATATTATATTTATACAGCTATAATACAACATTATACTAGAATTAATAAATGAAATTACTTTCAATTAATTTATACAACTAAAAGATTATATATTTTTATTTTAATCATTTAGAACTAAATATTAAAATAATTAAACTATGAGATAAATTACAATATGGATAAGACAAATCAATTAACTCTCGAACAAGAATTTAAACTAGCAATATATCGCCAAAAAGTATATAAATTAAATGATAAACTTCTAAAGAAACATGTCATAGCTACTTTGAAACAAATGATTATTAAAGATAATATGATAAAATTTTTTATAAAAAATTCTATATCTTAAATTTAAATAAATAATATTTTAATAAAATATTAAATAATATTAATTTGTTATATATATCTTTGTCTAAATATTTTATATTGTAATTCCGATACTAATACATCAGCTGATAAAAAAACAACAGCTGAAACAGCTAAGTCCTTTATATCAAAATTTAAGGAGAGCTCTATGCTTGACGCATTTTCTAGAGTCGTAGTTAATTCAGACGCTAAAGCTGCTTATGTTGGTGGCAGCGATTTACAAGCTCTTAAAAATTTTATTACAGAAGGTAATAAAAGATTAGATGCTGTTAATTCAATTGTTTCTAATGCAAGTTGTATTGTTTCAGACGCTGTATCAGGAATGATTTGTGAAAATCCAGGCTTAATAGCTCCAGGTGGAAATTGTTATACTAATCGTCGTATGGCTGCTTGTCTACGCGATGGAGAAATTATTTTAAGATATGTATCTTATGCTCTACTTGCAGGCGATCCATCTGTTTTAGAAGATCGTTGTTTAAATGGTTTAAAAGAAACTTATATCGCTCTTGGCGTACCAACAAATTCTTCTGTAAGAGCTGTAAGCATTATGAAAGCAGCTGCTGTTGCATTCATTTCTAATACAGCTTCTCAAAGAAAAATGGATACAACTAGTGGAGATTGCTCTGCACTATCTTCAGAAGTTGCTAGCTACTGTGATAGAGTGTGCTCTGCTATTAGCTAAGCTGAATACCATAAAGTGTACCTATAAGTACATATAAGCTACATATATCTTAATAGGAGATAAATTATGAAATCAGTTATTACTACTGTAATTAGTGCAGCTGATGCTGCTGGACGCTTTCCGACTAGTTCAGATCTTGAATCTGTACAAGGTAATATCCAACGTGCAGCTGCAAGACTAGAAGCTGCAGAAAAATTAGCAGACAATCATGAGGCAGTTGTAAAAGAGGCTGGTGATGCTTGTTTTGCTAAATACTCTTACTTAAAAAATGAAGGTGAAGCCGGAGAAAATCAAGAAAAAATCAATAAATGCTATAGAGATGTAGATCATTACATGAGACTAATTAACTACTCTTTAGTTGTAGGCGGCACAGGCCCTCTTGATGAATGGGGTATTGCCGGTGCTCGTGAAGTGTATCGTACATTAAATCTTCCAACAGGACCTTATGTTGCAGCTTTTGCTTTCACTCGTGATAGATTATGTGTACCTCGTGATATGTCTGCACAAGCAGGTGTTGAATACAGCAGTGCACTAGATTATGTAATTAATTCTTTAACATAAAATTATTAGAATTAAAATAGTTAATATAAAACTAATATATTTACAGTTAAAATAAATTATTTAGTTTCTAAAAAAAACCAAAATTAATATTTTTAATTTTGGTTTTTTTATATAAATTTATTAATTAAGTTAATATTAAAATATAATATATTTATATTAATTATAAATATATATATGAATTGGATATTAATAGAAAACACTTGTATCAATATATCTTTCGCATTACTTCTGAGCAATTTAATAATATACTGGGTTAATATAGCTTTTAAAAAAATTAAAATACTATCTAAATTAGGAACTATATTCAATATAATTATTAACTTATCACTAAGTATTTCCCTTATTTTAAGATGGATCTATAATGGCTATTTTCCTTTAAGTAATTTATATGAATCATTAATTTTTTTAACATGGGGATTAACCTTCATACAGGTAATACTAGAACAAAAAAATAATAACAAACTTATAGGTGCAATTAGTACTCCAATAGGACTATTTACTGTTGGATTTGCAAGCCTTGCATTACCCTTAGATATGAAAGAAGCATCCCCGCTAGTTCCTGCTTTAAGGTCTAACTGGCTTATGATGCACGTAAGTATAATGATGTTAAGTTACGCCACTCTCATCTTAGGCTCTCTTTTATCTATTTTATTTCTTATTTTATATAAAATACGATACAGAAATTTAAATCAAAATTTATATAATAAAAGAAATACTATATCATCTAATTACTTAATACAAAAATTCAATCGTATTGGTCTTTTGGAAAGCATAGATAACTTAAGTTACCGAATAATTGGACTAGGCTTTCCATTATTAACTATTGGAATTATTGCTGGAGCTGTATGGGCTAATGAGGCTTGGGGTTCTTATTGGAGTTGGGATCCTAAAGAAACATGGGCTTTAATAACATGGCTGGTTTTTGCTGCATATTTACATTCTAGAATAAATCAATCATGGCAAGGTAAAAAGCCAGCTATTTTAGCATCAATAGGATTTATAATAGTATGGGTTTGTTATTTAGGTGTTAATTTTTTAGGTCAAGGTTTACACAGTTACGGTTGGTTTTTATAAACATATATTATGTTAATTCTTATCTAATTTTTACAAAATCATATAATATAACCATATAATATAAAATACATCATTATATTATATGAACAAAAACTTTAAAATATGAATACACAAATTTTCATTACTCTAGCTGAATACACACCTACATGGTCTATATCAAATGCTATTATTATGTTAGTTTGCAATTTATTATGTATAGGGCTTGGTAGATATGCTATACAAGTTAGAGGATTAGGTCCTTCAATACCTATTTTAGGTTTAAAAGGATTGGGGCTTCCTGAACTACTAGCAACTACAAGCTTAGGACACATTATTGGCGCAGGTACAATTATTGGTTTAAACAGTCTGGGAACAATTAATTAGATATTTACTAAAAAATAATATATTTTTCACTATTACTTCATCTTTATATAAATATAAAATATTATTAAAGTTGAAGTATAATCTTATTTATCATCCTTCATAAAAAGTACCTATTTTTCGAAACTTTTTATATCTGAGCTCTTTTCTTTTATGTGATGATAAATTTAAAAGATTTGTTAATTGCTTAACTAAAGATTTTTTTAATATATATGCCGCTTGAGCAGTATCAGCTTGCGAACCACCTAGAGGCTCTGGTACTATCTCATCAATTATACCTAAAATTTTCAAATCTGCAGAAGTAATTTTTAAAGCTTCTGCTGCTTCCCAAGATCTTTTGCTATCTTTCCATAAAATAGCAGCACAAGCTTCAGGAGTTGCTACAGTATATACTGCATATTCTAACATTAAAATCTTATCACCTATACCAACACCTAAAGCGCCACCCGAGCCACCTTCTCCTAAGATCGTACAAATAATAGGTACATCAAAAGAAAACATTTCTCTAAGATTTACAGCAATAGCTTCTCCTTGTCCTAGTTTCTCTGCATCTATACCTGCCCAAGCACCCGGTGTATCAATAAAAGTCAAAATAGGAAAATTAAATCGATTTGCATGCTGCATTAAACGTAATGCTTTGCGATATCCACCAGGTGATGCCATACCAAAATTTCTAAGTACATTATCTTTTGTATCTTTCCCCCTTTGATGACCGATAAAAATAACTGTATGATTATTTAAACGACCTATACCTCCTACTAATGCAGGATCATCTGTACCACCTCTATCTCCATGCAACTCAATCCATTCATCCATAATATATGGTATATAATCTAAAGTAGTAGGCCTATCTGCTTGACGTACTAAATGTAATCTTTGTAGAGGCGTTAAAGACTGAAATATATCATTTTTTAAAATAGTTATTTGTTCTCTAAAATCAACTATTTCTTGATTTAAAGATACTTGTTGACGAATAGATATTTTACTTAATTGCTGTATTTGATATTCTAATTCCAATATAGGTTTTAAAAAATCTAAAGTTAAAACTTTACGACCTGTCATAATTAATATTAATTGTAAAATATTGAGTAAAATAATATATAATTTAAAACGATATTTGATTTAGTAAAAACTTATACAAATAATCATGAAAAATACTAGTTGTATTAGCTATATTACGAGTAATAGTTATTAATTCACTTGATATACCATAAGTATTACGTAAGAATAGATATAATAAATTAAATAAACCAGGATCGTCAAAACGCTGAGAAATTCTTGTGGCAGCTCTAACTAAATCATCATAATTTAAACCTCGTTCACCATGAATATAATCATAATTACATATAAATTTAGATTTTATACAAGATTTAGAAAAAACATCAATCTCCTTAATCTTATGACTTATTACATTATCTAAAGGAGTTATATCAATCACTGTATCATTTAATAATCCTGTTTGACTTGTTTCAACTAAAGAATTTTTAGGAATTAAAATATAAGATAAATTGATATTCACTTTAATGAGAACATAGTTATAATTAATTTGAATTTTATCAATATAACCAATATTAATTCCTCTCATCAAAACTTCAGATCCTTCTTTTAAACCATATGCATTATTAAACAGAATAAATACAGAATAGTTATGTTTTTTTTTGTAGCTATAGCTAAACTTGTAAGAATAATAATAAATATAAAAAAACAAAAAATAATCACACTATTTAAATTTTTCCATATCTGATTTGATTTTAACTTACTCATAAAAATATATACAATACCTTATTGAGATATATAAAAAGACTTATTACATATATTAACTAAATACATAATTAATATTGTTAATATAATTTAAATGCATATTCTTTAAAGATCTATTAGCTGATATAGAACAAACTATTTCATAAATATATTTAGCCATATCATAGATTGTATTATAGTTATACACAGCCGAACCAATACCTACTATAGAAGCACCATAATTCATTGCTACTGACGCAGATAAACAATTAATACCAGAAGAAGCAATAATAGGAATATTGATATTTTCAGATAAAACATAAGTTGAAGAAAGTGTAGAAGCAGAAGACCTCATTGAGTTTAAAATATTTACATTATTATAATATATATGATTTTTTGTAGCTAAACCTTCTGTTTGCAACATAGAAATACCAAGTTTTTTAAGAGAAACGGCAAGAGAAATTTGTTCTTTTAATAATAAAGTGTGTGGTACAGTAATACAAATAGGTTTATTAGGTATTAAATTTTTTGTTTCTTGTGCTAAATTTAATATTTCTTGAGATGAAAAAAAAATTTTTTTACTATAAAATTTATCAAAATTACCTATTTCCACTATATCCGCACCTTGTATAACACAATTAGATAATTCTTTTGGATCTATAGAAGAAACACATATAGGTAACTTTGTAATTGATTTAACTATACGAACTATTTGAGGATTAGAAGCTATATCAACATAACTTGCTTTACCTATTTCTGCTGCTTTTACTATTTTAATTATGGAATCAATAGAAAAATTATCTAAGCCAGTTATAACTTTAACTGCTCTTTGATCTTCTATTTTTTGTTCTAATTTAGCATATAATAGATTAGTCATAATTCAAAATAATTACTGATTTAGAAAGTTAATAAATATATAATACCCATAAAATCAATCTACTAATTTTTATTAAATAAAAATTAGTAGATTGATTTCATACACAACTATTATTAGTTAATATATAAAACACAAGTTAATATGCAAGACCCATACTACGTGTTGTTTCAGATCCTAAATAAACTCTAACACTTAAAAAATCGGTTGGACATGCTGTTTCACAACGTTTACAACCTATACAATCTTCTGTTCTAGGAGCAGAAGCAATTTGCCCCGCTTTACATCCGTCCCAAGGAACCATTTCTAAAACATCACATGGACATGCACGTACACATTGAGTACAACCAATACAAGTATCATAAACTTTAACGTTATGTGCCATAGGGATTAACTTAACCTCAATTTTAATTAAAATCAATAAATAGTGACTATATTATATAGGATTAACATATTAAGAAATAAGTATTTATTATAAATATTTTAATATAAAGTATTAAAAAACATGTATTAAAAAATTTAAAACTTCATAAAACGTCAAATGTAACTATATAAATAATATGTAATATACTTGAATATTTATTTAATAAAATCTACTGAATTTAAATAATAAATATAATTTTATACTATTAATATTAAATTATTTTTTAATTTTCGACTAAAAAAAGATACTTATATTATTATTGTTTTATATCAACTTTAATAATTGCTTTTAGTCTAAGATATTTTATAAATTATATGCTATTTACAAAATTTAAAAATTAATTATAAAAATAGATCTAGAGTTATCTAGATCTTAATAAATCAAATAATTAAAATATTGTAATTTATTTCTGTATACTTCTAACAACTTTCTATAAATCCATAAAACTTATTTAGTTAAACTAATAATTATTTAATTAATAATCGCTTGATAAGATGAGCATGCAACACTTGTCAAAGGTGTACTATTTTCTGAAGGAGGAACAATTTGCCAAAACATAGGTAAAAAAATGGACCAATTTTGCAAAATTTGTTGGGCTTTTAAACTTTTAGTTTTTATTTCATATAATTCTATTAGATTCTTTAACTGTTTTTCTCCTTCTTTTGTAATAATTTTTTGAAATTTAACAATTTGATTATTAACTTTTAAGTTTAGATCATCATCTTCATCTAAGAAATAAGCTAAACCACCTGTCATACCAGCACTAATATTTCTACCTGCTTTTCCTAAAACAACAACAATCCCTCCAGTCATATATTCACAAGAATGATCACCTACTCCTTCTACTACCGCTTGTGCTAAAGAATTTCTAACAGCAAATCTTTCACCTGCTTGACCATTAACAAATAAATAACCACCTGTAGCACCATATAAACATGTATTGCCAATAATTACCTGTTGTTTAGTACTAGACAATTCACTTACCGATGGAGAAATAATTATTTCTCCACCATTCATACCTTTACCTACGTAATCATTAGCTTCACCTGTTAAACTTAAATGCATACCTTTTAAAATAAAAGCACCAAAACTTTGACCTGCTACACCCTTAAAATTTAATTGTAAATTTCCTCCAAAACCATTATTACCATATTTTTTAGCTATAAAACCCGATATCCTAGCACCAACCGTTCTATCTGTATTAACAATATTAACTTGTTTGATAATATCTTGTTGGTTCTCAATTGCATTAAGTATAACTGGATCACTTAATAAAATATCATCTAATACTTGTCCATTACCATGTACAGCAATATCAGAATTTATGCTATAATTATAAACTGGAGCATTTAACAAAGTAGCTAAATTTAAATTATCCGTTTTATTTAATTTTTTATTTGTATATTTTATTAATTCATTACGACCTATAATATCCCCTAAACTTGAATAACCTAAAGAAGATAAAATAGTTCTTACTTCTTGAGCAATAAATATAAAAAAGTTGACTAAATCAGCTGGTATTCCTGGATAACGTTTACGTAAATCTTGACGCTGAGTCGCTACACCTACAGGACAATTATTAGTATGACAAATTCGTGCCATTATGCATCCAGTAGCTATCATAGCAACTGTTCCAAAACCAAACTCTTCTGCTCCCATTAAAGCAGCTAAAACAATATCTTTTCCTGTCCTCAAACCTCCATCCACTCTTAAAATCACTCTATTTCTTAATTGATTCTCCACTAAAGTTTTATGAACTTCTGATAAACCTAATTCCCAAGGGCATCCTGCATGTTTAATAGAACTTAAAGGAGAAGCGCCCGTTCCACCATCATGACCAGATATTTGAATAATATCTGCATTTGCCTTTGCTACACCAGCAGCAATAGTTCCTATACCAATTTCTGCTACAAGCTTAACTGATACTTTAGCTTGAGGATTGATTTGATGTAAATCAAAGATGAGTTGAGCTAAATCTTCAATAGAATAAATATCATGATGAGGGGGAGGAGAGATTAACGTAACACCTGGTTTACAATTTCGTAGTTTAGCAATATAAGGACTAACTTTTTTCCCTGGAAGCTGACCTCCTTCTCCAGGCTTTGCACCTTGAGCAATTTTAATTTCTAGTTGTTGAGCATTAATAAGATATTCAGGCGTAACACCAAAACGTCCCGATGCTATTTGCTTAATAGCTGAACTAGCAATATCATTATTTTTTAAACCTTTTAAATGAGAAAAACTTTTAGAAATGCCAGAAGAGTCAATATCTATAATAGGACTAAAACGAGTAGGATCTTCTCCTCCTTCACCCGAATTAGATTTTCCCCCAATTCGATTCATTGCAATAGCTAAGGTTTCATGTGTTTCACGAGATAAAGCACCTAATGACATACCTCCAGTACAAAAACGTCTTATAATACATTCAACTGACTCTACTTGATCAATAGGTATAGCCTTTCGTTGACTTACATATTCGACCAAATCTCTCAAATTAGTAGGTGGGCGATCTTGTAATAAATTTTTATACTTATCATAAAGATTAAAATCTTGATTACGTACAGCCTTATGTAAAGTTTTAGACATTTCTGGATTATTAACATGATATTCTGCACTTGGCCTATACTGTACGTAACCTAAATTAGGTAATTTTTTAGGCGCTTTTACTTTTAAACTCATAATATTATTATAATTATTAACTGTACTTAAAGCTAATTCATTAATAGTAATACCATCTAAACATGAAGCTGTTCCTTTAAATGCTAAATTAACAATATCTTTTCCTAAACCTAAAATTTCAAATATTTGTGCACCATGATAACTAGACAATAAAGAGATACCCATTTTAGACAAAATTTTCAGTAAACCTGTCTCTATAGCAACACGATAGTTGTCTTGGGCTTGTTGTAAATCCATTTGAGGCAGCTTATCATTTAACATTAATTTTTGTGTTCTTGGATTATGCCACCATTGCCTTACTGTTAAAAAAGCCATATAAGGACATATAGCACTAGCACCATACCCTATTAAACAAGCAAAATGATGTGTACTCCAACATTGAGCTGTTTCTACAACTATAGATACTTTATGTCTTAACTGTTGAGATATTAAATAATGATGTACGGCACCAACTATTAATAAAGGTGGTATAAAAGCTTTATTTTCATTTAATACTTCTACACGATCACTTAAAATAATAATTTCAGAACCTTTATTTATATATTCAACTGTTTCTTGACAAATTTCTTCAATTCTTTTTACAAAATTTATATTTTTTATATCTTGTTCAAAAAATGTATTAATAACTGCTACAGAAAAACCATATTGACCCAATTTCAATATCTCTTTTTCATTTAAGATAGGTGAATCTAACTTGATAGATCTAGCCATATAATCCGTTGGATTTAGAAAATTACTTTTAGGCCCTAGATAAGTTGTTAATGACATAACTAAACTTTCTCTTAGCGGATCAATAGCGGGATTAGTAACTTGAGCAAAACGCTGCTTAAAAAAATCATATAATAAATGAGGTTTTTCAGATAAAACAGCTAAAGGAATATCGTCCCCCATACAGAAGGTAGGTTCCTTAGCAGAACTCGCCATATGCTCAATCACTAATTCCACATCCTCATTAGTGTAACCAAATGCAGTATGTAAACGCATCATTTTAAGAGCATCAATAATTGAATTTTCCAAATAATCTTCTTTTAATAAAGACTTTTGATAAGTAATAATCCATTTTTTATATGGAAATTGATTAGCAATTGCCTGTTTAACTGTCCAATTATCTAAAATTAGATGATTTATCATATCAACACATAACATTTGCCCAGGGCCCAATCTCCCCTTATGCATAATTTTACCTATATTTTTATCAATTACGCCTATTTCAGAAGATAAACTAATAAAACCATTTTTAGTAATTATATAACGAGCCGGACGTAAACCATTTCTATCCAAAGTGGCTCCTACAATCTTTCCATCGCTAAATACAACTAAAGCAGGCCCATCCCATGGCTCTTGAAGACTGTTATAATATTCATAAAAATCTGTAATTTCTGGAAATTTATTTAATTCAGGCTGCTTATTGTAAGCTTCTGGAATTAATATCATTAAAGCTTCTTGAGGACTTTTACCAGATTGTATTAATAACTCTAATACAGAATCTAAATTAGCAGAATCACTATTCTCTGAATTAGTTATAGGTTTTAAAACATTAAAAACTTCTTGCGGATAACTTTGTGCAAATAAAGACTCTTTAGCTTGCATCCAATTTAAATTACCCAGTAATGTATTAATTTCTCCATTATGTGCCATAAATCTCATAGGTTGTGCTAAAGGCCACTTCGGCATAGTGTTAGTGCTAAATCTTCTATGATACATTGCAAAATTACTTTCATAATTTAGATCAGAAAGATCTAAATAATATTTATCTAAAACCTCTGATCTAACCATACCTTTATAAACAATAAGACGGGAAGAAAAAGAACAAAAATAAAATTCTTTATTAAAATTTAAATCAGTTTGAGCAACTAATTTTTCTATTTTTTTTCTTGCACTAAATAGAGCTTGCTCTAATTGATCATCACTTAAATATTTAGATTGTACAAAAAATTGCATTACAATTGGCTGATTTGTCTTAGCTTGAATACCAAGTACACTATCATCAACTGGTACCGTACGCCATGAAAGAAAATGAAAATCATGCAAATCTATAACCCATTCTATTATCTGTTGAATAGGTTTTATACTTTCAGATGGCATAAATAACATAGCAACACCAATCTTATTAATATAATTATTATAATTATTTGGTAAATAATTTGATAAAATTTTCCATGGAATTTGAGTCATAATTCCGGCACCATCTCCAGAAACCCTATCAGCACTACAACCACCTCTATGCTCCATACATTTAAGTGCATTCAAAGCTTGTTTGACAATATCATGTGACGGTGGATGATTAATACGAGTAATAAAACCAACACCACAGGCATCTCTTTCAGAAATCAAAAAAGGGTATCCAGATAACTGATTTAACTCAGAGTTATAATATTTTGATGCTTGCATATATAATTCTTATTTTTTATTTAATTTTAATACTATATATGTTTTTCGTATGATTAAAAATATATTGTATTACTTGAAATTTATAAATATTATAATTATATAAATCCCACTACATTACAACAATACAATAAAACATATAAAATTATTTTATATTTTCAGATAAAATATTACTATTGTTATAGTATTACATATATTAAAATAAAAAATGCACATCTTGAATCAAAATTCGATTTATTTATTATATAAAAACTATAAATTATTAATTTCTTAAAAGAAAAATTATTATTTAATTTAAAATCACTATGAAAATATATAAACATTTAGAATTTGATGAAATAATATATAAAACAGAAGAACTGCTTAATATATCTAATAATAGATATAATATAACAGTTCAGGTAGCAAATAGAGCAAAGAGAAAAAAATATGAAGATCTAGATATTATAGATGACCCCTTTGTAAAACCTATAATTCGTTCAATATTAGAAATGGTAGATGAAATCATACAACCAGAAATCATAGGTAATTAAAATATATAATTCTTACAGAAGAACTAATTTGTAATATTTTTTTAAAAAAAAAATATTATTAATTAGTATAATAACATAATAAGTACTGATCAGATAGAATCAAATAAAAATATAATATATATACGATTTTTAAATCTTATAAAAATAAGTTTTAAGATTAGTTCTTTAATTAAAATTAAAATATTTTTAGTTCAAGGAGAAATTAATATGCTAGATGCATTTGCTAAAGTTGTAGCTCAGGCTGATGCTAGAGGAGAATTTTTAAGTAATACACAATTAGATGCATTAACCAATATGGTTGCAGAAGGAAATAAAAGACTGGATATTGTAAATAGAATTAATTCTAATGCTTCGGCTATTGTTACAAATTCTGCTCGTGCTCTATTTGCTGAGCAACCACAACTTGTACAACCAGGTGGTAATGCATATACTAATCGTAGAATGGCAGCATGTTTAAGAGACATGGAAATTGTTTTAAGGTATGTCAGTTATGCTATGATAGCAGGAGATTCGAGTGTATTAGACGATAGATGCTTAAATGGATTAAGAGAAACATACCAAGCATTAGGAACACCTGGTACGTCTGTAGCAGTTGCAATACAAAAAATGAAAGAGGCTTCTATCAGTTTAGCTAATGATGGAAGTGGTATAACTTTAGGGGATTGTAGCTCATTAATCGCTGAATTAGGAGTATACTTTGATAGAGCAGCAGTTGCAGTAGTATAATAGTCAAATTATAAAAAAATAAAAATCTCAGATAATATATTATTATTAAATTAGAAAAAGGAATTATTATCATGAAAACACCTATAACAGAAGCAATAGCATCAGCAGACAGCCAAGGAAGATTTTTAAGTAATGGCGAATTACAATCTATTAACGGACGTTATCAACGTGCAGCTTCTAGTTTAGAAGCTGCAAAATCACTAACAAGTAATGCACAAAGACTAATTACAGGTGCTGCTCAATCTGTTTATACGAAATTTCCATTTACTACACAGATGCCGGGTCCTACTTATGCATCTAGCGCAATAGGAAAAGCAAAATGTGCACGTGACATAGGATATTATTTAAGAATGACAACTTATTGTCTTGTAGTAGGAGCAACTGGACCTATGGACGAATACTTGATAGCAGGATTAGAAGAAATCAATCGCAGTTTTGAACTATCACCAAGCTGGTACATAGAAGCATTACAATATATTAAAAATAGTCATGGATTATCAGGACAAGCTGGTAATGAAGCTAATACATATTTAGACTATGCTATTAATGCTTTAAGCTAACAATATTTAATACAAACAACTTTTAAAAACTAGAAATATAAAAGCATATATATTTTATTACCATAATAATAATTATATTATTTAAATTATTTCTAGTTTTTTTAGTAAAATTATAGAAACATTCAAAATAAACTTCAGGTGATAATTAATTGGATAATTATCCTTAAATTTATTCTAATTGATATAGATAAAATATAGTTAAACTAAAATTTGCGTTTTCAACAAAAAATACTTTTATATTATTCATTTAACTTTGTGCTATGAAACCTATTAAACCCGTAATTTTAACGATTCTTGATGGTTGGGGATACTCAAAAAATAAAAAAGGTAATGCAATAGAATTAGCATTTACACCGACCATAGATAAACTATGGAAGAATTATCCACATACGTTATTAAATGCCTCAGGAGAAGATGTAGGATTACCAAAAGGACAAATGGGTAACTCAGAAGTAGGACACACAACTATAGGAGCAGGAAGAACGATTAATCAAGATCTAGTACGTATTCATAAAGCTATTGCAGATAAATCCTTTTTTAATAACGTAAAGATCAAAAACATTTACAACAAAATATATGTTAAAAATACAAAACTACATATAATTGGACTATGTTCTAATGGAGGTGTGCATTCACATATAATACATTTATTTGCATTAATCGATATGGCTGTAAAATACAATAATAAAACCTGTCTTCATATCATTACAGATGGTCGAGACACTTCGCCTTACACAGCTAAGATTTTTATACAAAAAGTAACTAATTACATCAAACAATATAAAAACATTCAACTTTGTACTATAAGTGGTAGATACTATAGTATGGATAGAGACTGTCGTTGGTCAAGAACAGAAAAAAGCTATAAAATACTTATAAACAATAATATTAATACTATAAAAGAACCTATATCAATTATTGAAGAATATTATAAACAAGATATATCAGATGAATTTATACCTCCTACTAGATTATATGAAGGTAATATTGAAAACAATGATGGTATTATATTTTTTAATTTTAGACCTGATAGAATGAGACAGTTATTACAAGCATTTGTTAAACCTACATTTAAAGGATTTAATACGAAAATTTTTAAAAATTTAGATATAGTAACCTTTACACAATATGATTCTAATTTAAATACCAATGTAGCTTTTCCTATAACAAGAAATGCAAATTTTTTAGGTGAAATTATTGCAAATTATGGTTTAAAACAACTAAGATTAGCTGAAACAGAAAAATATGCACATGTAACCTATTTTTTTAATGGAGGTATTGAAGAACCATTTCCTGGTGAAGATAGAGAACTGATACCCAGCCCTCAAGTTGAAACTTATGATTTAGACCCTAACATGTCTGCCGATCAATTAACTAATAGTATTATTAATGCAATAAATAAAAATATTTATACCTTAATTGTCATAAATTATGCAAATCCAGATATGGTAGGACATACTGGTAATTTAGAAGCTACTATAAAAGCTATAAACAAGATAGATAAATGTATAAAAAAAATTTGGATGAAATCACAAAGTATTAATTCAACTTTAATAATTACAGCTGATCATGGTAACGCAGAATACATGCTTGATGAAAATAACAAGCCATGTACGTCTCATAGTATAAATCCTGTACCATTTATATTAGCTGAATCAAATATATCTCAATACAAACTTAGAAATAATGGTAATTTAGCAGATATAGCACCAACTATTCTCGAACTACTAAATTTAAATATACCAAATGAGATGAATGGTAAATCTTTATTACAAACTAAAACAACAATAAAATACAACTAATATATAGGAAATTATTCTAATAATTTGACAAAATATAATAGAACCTAATGAATCTTGCATTTAATTATATTTTAAATATATCTCTAAAAAGCCTAAAATCATGTAATATAAAGAAAAATGATTTAATTCCTACCAAGTGGAAACTTCTTCTTATGAATGATGGATCTTTTACACAAAATCTAAACTCACTAACAGGTGACCAAATTATAACATTTCCAACATATATAGAAAACCAATATATTATTAAGAAACTAAAAATCAGAAACATTTATTTAAGCAATAATTCAAATAAATATCTCGCATTTGCTAGGTCTAACTGGATATTACATATAAACCATAAGATACATAATAATTTAATAAATAATCAACCTGTAGGGGAATTATTTATTAATCGTCAAGCTGACATATATAAAGATATACATGAAATATATTGCGTATATTCTACATACTTAGAGTATACTTTTAAAAGTATAGGGCCTATTTGGGGTAGAAAATATACTATATACTATCGTTATCAACCTATAATTACTCTACAAGAATTTTTTTCTCCCTATCTCATAAATTTTTTTTAAATATTCATATGCTAAAATTTTTAAAATATAACAAATTAAGTAAATTTCAAAAAATCATTCAAGAAATTAACAATATAGAAAAAAGGCTACAAAAATACTCAAATATAGAATTACAGGAACAAACAAATAAGTTTAAAAAACAACTACGTGAAAATAATAATTTAAATAAAATACTACCTGAATGTTTTGCTACAGCTAAAGAAGCTATTAAAAGAGCAACAGGTATGTGTTTATTTGATGTACAATTATTTGGAAGTATTGTATTGCATGAAGGAAAAATTGCTGAAATGAAAACAGGAGAAGGTAAAACACTTGTTGCTCTTCCAACTGCATACTTAAATGCTTTGACTAATAAAGGAGTACATATAATTACTGTTAATGATTATTTAGCAAATCGAGATTCTGAATTAGCTGCTAAAATTTACTCATATTTAGGTCTAAAAGTTGGGTTAGTTAACCAATCAATGAATTATGAACAAAAAAAAAGTCAATATAATTGTGATATCACATATATTACAAATAGTGAACTAGGTTTTGATTATCTTAGAGATAATATGGCTATTGATGTTGATAATATAGTACAAAAAAAATTTAATTTTGCTATTATAGACGAAGTAGATTCAATACTAATTGATGAAGCTAGAACACCTTTAATTATCTCTGGGCCTTTTAATGCAGCAACTGATAAATATAAAAAATCCACTAATATAGCGAATATACTAACTAATAATATACATTATGAAATAGATGAAAAAACAAAAAATATTACTTTAACAGAAAAAGGTATTGACCAATGCGAACAAATATTAAATATTCAAAATTTATATAATATTAATAATTCTTGGATACAATACTTGTTAAATTCCCTAAAAGCTAAAGAATTATTTTTAAATAACCAGCATTATATTGTAAAAAATAATGAAATCATAATAGTAGATGAATTTACCGGGCGAATTATGCAAGGTAGAAGATGGAGTGATGGATTACACCAAGCAATTGAATCTAAAGAAAATCTTCCTATTCAACAAGAGAATAAAACTCTTGCTTCTATTACATATCAAAACTTATTCCTATTATACCCTAAACTATCTGGCATGACAGGAACAGCTAAAACAGAAGAAACTGAATTAGATAAAATATATAATCTTGAAGTAATAGAAATTCCTACAAATAAACAATGTAAAAGAAAAGATTTACCTGATCTAGTATATAAAACAGAATATATCAAATGGCAGGCTGTCGCTAATGAATGTTTTGATATGTATAATATAGGAAGACCAACCCTTATTGGAACAACTAATGTCGAAAAATCTGAACTACTAGCATGTATATTAGAAGAATTAAAAATTCCTTTCAACTTATTAAATGCAAAACCTGAAAATATTTCACGAGAAGCAGAAATAATTACACAAGCAGGTAGAAAACATGCAATAACTATCTCTACAAATATGGCTGGAAGAGGAACAGACATAATTTTAGGTGGAAACCCAAACGCAATGTCTCAACTTGTTATTACTAGTTATATAGAAAAACAATTAGGGATCAAAACAACATATACATTAAATAAAATAGAAAGTAATATTTTATCTATACTTAACAAAAATAAAATAAATATAAAAATTCAAAACTCAAATATTAATACAGAAACAATTAAAAATTATATCCAAAACATTATTAACCAAGAAGATATCATAGATAATGAAGAGAAAAAATTGCAAGATACTTATAAAAAAATATTAAGTGAATATAGAAAAATTTGTGAAAAAGAAAAAAAAGAAGTTCTAAAATTGGGAGGATTATACGTAATAGGAACAGAAAGGCATGAATCTAGAAGAATTGATAATCAATTAAGAGGTAGAGCTGGTAGACAAGGAGATTTAGGTTCTTCTCGTTTTTTTTTAAGCTTACAAGATAATCTATTACGAATTTTTGGTGGAGATAAAATATTTCAACTTATGCAAAAATTAAGCATAGAAGAAGATATACCTATAGAATCTATTATACTTAGTAAAAGCTTAGACTCTGCACAAAAAAAAGTAGAATCTTACTTTTATGATATAAGAAAACAGTTATTTGAGTATGACGAAGTAATTAATAATCAAAGACAAGCTATATACACTGAAAGAAGAAGAATATTAGAATCTACTTTCACAAGAGACTGTATTATAGAGTATGCAGAAAGTACTATAGATGAAATATTAATCATATTTAATCAAGAAGATACTATACAAAATAAAAACAATCTTATAGAAAAGATATATAAATTATTAAATTTAACGGAAACTTTTAAGCTCAATCATCTAGAAAATATGAATTATGAACAGATAAAACAGTTTTTGTACGAACAACTCCGCATTAGCTACGATCTTCGAGAAAGTTATTTAGAACAATTAAGACCTGGATTAATCAGAAAACTAGAAAAATACTATTTACTACAACAAATTGATACAGGATGGCAAGATCATTTAGAAAAAATGACAATATTAAGAGAATCTATTGGTTGGAGAAGTTATGGACAACAAGATCCTTTAGTGGAATATAAAAATGAAGCATTTAACTTATTTATTAACATGGTTACATATATTAGGCAAACAGTTACATACTTAACAATGCGTTCACGGCTAGTAATAAATATTGATAATTAAATACCTCAAAATAAAATACATTCCAATATTATATATAACATTTGTAAATTTTCAAGATAAACTAACTTGTTTGTTTCCTTTTTTACTATAAAGCTTGACATAAATCATAAAATTTATTAATGTATGTTCATAAGAAAAAATATATTAATCAAAATCAACAATAAAGCCCCCATCGTCTAGAGGCCTAGGACATCTCCCTTTCACGGAGGTAACGGGGATTCGAATTCCCCTGGGGGTATATAGATATATTTTAATTTATAATAAAACTATAAAGATAAGAAAAAGTTTTCAACCTATTAAATTATTAAGAACTATATTTAAATGAAATCAACCCTATATTTTATAATCGTTTATTAATGCTCTTATTATCAATTGATTTTCTAATATTTTGGCAAAAACAACCCAAAGATTTTAAAATATCTTCTGGTAACTCACCAATCATACTATTAATCATGGCACTACCTATAACTATACCATCTATACGCCAATTTAATATTTTATTTATTTGATATGGATTATTAATGCCAAACCCTAATATAATCAACTTATCGGTTCTTTTTTTAATGTTTTCTGCCAACTCTTTAATTTTAACATCAATACTATCTCTTATTCCAGTAACACCACAACTGCTGACTAAATAAATACAACCCGGTGACTTTGACAGAATAGATTTAACTCTAGTAGGTGAACTAGTTGGAGCAATAAATAAGATTAATTCTATATTAAATAAAGAACAAACTGTAATTACATAATCTACTTCTTCTAGAGGTAAATCTGGAATAATTAACCCTTTTGCACCAGCTTGAGAGATTTCTCTAATAAACCGATTAATCCCCCTAACTAAAATAGGATTATAATAGGTAAAAATCACTATAGGAGCATTTAATTGGGCTGTAGTTTTATTTAATATATACAATACTTCTTCTATATGAATACCTTGCTCTAAAGCAACTTTAGATGCATTCTGAATAATAGGACCATCTGCTAAAGCATCAGAATAAGGTATACCCAATTCAATTATATCTGCACCTTCTTGATCTAAAACTTCTAAAGCTTGAATAGATAAGTTAAGACTCGGATAACCTGCGGTAATAAACGGAACTAAAGCACAAGTAGAACCTTTACTACGTAAAACATCTGTTATTACATTCATATTATTTTTTAGTTAAAATTAAATAACATATTTTTTACTATTTTAAGAAATTTATGAAAAAATTGGGCTACCCGGGATTCGAACCCGGAACTAATCGGTTAAAAGCCGAGTACTCTACCATTGAGTTAGTAACCCTTCATAGCTCTATAACAATAAATAACATAGTCTTTTTATAATATCAAGTTTTTCATAATAAATTTTATATCCCTCAATATAATATAATTACCTATACTTATGCATACATTTGTACATCAAAAATTTTTAAAAGCTTTAAAATACTACGAAAATTCAAATAAAACGTTATCTATACTGATAGCTATATCAGGTGGTCAAGACTCATTATGTTTAATACAATTACTAGAAACATCCAATGTAGTAAAACAATACTTCAAAAATATAGAATATATTTATATAGACCATCAATGGAGGTTTGATTCGAAAGAACAAATTAAGCACTTAATTAATTATATAAATACCACAAAACATAAAATATCTATTTACCAAATAAAGTATAAGAATATGTCTGAATCTATTTCTAGACGTATAAGATATCAAATATTAATTAGGCATGCAAGAATTCATCGACAACAAATTATTTGTACAGGACATAATAAAACAGATCACTTAGAAACATTTTTTGTTAATTTAATAAGAGGTACAGGACTAGAAGGATTATCTAGTCTTCCTTTAATACGAAAGTTAAATAAACAAACATATTTATTTAGACCATTAATAGAAATACATAGAGCAGATATATTATGGTTTTGTCGTAAATGGAATTTACCTATATGGTCTGATAAAACAAACTTTAATTATAAAAATTATAGAAATCGTATAAGGCACGAAATGCTTCCTTACCTAAAACAATACTTTTCTCCACAAATAGAAAAACATATCAGTGATTTTTTAGATTTATCATCATTAGAAAATGAATACATTAAACAAAATGCAATAAAATTATATCTTATTAGTAGAGACAAAGATTATATTGGAATGAACTATAAATGTATTAAAGTTCAACATATTGCTTTACAAAAAAGAGTATTGCAAATATTTTTTTACTATCATTTTAATAAATCTTTAAATAAAAAAATTGGATACAATATTTTAAAAAATTTAAATAGAAATCATAAATCAAAAATTGTAATTATTTGGCATAATTTATATATTAATATATATAAAAATTGGATATATATACAATAAATATATAATAATCCATAATTAATTTAATACATTTTATTAAATAAAATGCATTAAATATATTTAAAGCATAAAAAGTTCAATGATATTAAAAAAAATTATAACTAAAAAACAAAAATAAAACTTCTCAAAAAAAAATAGTATAATAAATATATAAAATAAATAGATCAATTTAAGGATAAATTAGATCATGATTAATTGGCAAGTTATAGGTCAACTCACTTCATTAGGAATTATTGTACTAGTAGGACCTGCTGTAATTGTTTTACTATCATTACGTAAAGGTAATTTATAATAAATTCATATCAATATGATATGATATTTAATATAATTATTTCAAAATATGCAGACAAATTATACAAACGGTCTGCATTTAGATGTTGCTATAAGAAATTAATTAATATACTCTAATAATACATTAGTAGTTATTTCTTGATCTTCACCTGCAAATTCACTATCTACAGATAAAAATAACATGCAATGACATTCTTTTCTTTCTCTCATAGGGACACATGGACAATTCCAATAAGTACTTAATACTTCTTTAGTTTTATCTTCATAATGACGACATGGACATAAAGGAGAACCATAGGAATCTTTATGTCGAGCTAAACCTTCTATCACTACTGCTGTTACACTAACATCAGAACAAAAAAATGTACCCGTTCTTTTAGCATAAGCTTCTGAAAATTTGCGCATAGCTTCTAAGCTATCAGGTATTGGTTGGAAAACTTGATTACTCATATATAATATAAATTATTGTATGATTATTTAATATATTACATTAATTTTGTCATTTATTTTTTCATTATAAATACTTATTAATGATTTTAATGATACAAGAAAATATAAATATTAAATTTTGCAATATTTATATTTTTCAATATAATAAAAATATTATTATAGAATTAAGATAATAATAGATAACATAATATTAATATTTATAAGTCTATTATTATATATTTATAATATAATTTAAATAATTTATATGACAGCATCTTACTTGCCCTCTATTTTAGTACCTTTAGTTGGAATAATCTTCCCTGGGATTGGTATGGCATTATTATTCATATATATTGAAGAAGAAAATATCTCTTAAATCTAAGCAAAATCACAAATTTAGTGAATTAAAAAATAAGCCACCTTTGTAATACTATATAAAGGTGGCTTATTTTAGTTCTATATTCTTGTATTTAATAACAAGATTTTATATTTAAAATTTATAATGAAGAACCAATACCAGAATAAGAACCATAAATAAAAATTCCTAAAACTGTAATTACTGCAATACCTCCTACTGTAGCAACCAACCATAAAGGAACTCTACCTGTACCTGTCATTTATTTCTATCCCTAATTATAATAAAAATTTACTTATATATACATATTTATTAATTAAAAAAGTAACTCGAAAACAATACTGCAAGCACAAAAATTAATAATAAACCCCAAAACAGAGAAGTGCGATTTAATTCTACAGGTTCTTTATTTGGATTAGGACCACTCATATTCTATCTCCTATTCTTATCTCTGAATAAACTGCATAGATGTAATAGCACCTAAAAAAAAGACTGTTGGTATTGCTAATCCATGAATAGCTAACCATCTAAAAGTAAAAATTGGATACGATATTGGCTGATTTGAATTACCTCGTGTCATATTATTTAAATTACTTCCTTATACTTGAATTAAATGCCTTTTGTTAAATCTTCTAACTCTTGCTTAGCACTAAAACGATCATTTACCAATGGAACTTGCTGGCGATCTTGAGTAAAATATTCATTGGGCCTCGGAGTACCAAAAACATCATAAGCTAAACCAGTACTAACAAATAACCAACCTGCAACAAATAAAGCTGGAATGGTAATGCTATGAATAACCCAATAGCGTATACTAGTAATAATATCAGAAAAAGGACGTTCTCCTGTTGATCCTCCTGACATAATAAATACCTCCTAAAAAAATAAGGCAACTATAATAATATAAAATACATAAATCATATATAATTATGAAATTTTTAGATTAAAGTTTAAATATTTAATTTAAAACTATAAATTAATACCAAATATTAAATTATATATAAGATCTTATAAATGCGTTTATAATATCACTTAATAAATTATTTGCATATATATAAATATATATATATTATACTCGCTTAAGAAATAAATCTAAACAAAAGATTCAATATTATTGTAATAAAATTACTATATTATATGCTTCAAATTAAACCAAATCATTGTACCAACACCTAATTGACTTTGTACCATAACCTTTACTTTATATTTACTTAAAATATTTTTGACAATATATAAACCTAAACCAGTTCCTTCTAAAGTATGAATATTATTTTCAACTCTAACAAATCTATCAAAAATAACTTTTTGATCTTCATTACCAATACCTATACCTTCATCTATAATTTCAACTCTAACTAGATTTTGTACATCTGGATTTATTAAATTGTTTTCTATGGATATTAATAAATAAACCCTTAAAACAATTTTGCTATGATAAGCAGAAAACTTTAGAGCATTACTCAATAAATTAGCTATAACTTGTAATAATGAACTTTCATGTGCTAAAACAAAATTAACATTAGGATCCAATTCAATAATTAATTCAATATTATTTTTAGATGCGATAATTTGAGAGGTATTAACAATATTATATAACACTTGCTTTAAATCTATATATTCCAATTTATAGTCATATTTTGATTCTAAACGAGACAAATCTAAAATATCATTTACCAATGACGATAAGCGCTGCGTTTCATTATTAGCAATAGTCAAAAAATTAATTTTTTGCTTCTCATTCAAAGTATCATTATAATCTAATAAAGTTTCAAGAAATGAGCCTATATTACATAAAGGAGTTCTTAATTCATGTGAAATATTACCAATAAATTGATTTTTAGCTTCATTTAATTTTGCTTCTCTACTAATATCTTGTATTATAATAACAACGCCTGTTAAGACTTTTAAAGTTCTATCTAAAACTGTAGTTAGTAAAAAACGACAAATTTTTTCTGAGTTATAATCTGTGTTAATATATATTTCTTCAGTTTGGGATTGCTTTTTATTTAAATAACTTGATTCCACTAAATTATTTAATATTGGCAAAAGTGCTTCACTTACGTGAAGAGGTAAATAATTACAAATAGAAGAACCTATCAAATCAATATTTAACCAATTAAAAGCTACTTGTGCTGTTCTATTCACAAATAATATTCTCAAGTCTGTATCAACTAAAATAGCCCCATCAGCTATTATAGAAACAATTGTTTCTAATTTATTCTTTTCTAAGATTATTTTATCTACATTTTTTTTTTCATACGATTGTAGCTTTTCAGCCATTTCATTAAAACTAATAATTAAAGTTTCTAATTCACCATTAATAGGTAAACTAATTCTTTGAGTAAAATTTCCTACAGCAATATTTTGAATACCTAGTAAAAGTTGTCTTATAGGCTCTTTAATTGCCAATGTATTAAATACAACTCCAATAAAAACCATTAACCAAACTGATACAAAAATAAAAATACTCAAATCTCTTATTAATCGAGAGGAAGAAAGAGTTATATGTAAATCTATACCCAAATCTAAACTACCTAAAATTTTCCCTGCTTTATTTAAAGGAATAACAATATCGACAATATTATTATTTAATAACTTACTAGAATTAATAAGAGGTGTATCAAATAAAAACTCTTGTGTTTCTAACTGCAATAAATTTTGGTGGAGCTGTAATGCACTTTGAACTTTTGTATTATATATCGGCAAACCTAAAAATAGACTACCGTTCTGATCGAATATTAAAATATATCTAATACTAGCCGTACTTAAATAAATTTTCTCTACAAAACTGGCAATGTCTTTTTGACTATTTATATCGATTAAATCTATTATATTAGAAGCTAGCAAAATAGCTAAATCTTTACAAAAACGTCTATCTGAAATTATTGAATCTTCTTGAACTATACTTAAAGACCAAAAAGTAAGACTGCTCATTATAATAGAAATTATTAAAGTAACAAAAACCATTAATCGAGTTTTTAATTTTAAATCTAAAAACTTCTTAGAAAATATTTTAAAAATTTTGGCATACATATAATAAATTTACAGATAATATAGCAAGCAAAAGTTATAAAGTTTTAATTGTACTTTCTACTTTGCTAAACATTATATAAGATAATATAAAATCAGAAATAAAAATAGCAAGCAAAGAACTAACAACAGATGATGTAGTTGATTGTCCTACTCCTTTAGCACCTCCATGAGCATTAATTCCCCAAATACAACTAATTATAGAAATTAGAAAACCAAATATTAATGTTTTGCATAAAGATTTAATAATATCCGTAACATATAAAGATGAAAAAGAAGAAGTAAAGAAAATTTCAGGATGTATATTATATATTGTAAAACAAATAAAAGAACTACTGAACAGACTAGTCATAAAAGAGAAAATATTTAAAAATGGCAACATCAATACAGAACTAAAAACTCGGGGAATAACCAAATAACTTATAGGACTTGTTTCTAACAAATAAAGAGCATCTAATTGTTCTGTAACACTCATAGTAGCCAACTCAGCAGTAAAATATGACGCTATACGACCCACTATAATTACAGATGTTAAAACTGGAGATAATTCACGTATAAATGAAATAGTTAAAATAGAACCTACTAAACTAATAGCATTTATATATAGAAACTCTTTTACAATTTGTAATGTAAATACCATACCAACAAAAAAAGCTGTAATTATAATAATACTTAAAGAATCTGGACCAACTATTTTAATTTGTTCTATAGTGTTAGACCAATATATATTAAATATTGAAAATTGTACTTTTGTTTTTATAAACAATTTACAATTTACTATTAATTTTTTTAAATACTGAAAATAATTTATGTCGATAAACAATAGATATATCCTTATAACAATTTAATATTAAAACTATCAATAACAAATTACTTATTATATAAAGTTGCGTTTTAATGAAAAATATATTAATCTCTCTTCATAGGGGCGGTTAGCTCAGTGGTAGAGCGCCTGCCTTACAAGCAGGTGGTCACTGGTTCAAATCCAGTACCGCCCATTGTTATAAAACTAAAATAAAAATAAATAATACTGGGCTCATCGTCTAAGGGATTAGGACAGGGACCTTCTAAGTCTCTAATGTAGGTTCGAATCCTACTGAGCCTATTCAGTTAATATACTATCTACAACTTGTCTTACTTTATTACCTGAGTCAATTGTCTCTAAAGGATCTTTTCTTAATCTATGACGTAAACATAATGTAATTACTGTTTTAATATCACTTATATCTACCTGATCTTTATTATTATAAGCAGCAAAAGCCTTAGCAGCCCTATTTGTTACAATATCACCTCTTAAACCATCAACATCTAAAGTTCCACATACCTCTGAGATTTTAACTCGTAGATCATAATCAATCGTTACATTAGGTAATCTTTTTTGCGCTTCTATAATAGAATTCTTTAACTTATCTTGTTGCTCCTGAAACTCTTTTAAACACATATAAGGATTAGCATCAAATTTGCTTCTTTGTTCTACAATCTTTACCCTTAATGATGGTTCTTTAACTGTACGAATTTCTGCATGCATACCAAAACGATCCAATAACTGAGGTCTTAATTCTCCTTCTTCAGGATTGCCTGAACCAACTAATACAAATCTTGCTGGATGTCGAATAGAAATACCTTCTCGCTCAACAGTATTCCAGCCAGAAGCTGCAGCATCTAATAAAACATCTACTAAATGATCATCTAATAAATTCACTTCATCAACATAAAGAATACCTCTATTTGCCTTAGCTAATAATCCTGGTTCAAAAGTTTTAATACCTTCTGTCAAAGCTTTTTCGATATCTATAGTGCCACATACTCTATCCTCAGTCGCTCCTAATGGCAAATCAACCATAGGTACATTAATAAATGTTGTAGATAATTGCTCACCATTTTCTACTTGATTTTTTACAGAATCAGACATTAATTCATAATCGTAAGGATGAGAGTTAAATAGATCATCTTCAATAATTTCTATTTGTGGAAGCAAATCTGCAATTGCTCTAATTGTTGTAGACTTACCAGTACCACGATCACCCATAATCATAACACCACCTATTTTAGGATCAATAACATTTAAAATTAATGCTAATTTCATTTCTTCTTGACCTACAATAGCAGTAAAAGGAAAAACAGGACGTGCTTTATCTTGTATAATACTCACAATAATTAATACTAAACTTATAAAATATATAATAATTATATTACACAATTATTAAATATAATATATATACAATTACTACAAATATTTATCTATATCTTAAACAAAAAAATTATATTAAAAATAGAATAAATAAATATAAAAGATGTGACAAAATTGATTTGTCACATCTGAACTTAATTCATCTACTGATTATCAGTAAACTTTAGATAATATAATCTATTGATATAAATCTGCACCCAGACGAATAGCTAAAACAGCCGAAATTAAAGCGAATAGTAATGCAACAAAAATTTGACTATCACTAATCATATATAATGTACTCCTAAATGATTTATAAAGAATATAATACATCTAATATCTAATTCAGACTCTAAATTATATCTTAATTTAAAATTTGACTTAAAAATAAATTTTTTAAGAAATTGCTATATAAATATAAATTAAAATATAAAATTAAATTATTATTATATTATTGTTTATTGCACTATCAACTTTTTAAAGTATAAAGTAGTTCAGCTTGACTGATTTGCTGAAGCCATACGGATCTTACCTGAAATAGCCCATTTTTGAATAGCAGATATATTTGCTTGATCTGTAAAAGCTAAAGGTACAAAATTATCAATAACATTTACAATATCTTGTGTACAAAACTCTCTTTTTTCATAAAAAGCATTATACATAGCTTCTACAATAGCTTGCTTTATTTCTGCACCAGAAAACTGATCCGTTAATTGACTTAAATATTTAATATCATACTGTAACCAAGAAAGAGGTCTGAATTTCATTAAATGTATTTGAAAAATTTTTTCTCTTTCTTCTAAACTAGGTAAATCCAAAAAAAAGATTTCATCAAAACGGCCTTTTCTTAACAATTCAGAAGGTAAAGTTAAAACTTGATTAGCTGTTGCAACAACAAATACAGAAGTTTCTTTTTCAGCTAACCAGGTTAAAAAGGTACTTAAAACACGCCCAGTAGTTCCACTATCAATATTATTATTTAATCTGTTAAAAGCTTTATCTATTTCATCTATCCAAAGTACACATGGAGAAGATTGTTCTGATATTTTGATCATTTGTCGCATTCTTTGTTCAGACTCTCCTACTATACCTGCAAAGATTTTACCTATATCTAATTTTAATAAAGGTAACTTCCATTGATTAGATATAGCTTTAGCAATTAATGATTTACCTGTTCCTTGTATACCTACTAATAAAATTCCTTTAGGTATAAGCAGACCATAATTTTTAGCCTGTTTAGAAAAAGCATTAGATCGCTTTTTTAACCAACTTTTTAGTATAACTAATCCACCTACATCTTCAAAATCATAACTAACAGGATAAAACTCCAATACATCTGTTTGTTGTACTAACTGTTGTTTTTCGTCAGCAATATTATTGATTAAAGCACTTATAGATTGATTAGATGAAAGTAGTTTAGCAATAGATTGTCGAATTTTTTCAATAGAAAAACCTCTATAAGCTAATACTAAATCATTGAAATATTCAGAATATATAGAAGAATCAATTTGCATAATTTGAAACAAACGATTCAATTCTAAACTAATTTCATAATCATTTGGTAATGGAAACTCTAAAACAGTAATTAAATCTTTTAATAACGAAGGTACTTGAATTTCTGAAGCAGAAATAATAATTAATGAATTAGTTTTTTTAAGGTCTCGACTAATATTTTTAATTTTACGAATAATACTAATATCATTCATGAAAATATGAAAATCTTTAAGAAAAAAAATTGCAGAAGTCGGAAAATTCAACTTTTGAATAAATTCAATAGCTTGAAGAGGGTTTCGTGCTGCTCTACTTAAATAATTAGGATTATTATAATAACCATCGACAAAATCCCAACAATACATAGATTTTTTAAAACCTTTTTTTATAACTAGATTCATACTATATTCTAAACGCTCTTCTTCTAGTGTTGTAATATAAATTAAAATATGCTGTGCAGATAATAATAATTTTAGTTGAGTTTCAAATACCATATAATATAAAAAAGCAAACTAGATTATATTAGATATAATAATAATTAAATTATTATATAAATAATATATACTGACATAAATCCTAATAAAATCTTATCTTATTATTATAAAACTATTTTTTTTCTTTTTTTTCTTCTTCTTAAACTTATAACTTTTCGACCGCTATAAGTACTCATACGCGCTCTAAAACCTGATTTTTTTATTTGCTTACGATTAGTTCCGTTTTTAATACCTTTACTCATATATAAAATTTTATATGTAGAAAATAATATATAATTATATACTTATATTTAAAGTAATATAATGAGTATAAATAAACAATACCTGTAATATATAAATTATATATTGATGATTAATCTTATAAAAACTATTTATTATAACAAGCGATGTTTTCCATGTTTGAATTATATCTTATATTAGTTATATCTTTATTATTACCTATATGCTACTTTATAACAAATAGTTTACGTACACTATATATACAAATATATATCTCAAAAGAAATATTAAAATTAAATAATAAATATACATTGCAAAAAGACTATATTCTACGATTAGCACAAGTATATATTAATAGAAAAAAATGGCTATATTGTACGACAATGCTGGAGTTTTATATTAACCAAACAGAAAATAGTAGATATATAGCTGAATATTATAATTGCATTGGTTTATGCTATCAATATATAAAATCATATGAAATAGCAAAGTCATATTATTTAAAAGCTTATAATAAAGAACCATCTATTATATATATTATAAAAAATCTAGCAAATATATATCAAATTTGTGGAGATAAAGAAAATGCTAATGAAATAAAAAAGAAATATTTCTTATTGAATGAAAACAAATTAAACGAACTTTGATTTAATAATTAATCGGGATAGCAGGACTTGAACCTGCGACATCCTGCTCCCAAAGCAGGCGCGCTACCAAACTGCGCTATATCCCGAACATTCAATTCAATTATATACTTTTTATAAACTGTTGTCTACTTCATTATAAAACAGATATAATTAATAATATTAAATTATATTATTTATTTTACAAAGGATACCAAAACATACCTTTTACTCCATCTGGATCTGTTACAAAACCTAACTGCTTATAAAAACTTACTACTTGTGGATCTGCAAATAAAGTAATAGTACTAATATCCGAATACCTTAAATATTTAATTATTTGATGCATTAAAATTTTTCCCAAACCTTTACCTTGAAAGTCAGGATGTATCACAACATCCCAAATAGTAGCATTAAAAGACGTATCTGATGTTGCTCTTGCAAAACCTATTAAACATTTTTGTTTATTATGTTCATAAAATATAGATACAGTTAAAAAACTATTATCTATAGCTATCTTGACTTTTTTTAAAGGCCTACGAACCCATCCAACAGAATCACATAATTTTTCTAAATCGTATAAATTAATATGACTATTTAAACTTAAATAAACATTTATAATTTCACCTTTATTTTCAAAATGTTTAACTAATAAGACTTTTTCTATTAAATTAACTTCTTCTCCTTGTTTCTTCTTAGCAAAAATACTTGTTTGCTTAAAAAAATTTTTCCAAAAAGCCATTAGTGCACCATTATCAATAAAATTTAATTTTAACTAAATATATAAAAATCGTTGATACTTTCAATAAATGTTACTACATAAACAAAAAAGTTATAATATCTATTATTCTTATATAATATAATTAATTTTCTTTTTTTAATTAGCTTGTAACTTTTCGTTATATTCAAATATTCAATTAATATATTAAAAGGAGATACTTTGTGAAAAAAATATTTACTTTGTTTTGTATGACTATTCTTTGTATTTATATTAATCCAATACAATCTTTAGCAGATGTTGCGGGGTTAAAAAAATGTCAAGACTCACCAGAATTTACAAAACGCCTAAATAATAGCGTCAAGAAATTAGAAACACGCTTAGCAAAATATGACCCTAATACTCCGCCTGCAATTGCTTTACAAAAACAAATAGAAAGAACAAAATTAAGATTTGATAAATATGCAAAATCGGGTATTTTATGTGGTACAGATGGCTTACCACACTTAATTACAGATGGAAGATGGAATCATGCAGGAGAATTTATGATTCCAGGCATTTTATTTATTTATATTACAGGTTGGATTGGATGGGTTGGAAGAGGATACTTGCAAGATATATCTAAAACTAATAAACCAACAGAAAAAGAAATTATTTTAGATGTACCACTAGCTTTAAAATATTCTTTATCAGGTTTTACATGGCCATTAGCAGCTATCAAAGAGTTTACAAGTGGTAAATTAATAGCATCAAATCAAGATATTACAGTTTCGCCTCGTTAAAAAATAAAATATATATAATAAGGTTTCAATATGGATAATAATTTTTTAAAGTATTTATCAACTATGCCTGTAGTAGGAGCTATTTGGTTAACATTCACTGCAGGTTTTATAATAGAAATTAATCGTTTTTTCCCAGATATACTATCTCTATCATTTTAATCTAAAATAATTTTTTATATCTAACAAGCTATATATTCTATAAGCTTGTTTTTTTTATAAAAAAAACTTCTATTGATATAATGAATATAATAATATATCAAATTAAAATAAAATATTATCAAACATGAGTTTAATTAGCCAAATTATAGTAAATGCAGACAATGAATTAAGATATCCTAGTATTGGTGAACTAGCATCTATCAATAATTATTTAAAAACCGGAGAAAAAAGAATTCATATAAGCTGTATATTAAGAGATAAAGAAAAAGACATCATACAACAAGCAAGTAAAACCATTTTTCAAATTCACCCAGAATATATAGCACCTGGAGGCAATGCAGAAGGTGCTAGAAAAAGATCCTTGTGTTTAAGAGACTATGGATGGTATCTACGTCTTATAACTTATGGAATTCTGGCAGGAGACAAAAACTCGATCGAAAAAATAGGTATAATTGGAGTAAGAGAAATGTATAATTCTTTAGGCGTACCTATAATAGGTATGATTGATGCCATAGATTGCTTAAAAAAAGCCACTACTAAATTTTTAAATCAAGAAGAAATAATAATTGTTGCACCTTATTTTGATTTTATTATACAAGGAATGTCATAATTAGCAATAAATTTTAATAAGATTAAGATAAATATAATCAATAGTTGCTTGCATAGCTATGTAATGCTATAATTCTATTTATACTCGGAAACTACATTAGTAATAGCTTAAACTTGTCAGGACTGGAAAGTAGCAGCAATTCAGCTTAATTACATAAGGTATTTTCCGGGTTTTATTATTTAGTAATATTACACAACTTGAAATAATAAGTATATTAATAATTAATAAATAAGAACAGAATATGTTTAATCATAGACATTTCAACAATAATATTAATTATTATAATTCAACAGAATTTTAAACAGACATGACATCATCAATCATGCAAGGAGCTCGTATTATTTCTATAGGTTCTGCTGTTCCCGATTTATGTATCAATAATAAAGAAATTAGTCAAATCGTTGAAACATCAGATGAATGGATAGTAAGCCGTACAGGAATCAAAGAAAGAAGAATATTAAACGGAATAAATCAATCTGTAGTAGATCTGGCTTACTCTGCATCTATGGAAGCATTAAATAATGCTAACATGAATCCTTTAGAAATTGATCTAATTATATTAGCAACATCTAGTCCTAATGATCTTTTTGGTAGTGCAAGTCAAGTACAAGCAAAAATTGGAGCACAAAAAGCTGTAGCTTTCGATATAACTGCAGCGTGTTCAGGGTTCGTATTAGCAATTGTTACAGCATCACAATTTATACAAAATGGTAGTTACAAAAATATTTTGATAATTGGTGCAGATGTACTATCAAAATGGATAGACTGGTCAGATCGTAAAACATGTATTTTATTTGGAGATGGTGCTGGTGCAGCTATAATGCAAGCATGTCATAAAAAAGATAATGGAATTTTAGGTTTTCAATTAAATACAGATGGAACAAAATCAAATCAACTATCCATCACATATAAAGAGAATACTGATTCTCATAATACTTTGAAACTCTTTCAAGGTAAATTTCAATACTTATCCATGAATGGCCAAGAAGTTTATAAATTCGCTGTATCAAAAGTTCCTGCTAGTATTAAAAAATGCCTGAATTCTATTGAGCTGTCTGCTCAGGATATAAACTGGCTTTTATTACATCAAGCTAATCAAAGAATCTTGCATTCTGTAGCAGATAGATTATCTATTGATAATTGTAAAATTATTTCCAATTTAAGCAAATATGGCAATACATCCGCCGCATCAATTCCGTTAGCTTTAGATGAAGCATTAAAAAGTAATAAAATTATTAAAGAAGATATTATAGTTATTTCAGGTTTCGGTGCAGGATTAACCTGGGGAACAGTCGTAATAAAATGGAAATGTTAATAGAAAACAAAGAAAGTTAAATTATTGAATTACCTATATTAAAATATAGTAACAATCTATACGATTAACATTAAATAGTAAAATATTGTATATTTTAATTATTTAATTATTAAATTCACTTTTAGGAAATTATTAATCGAGGACAATTTCTAATGACATCATCGTTATCTAGTTTTTTAAATAGCCTAATTTTAGGTGCTTTAATTGTTGTATTACCCATTACATTGGCTCTTTTATTTGTGAGTCAAAAAGATAAAACTTTAAGAAATTAAATATAATTATTTATTATCAATCTATAAATACTTAAACTGAAATTAGAAAAACATTATTATATAAAAATATGTTTTTCTAATTTAATCGAATAATATTAAATTATATATTAATAATTGCTACTTTACAAAATACCAAATTATAAAACATGTCTTTATCTGAATGGTTAATCACTAAACGGAATACAACATTAGAAAAAAATATAAGAGAAGTTGACTTACAAGTTCCTGAAGGGTTATGGATAAAATGCAATAAATGCAGTTTATTAATGTACTATAAAACTCTTGAAAAAAACCTTAAAGTTTGCCCTCAATGCGAAAATCATTTTGCAACTACTAGCCAAGATAGAATAAAACAGATTATTGATCATAATACATGGCAACCTATTAATAACTATTTAACATCAACAGATCCACTGGGCTTTTCTGATAGAAAATTATATAGTAAAAGACTAGAAGATATAAGAACTCAAACAGGTTTATTTGATGCCGTACAAACTGGTTTAGGTAGAATTTTTAATATACCCATTGCTCTTGGAATAATGGATTTTAGATTTATGGGTGGGAGTATGGGTTCAGTTGTAGGTGAAAAATTAACTAGATTAATAGAACAAGCAACCATAGAAAAAATAGCAGTTGTAATTATATGTGCTTCAGGTGGAGCAAGAATGCAAGAAGGTATGTTAAGTTTAATGCAAATGGCTAAAATATCTTCTGCATTACAAAAACATCAACAAAAACAACTGCCATATTTTCCCATTTTAACTTCTCCAACTACAGGAGGAGTTACTGCAAGCTTTGCTATGCTAGGAGATTTAATTCTTGCAGAACCAAATGCATTAATTGCATTTGCAGGAAGAAGAGTAATAGAACAAACTATAAAAGAAGATTTACCTGATAACTTTCAAACATCTGAATACTTATTTAAACATGGCTTTATAGACTTAATAGTATCAAGAGTAGATCTAAAGAAAAAACTATATCAAATTTTATCTTTTTACTATAATTCTTGATACGAATAAATTTTTAACCTATCAAATAAATATGTATAATATATTTATATTACAAAAATTTTATATATGATATTACACAAAATAGTGTAAAAATAAAATAACATATTTATTTCTACAAAGTTACTAACTATAATAGCCTAGTAATTTAATAAATAATAATTAAGGTATTATGTAATATATAATATATAGACTATTTGCTCAATTGAAGGATAATATAAATATCATGATATTAAACACAAAAATTCAGCTAAGTTTAGTTGCTATCATTATTGTATTTGAAACTTTGCTAAATGTAGCACATGCTATAGAATTAGATGAAGCAACAAGAACAGTACCATTAGAAGAATCAGGAAAAACTATTGTATTAACTCCCGAACAAGTTAAAAGAGGAAAACGACTTTTCAATAATTCATGTGCTCAATGCCATAATGGAGGAATTACTAAAACAAATCCTAATATAGGACTAGAACCTGAATCACTAAGTGGCGCAACACCTGCTAGAGATAATATACGTAGTTTAATCGAATATATGAAAGATCCAACTAGTTATGATGGTGCTACTTCTATTGCTGAACTACATCCTAGTATAAAAAGTGCCGAGATTTTCCCTAAAATGCGTAATTTAACAGATGAAGATTTATTTGCAATTGCTGGCCATATTTTAATTCAACCTAAAATCGCCGCAGAGAAGTGGGGAGGAGGTAAAATTTATTATTAATGAATAGAATTTAAACAATTTTTTATACTCACTTATTAAAAATTAAAACTTACAAATATTATTTTAAGTAAATCTCATATATCATTATATAATATAGATGATAAAAATCACATATAATGTATATAATAAGATTTCATTTACTTAATTATTTAAGGATATATAATTTATGCGGTTGCTATTCATTCTTTTTGTTATTTGTGGTATTTTTACAAATAATGTTAATTCAACTATTGCAGCAGATTTACAAGCTGGAGAAGTAATATTTTCAGCAAATTGTTCAGCATGTCATGCTAACGGAAATAATGCAATTATGCCAGACAAAACATTAAAAAAAGATGCATTAGAAATTAATAATATGGACAGTATTGCAGCTATTACAAATCAAGTAAAAAACGGTAAAAACGCGATGCCTGCATTTGGTGGACGTTTAGCAGATGAAGATATTGAAAATGTTGCAAATTATGTTTTAAGCCAGTCACAAAATGGCTGGTAATATAAAGCATATATTATTATTATAAATACAAATTATTATATCTATAATATAAACACAATAGATAGTTTTCACTATTAACTATCTATTATTATAGATATATAAAAAACAAACATACACCAACACACTTTCATACTTTAAAAATTCAATAATGACTTATCATTTATATCCAGCAATTATGCTTTTACAAGATGGTAAAAGTTATAAAGGATGGACTTTACTTAAATCTATGATCACTTTTGGAGAAGTTGTATTCAATACAGGCATGACAGGATATCAAGAAATTATGACAGATCCTAGTTATGCAGGACAAATAATGACATTTACCTATCCAGAGATTGGTAATACAGGTATAAATAATGAAGATAATGAGTCAAAAAAAATTCATGTAAAAGGTATAATCGCAAAAAATTTTTGTTTTCACTCTAATAATTGGAGACTTGAACAAAGCTTTATTAATTATATTATAATTAATAATATACCTAATATTTTTGGTATAGATACACGAGAATTAACCAAACATTTGAGAAATACTGGTGTTATGAATGGATGTATTTCCAGTAAATATTTAAATTCTAATGAATTATACTCTAAACTTCATAAAACACCTATAATGCAAGGCAGTGACTTAGTAAAAAAAGTAACAACTTTAAAAAAATATACATTTAGCGACTATTTTAATCAATATTATTGTCATTTAAAATATAAAACAGATTCAACTTTTGGTTACGGATTAAAAATAATACTAATAGATTTTGGAGTAAAATATCAAATTTTATCAAGGTTGTTTAGTTATGGTTGCTCTATTGATGTTTTACCAGCAGATACAACATACGAAGAAATTAGGTTACATAATCCAGATGGTATCATTTTATCTAATGGTCCTGGTGATCCTTCAGTAATACAATATGGAATAAAAACTATAAAAAAAATTATAGAATTTACTAATATACCTATTTTTGGAATATGCATGGGACATCAAATCTTAAGCCTAGCTTTAGGGGCTGAAACATTTAAACTAAGATTTGGACACAGGGGTTTAAATCATCCATCGGGCATGAAACAAAAAATAGAAGTTACAAGTCAAAATCATGGTTTTGCTGTACAAAAACAATCTTTATATCCCAATAATATATATATTACACACTTAAATCTAAATGATTTGACTGTAGCAGCAATATTTCATAATAAAAAACCTATATTTTCAGTACAATATCATCCAGAAGCTAGTCCAGGACCACACGATTCTGATTATTTATTCAAATACTTTATTAATTTGATAAAAAAATTCAAAAAATACAACAATTATTAAAATTTAGACTCATTGATTCCAAGCATTATGATTAAATAATGCTGATATTACTTGAACACCTCTTAATTGATTAAATAATGGTAAATGTCCTGAAGGTGCATCAATATTCCATATGAAATCACTAGGATATCTGCATAAAATACCATTATTTTTCCATCCTATATTAAACCATAATTTTTCCCAACTGCAATTATTAGATAACCATATACTTCTTTGTATTGAAAAACCAAACTTACCTCTAGAATATAATCTCCATAATTTATCGATAATATATAAATCTTCAGAAGGTATAGCAAATATATCTGTAAAATATAGCCATTGACGTTTACTACTTTTATCTAAACCAGCAAGAGAACAAAGATAATTTTGTGTAAGTTTATCAGCTGCTTTAAAATCATGAACCATTAAGAGATTTTGTAATGGCTGATAATTCAATTTTAAAGAAGAATTTAACTCTATAAGACCTAAACGGAAATAAGAATTTAATTTTTGTTTAATATGTTCAAAACTTTTAAAATAAAGAAATTCATATATTAAACCATCCAAAATATCAACTCCTTTATTATCAATAATACATCTATTAACTAATAAATCTAAAAGAGCTTTTTGTCCCAATTCTCCTGATTCCATAATTTGTTCAATTAATTTTAACTGTTTTGATAAATCAATATTAATATCTAAAGCTGCTATTTTTTGTAATATCGTTGAATTAGGATTTATATTTGTCATAATTTATATAGACCAAAATTATATATTATATAAAATAATTATATAATATATAACAATGAATAAACCTAAGATCATCAATTATTAAATATATTGAAAAAAATTTATTTCAACCAATTATCTATTCCTAACATTATTATACGTATAAAAACAACAATCCCGTTTCCCAATACATTTATAAATATATATAGTATAAGTTTTATAAAAATCAATAAAAACTTTTCTAATTGTGGAATTATTAAATCTTGTAATTCAATTAAAGCAACTAAGATTAATTTTGAACGAGATAATTTAATAAAATCATGTAATCTATGTATATATATTTTTTTTGTTACTAAACCTTTAGAACTTATTAACCAAACTTTATAACGACTACTATATATATATTTTGGTTGTATAAGATATAAATAAATCCAATTTTGACATATTAAACTATTACGAAATACAGCAAGAGATCTAATAGAAATGAAAGATACATTACATAATTTATTACTTTTCAAAAATATAACTATATTAGATAAAGATTTAAGATTTTCTAATATCATAAAAGTTACTAAATTACTAACTTGGATAACTAAATTTTCAAGTAATATAGCTACATGCTTTATAGGTGTATGCTGTGAATCAAAAGCAAAAATATTATTGTCTATATACATAGAACCAAAAATCAAATAAATCAATAAACTTTCTAAAAGCCACTTATATTCAATTAATATAATCTTCAGATAAGAGTATTTTTGCCCTTTTATAAGAATTATTGGATAATTATGAATATGAAATTCTACTAAAAAGTGAGCTACTGACTTTTGTATTAAATCATATAAAATTTTACAATTTAATCTTTTAATGGTTTTAATACTTAAATTTAATTCTATTAAATCCAAAATTAAGATTTCCAATTCAACTAAAACAATAGAAAATAATTTATTTTTTACAGAATTATTTAATATATCAATATATAAACTATCATTAGTCTGATTAGATAGATTTCTATTAAACTTCTGCTTTACATAAGCAAATAAATGAGCAACTTCATGATTTAAATACATACCTTGTTTACAAGGCCAATACTTTAACATATATTTCTAGTGTTTTGATCATATAATAGCGTATTAAATATATCATTCTATCAATAAATTATGTATATTATGATATATAATATTAATGTAATACAAATCATATCCACAATATAATAATTTAAAGCATAAAGTAACTAACAAATTCTAGAATTATGAACCACTATTATTTTGTAATCGCAAGTAAACACTTTTTAATGAATGAAGAACCAATTGAAGAAATTTTAAGAGAAAGAACTGCTCATTATAAAAATATCCAAAAAGATATAGATTTTTGGTTTATTCCAAATCCACATTTCATTAAATCACTAAATATAAATCATATTAATAAAGAATTACCCGAAAATTATGCTGCTATTGTTTCACTAGATCAAAAATTTATTCAATGGCTAAAATTAAGAATAGGATTTGTAGTAATTGGACAATTCCAATCAGATTATCTTGTATCTAATATAAAATATACGTAGTTTATGCAGCAGGTGTAACGAATAAAGTTAAAATTTCTTTACTAAAAGTTTCAGCTGCTTTAGATTTATAACGATTGGGATTAACAATTATAGATAGCATACGTTTAATGGTCACATTTTCTATTTTAGCCCAGTGTAATATTCCTAATTCTAATTCTTTTGCAATAGCAGAAACAGATACAAAAGCTGCCCCTAGTCCTGATTGTACAGCATTTTTAATAGCTTCTATAGAATTCAGCTCCATTTCTATCTTAAATCTACTACTATCTATATCATGTTGAATTAAAATTTTATCAATTACTTTACGGATCGTAGACTGTGTATCCAAAGCAATAAACCTTAATCTGTATAAATCTTCTTTCTGAATATCTGGAAGTTTAGAAAAAATATGAGAAGTTGGTAGAATAAGTGCTAATTCATCTTCTGCATAAGAAGTAACTTGTAAAGTTTCTTTCAACTCATTAGGAACTTCTCCACCAATAACAGCTAAATCTACTTGGCCATTAGCAACACTCCAAGAAATTAAACGTGTTGAATGAACTTGTAGCTGAACATTGACTTGTGGATATCTTTGTCTAAATAAGCCTATTAATCGAGGCATTAGATAAGTTCCTGTGGTTTGGCTAGCTCCTATAACTAATGTACCACCTTGCAAATTTTGAACATCTTCTAATGCTCTACAGGTTTCTTCACATAAAGCCAAAATCCTACCACCATATCTTAATAATAAATTACCTGCCTCTGTCAAAGTTGCTTTTTTATTACTTCTTTCAAATAAAGGTATATTTAATTGTTTTTCTAAATTTTGAATTTGAAGACTAATCGCAGGCTGAGATACATATAAACTATCTGCTGCACGTTTAAAACTACCTTCTTTAATGATAGCTTTTAAAATTCTTAATTGATCTAAAGTAAAAGGTAAATCCCTCATAAACTATACAAAAATAGTAATAAAATTATATCTTATTTTTTAAGATATTAAAATAAATTTACATCAACAAGTTTAATATAAATTTTCTGTTTTACGAAAATATTTTATTTATCATAATAAACTATTAATAAAGTATAATTATAACATAATTGTTTCTTTATCTTAATTTTCATAAGATTATAATATAATTATATAAAAACTTAAGGAACTTAAAATATGGATATGAGACTTTTAATTGTATTACTACCCGTTTTAGCAGCTGCTTCTTGGGCTTTATATAATATTGGCAGAGTAGCTTTACAACAATTTCGTAGCATGTAAAAAATATTGTAAGTTATTTTAATAATTTTAGGGAATCTAATACTAGATGATTCCCTATAAAATATTTATATTATAAAAATATAAATTTAGTTTATTTAATATTTAAATAAATAAATTTTATTCTAAAAATAACCTTATAATAGTACAATATACTAAACACTTTATTTAATATAATAAAATACTTAATTTAATATATGGCTGTACCCAAAAAACGTACTTCAAAATCTAAATCGAAATCGAGAAAAGCAAATTGGAAAAATAAAATGGATAATGCTTATAAAAAATATGTTTCACTAGCTAAATCAGCAATTACAGGTAAATCTAATAGCTTTATATATATTAATCAAAAGCCAGAATAATCTATATAACAAAATATATACCAATACCAACATATTCATATCTACTTAATAAAGTAAATTATCAATGAATATTATTCACTTAAATAGCAATGATTTATTTGTTAAAAATACAAATATTTGTTTCTATTGGCAATTAAAACATTTAAAAAAGATTTGGCTTTTTAATTGTTTTGAAGGCTGTCAACATTATTTAGCAAAAAAGCATATAAAAATTAGTCAAGTATCTATTATCATTATAACAGAAATGAACATATACAATATATCTGGTTTACCTGGTTTATTATCTAGCCTTAGTCTAACTAATAAACAAGATGCTTTGCATGTATATGGTCCAGATAACTTAGCTAAATATGTGGAACTTACAAAAAAATATTCACAAACCCATTTTCGATATAACTTATATTTTCATAAGTTAAAAACAGGTTGTATCATACAAAATAATAAATATCAAATATACTGTTTCAAAAGAATGTTTAAATTTGAATTTATTATAAATATAGGAGAAAAAAATGGTAAATTTAAATTGGATAAAGCTCAAAAACTTAAAATTAAAATAGGGCCTTTATATGGTCAATTAAAAAGAGGCTCCAACTTTATTTTACCAGATGGAACACTAATAAGTAGCAAAAATTTCAGAACCACTAATTATTCAGGTAATCAAATTTCATTTCTTTTTAGAAACTATATGTCTAAACAAGACCAAAAAATATATTATAAAAACCCCGTCATTAAATTACAAATTTAGTAAACAATATGCTATATTTATTATAATTTCTAATATATTAGAATTATAATATATATGCTATTATAAATAACTCTCAATAATATAATTAAAATTAAACAAATATATTAAATAATTCATCATGACATACGCAATTATCGAAGCTGATGGTAAACAATTATGGGTACAACCAGGAAAGTATTACGATTTAAATTATATTCCTGGTGAACCAGGAGATAATATTCAACTAAACAGAATATTAATTGTTAAACAACAAGACAATATTTATTTAGGTAACCCATGTATTGAATCCATAACAATAAAAGCAAAAATTTTAAAGCATTTAACTGGAAGAAAAATTAATGTTTTCAAGATAAAAGCAAAAAAAAATTCTAGAAAAAAAAATGGGCATAGACAAAAACTAACACGTCTTTTAATTGAAGAAATTTTAAATTAAAGTATATTATTTATTTAAAGGATAATTAAATATGGCACATAAAAAAGGTAGTGGAAGTACAAAAAATGGACGTGATTCTCGTTCTAAAAGATTAGGAATTAAAAAATATGGAGGAGAAACTGTAAAAATTGGGAATATTATTGTTAGACAAAGAGGCAGTAAATTTAAAGCTGGTCTTAACGTTAAATCAGGTAAAGATGATACCTTATTTGCTAATGCTAATGGCATCGTACTTTTTAAAAAAGGTAAAAACAAAGCAACAACTGTAAATATCATACTAAGCTAAAATAATGCTTATAAAATATGTTAAAACAATAGCCCTAAATATCATTTAAAGATATAAAGTAAAATTTATAAATCCATTATATCCGCTTTTGTTATATATATTTCATAATAAGCAATGTTTTAAGAATGATAAAAAAAATAGTTATTTCTCATTATAATAATTTAGCAGCTATACTACAAAACAATAAAATTCAAGAAATTATTACAGTCAATAATCTTTATCAAGTTAACGATATATATATAGGAATTGTAGAAAAAATTTTTTCCAGTATAAATGCAGCATTTATAAAATTAAATAAATATGGAAAAAGAGGTTTTATACATGTAAATGATATTAAACCACTTAAAAAAGGAAGACAAAGTAAACATATTACAGAAATTCTATCTATTAATCAAATTATTTTAGTACAAATTACAAAAGAACCCACAATTTATAAAGGACCTCGATTAACAGCCAACATTCATTTACAAGGTAAATACTTAGTCTTAATGCCTTTTTGTAATACTATATGTATCTCACATAAAATTTATGATAATAATGAACGCACATATCTCTATTCCTTAGCAATTTTATTAAAACCAGGAAAAATGGGTTTATTAATTAAGCAATCAGCTCAAGGCATAGAAGAAAATTATTTATTAAATGATTTAGATAATTTGAAAAAACAATGGAATTTTATTGAAAAAGCAATTATCAAAAATTCCTCTTCACTTTTATTATATAAAGATGAAGATTTAATAAAAAAAATTGTTAGAGATTTTTATGAAGACAGTGTAAAAAAAATAATTATAGATTCTAAAGAAGGCTTTAATCAAATATATTATCATTTACAAAAATGGAATTGTAAATCTAATAATAAGCAAATAACGTTACAATTATATAATCAAGCTAGATGTATATTAGATCAATTCTATATTAAGCATGCTATACATAACGCTTTGAAGCCTAAAGTAAAGTTGCCATATGGAGGTCATATAATTATTGAAAGTAACGAAGCTTTAACAGTAATTGATGTAAACTCTGGTTCTTTCAATCAGTCAGATAATTCTAAAGAAGCTATTTTAAAAACCAATTTTTATGCAGCTATTGAAATAGCATATCAATTAAAAGTAAGAAATATTAATGGTGTTGTAATTATTGATTTTATAGATATGTTTTCACAAAGTGATCAATTGCAATTACTTGAACACTTTAGTAAATTATTAAAACTAGACCGTGCTAAGCCACAAATAGTTCAATTATCAGAATTAGGTTTAGTAGAATTAACTAGAAGGCGAAGAGGACAAAGTTTACAAGAACTATTTATTCAAGATGAAAATTTTCGGATGCATTCAATACAAAATACACTTTTCCAATTTCCTAATAATAGAACTTACAAAAACTTAAATAATTACAAAAATATTAAATATCTATTTTTTAATAAAACATTTAAAAAACAAATGATATTAAAAAAGAAATATTTTAAACCATCAAAAATGATGATAAACGAGTATTTCACTTATATTGACCAAACAAATCCTATTCAATTACTACGGCCTAAAGCAAATTATATTATTCCACTTAATTTATATTCAAGAATAGTAGGTAACAGAATCATATCTCTGTAAAGTTTATTTATTAAAAACATAAACTAAAATTAAGAGAAACAAATTTTAATGAATAATACCATAAATACTATTTAATAAATTGTGCAGTAATTTATAGTAAAACAAAATAAACGAAAAGCAATTGATTAATTACTTTTCGTTTTATTTTGTTTTCAATATAGTTTTAGTTAAACTAATTTAACTAACCATTGATTACTGGAGCAACTAGAGCTACTGGTAAAGATTCATTAGAAGCTAAATCTAGAGGGAAATTGTGTGCATTACGCTCATGCATAACTTCCATACCTAAATTAGCTCTATTAAGAATATCTGCCCATGTGTTAATTACACGTCCTTGACTATCAACTACTGATTGGTTAAAGTTAAAACCATTTAAATTGAAAGCCATCGTACTTACAGACATTGCAGTAAACCAAATTCCTACAACTGGCCATAATCCTAAGAAGAAGTGTAATGAACGTGAGTTGTTAAAACTTGCATATTGGAAGATTAAACGACCGAAATAGCCATGAGCTGCAACGATGTTATAAGTTTCTTCCTCTTGACCAAATTTGTAACCATTATTTGCAGATTCATTTTCAGTTGTCTCACGGATTAAACTAGAAGTTACTAGAGAACCGTGCATAGCACTGAATAGAGATCCACCAAAAACACCTGCTACACCCAATTGATGGAAAGGATGCATTAAAATGTTATGCTCAGCTTGGAATACAAGCATGAAATTGAATGTACCAGAAATACCTAAAGGCATACCATCAGAGAAGCTTCCTTGTCCAATTGGATACACAAGGAATACTGCTGCTGCAGCTGCTACAGGAGCTGTAAAAGCAACTGATATCCAAGGACGCATACCTAAGCGGTAGCTTAATTCCCATTCACGACCGATGTAGCATGCTACACCTAGTAAGAAATGAAGAACAATTAATTGATAAGGACCACCATTATATAACCATTCATCTAGAGATGCAGCTTCCCAAATTGGATAAAAGTGAATACCAATAGCTGCAGAACTAGGAATGATAGCACCAGAAATGATGTTATTTCCGTAAAGTAGGGACCCAGCAACTGGTTCACGGATACCATCAATATCAACTGGAGGTGCAGCAACGAATGCAATGATGAATACAGATGTAGCTGTTAATAGTGTTGGAATCATTAAAACACCGAACCAACCAATGTAAAGGCGATTTTCAGTGCTTGTAATCCAAGTACAAAAACGTTCCCACAGACTTGCGCTTTCGCGTCTTTCTAAAGTAGCAGTCATAATATTATATATTTGTTTAGGATGATTAAGGATACTTCCCAAGACATTGTCAACTTGTTAGGTATATTATTACGACTATAATAATAATTTGTAAAGTATAAGTTCAAATATAATAAAAAAGTCCAGTAAGCTTATAAATTTATCATCTTTATCCTAATATTAAAAATCCGTAAGTTATGAATATTTAATAAATTCATAGTTGATTTTTTTATATTAATACATAAAATTATAATATAAGCAAACCAAAAAATATATTTTAATTATAATCTTACAAAATATTATATTACATAAAAAAATATTATGTCACACTTTAGTTGTATAAAAACAAGCATAAAAAACCTTAAAATTTTACAAAAAACTTTAGAAGATCTAAAATTCACATACAGTATAAAAAAATCATATTTAAAAAATGGTAATGGAGAATTAGAATATGTAGATATTATTGCCCAAAAGCAAAACAATGACACATTAGGTTTTTTATGGAATGGAGAAGAATATACATTTATAGCAGATTTAGAATTATGGCAAGATAAAATACCTGTACAAAACTTTATAGAAAAAATACTTCAACAATATGCACTAAATTCTATTATTAAAGAAAGTCAAAATGCAGGATTTCAAGAAATTCAAAAAGAAACACTAGAAGATGGATCTATAAAATTAATTGTGCAAAGATGGATATAGATATAAATAATATAAATTAATTATATGCGGACAGAGAGACTCGAACTCTCACGATATAATCTCACTAGATCCTAAATCTAGCGTGTCTACCAATTCCACCATGTCCGCTTAGAAAAAAATTTATTCAATACTAATAATAACAAGTATTGTTACTAAACACAAGTATTTAATTTAATTAAAAAAAGATGTAAATAACTTATTTTTAATACTTGCTATAGTTTGTATATTCTGTTATATTTATCTTTATCTTACCACAACTATTCCTCAGTAGCTCAGTGGCAGAGCGATCGGCTGTTAACCGATTGGTCGTAGGTTCAAATCCTTCCTGAGGAGTTAATATAAAGAAAAAAAATATAGACTAAAATATTTTAAATTAATTATATTATGATAAATTATGATCTTATAAATTCATTAGATTCAAAGTTATATTATATCGAACAAAAACTATATTTTCTTCTTTCATTTGAATTGAATAAAGCTCATCCTATTATATTCATACTACTTATCATAGCAGGTTTACTAACTGGTTTTAATCCATGTTTATTATCAATTATACCTGTTAGTTTATCATATATATACGGCAAAAAGTTAACTAACAAAAGTAAATCCATATTTGTATTAGGTATAATGAGCAGTAACATTATTACTCTTGTATTATTTCAATTAATACACAACTCATATAAAGAAATAATTAATATTTTTCCTCTAATATCATCTATTATCATAGGTATTATTAGTTTAAATTTATTACAAATTTTTAACTTTAATAATAAATTTATAATTTTTAAGAAAAATAATTTATTTAATAACTCTTTATCTATTTCCAAATTGTATTATTATGGTACAGGTATAGTTTTAGGCATTAGTTCATCTTCATGTACAGCACCAATTTTACTACTTATCCTTTTTTGGATATCGTATTGTCAATCTTGGTTTTTAGCGATACTGTATATATTTATATATCTATTTAGTTATACAATACCACTATATTTAATAATAAATTTTGGCTTCAACTATAATTATATTAATAAATGGACAAATACATGGGATAATATCATCTTATGGAGTGGATCTATTATGTTAGCATGGAGTATATTTTCATTACTCAATAATATATTTTTATAATATTAATTTCTTATAATGAATGAAAAAGATATAATTTAAAATAATAAGATATATAATTCTGTAAATATTACATCAAGTTACTGAATATGAAAAATATTGTATGGCACACTATCAAAAAACTTAGTAATTTAAACTTATCTATTGTACTACTACTTATAATAGCTTCAATTAGCATAATCGGAACAATAATTGAACAAAATCAAAGTCTTCTATACTATCAAAATACCTATCCTATAGAATCTAGATTACCTTATTCAATAATTAATTGGAAAATAATTATTTTATTAGGACTTGATCATATATATTCAAATATATACTTTATATTTCTACTAACTATATTTTGTTGTAGTTTAATCAGCTGTACTTTTTCATACCAGTTACCTAGTTTAAAAAACGCTCGTAAATGGAAATTTTTACAAAAGACACAAAACATACATATAAAAGCTCATTTTTTACAAATTTATAAAAAATCTTTATCTAATATTATTTATACTTTACACAACCACAACTATTATATATTTCATAAACAAAATAATGTGTATGCTTATAAAGGATTATCTGGTCGAATTGCGCCTATTTTTGTGCATTTCAGCATAATTTTAACTTTAATGGGTTCAATTATAGGTTTATTAGGAGGATTTACTGCACAAGAGATAGTACCAGTAGGAGAAACATTTCATATAAAAAATATTATTAAATCCGGATTTAATAGTCAAATACCTGACAATTTGATAGGAAAAGTAAAAAAATTTAATATAAAATATCATCCAGATAATTCGATAAAACAGTTTTTATCTGCTATATATTTATATAGCAATCAAGATCAAAAACTTATTCAAAAAAATATTTTTGTTAATTCACCATTGATATTTAAAAACATTACATTCTACCAAACTGACTGGCAGATTAATAGTATAAGATTACAAATAGGAAACAGTAAAATTATACAAAAACAATTAATAAAAACTCAATTAACTAATAAAACTTTATGGTCTTGTCAACTTCCTATAAATAACAAAAAAAATATTATATTGATAATAACTAAATTAAATGATAAAATTGCTATTTATAATATAAAAGGTAATTTATTAATATCTATAAATTTTAATGAAACAATAATTATTGATAATATTTCTTTAAAAATTATCGAAATTATGACAAGTACAGGATTACAGATGAAAACAGATCCTGGAATTCCAATTATTTATACAGGTTTCATGATACTAATGATAAGTATAATTATAAGCTATATTTCTTATTCTCAAATCTGGATTAACAGTACAAAAGAATATATAGAACTTGCAGGTTTTACAAATAGAGCCACTTTAAGTTTTGAAGAGGATTTAATTAATATTGAAGAAATGTATAGTAAATATTTCTTAATAGATACAAAAAAATAAATAATAATGATAAATTTAATATATAAAATTATAGTAAAATAAAATTTTTCATTATATGTTTTCCTTGAGTTGTCCATAAGCTTTCAGGATGGAATTGAATACCTCTTAATAATTTATAAGTTTTATGACGACATGCCATAATAATATTATCTTTTGTCCAAGCAGTTATTTCTAATTGATTAGGTAAATTTTTATTATCAATTACTAAACTATGATAACGAACAGCAGAAAAAGGATTAGGTAAGTCTTGAAATAAATCTTGAGAATTATGAAAAATTTGACTCATTTTACCATGCATAGGATAAGTCAATTTTTTAATTTTAGCACCATATACATAACCAATTGCTTGATGGCCCAAACACACTCCTAAAATAGGAATTGTTTTTGCATAAGAGCTAATTAATTGTAGAGATATTCCCGAATTTTCAGGACTACCTGGACCAGGAGATAAAATAATATGTGTTGGATTAATTTGATCAATATAAGACAAAGATATTTGATCATTTCTTGCTATATGAACAGATAAATCTAATTCACCTAAATATTGAACTAAATTTTGCGTAAAACTATCATAATTATCGATAACTAAAATCATATTTTTATAATTAATAAGATAATACAATATATATTATTTTACAAATTTACCCTCCGAAGGAGAACTTGCAATAGCTCTATTTTGTTTTGATATTCTACCAGATAAATAAGCAATTCTACCCGACATTACTCCCAATTTCATAGCTTCTGCCATATATGGAGGATTAAATGACTTGGCAACAGCTGTATTTAGTAATACTCCAGATGCTCCCATTTCCATTGCTTGGCTAGCTTCGCTAGCTGTTCCAATACCAGCATCTATAATTACAGGTACCTTTGCATTATCTATAATAATTTGTAAATTTAAAAGACTACAAATACCTTGACCTGATCCTATAGGCGAACCTAAAGGCATTACTGTAGCACAACCTATTTCTTCTAATTGTTTAGCTAAAATAGGATCAGGGCTAATATAAGGTAATACAGTAAAATTTTTATTAATTAAATATTCTGCTGCTTTCAAAGTACCATAAGGATCTGGAAATAAATATCTTGGATCAGAAATAACCTCTAATTTAATAAAATTATTATCTACTTGCCCTAATTGTTTTGCCATTTCTCTACCTAAAATAGCTACTCGAATAGCTTCTTCTATTGTCTCACATCCAGCCGTGTTAGGAAGTAACCATAATTTTTTCCAATCTAATCCATCAATTAAATTACTTCTACCTTTTAGTTTCATATTATAAGCACGCCTAACCGCTACAGTCACAATAGAAGCACCACTATTTTGTATACTCAATTGTGCTTGCTTTAAATTTTTATATTTACCTGTTCCAATCATTAAACGTGAAGGAAATGATTTATTTCTAATCATCAAAGGTTGAATAAAATCTAAATATGAAGAAAATAAATTATGTGGCATATTATATATATATTAAATGAACAAAAATATTTGAAATGTTATATTATTTTATTGTAAAATTAATACATACTCTACATCAAGAGCTAAATTGATAGTTATTTAGATAAAAACATCAATAAATTTATATTCGAAGTATTTATTTCTTCAATTAATACACAATATTATTATGCCTCAACAATTACCTTTATTGATGATTATAGTACTCAGTATTTTCAGTATTCTTATAATAAGTATTATAATACGTTATATATATTTATATATTATACAAACTTACAAAAATAATAATAAAAATAATATTACAATAATAGATCGTTTAGGTTCTATATTACCTTATTGGCTACCACTACTTGAAGGTTTACAAAACTTTGGACAACAAATTTTACCTGATTATCCATTTAGTATAATGCAAATTTATAAAAAAACTTTAATGCCATTAGTCATTTTTTATGTTACCCATCCTACATTAGCATTTATTATATTTTTTATACTTTATTATTTATTTGTAAGAACTAAAAGTCCTATACCTGATCGTCCATTCATAAGGTTTAATGTACTTCAATCTATACTATTGTTTCTTATTAATTCTTTACTAGGAGCAACTTTTCGTGCTTTACCTATAGAATTCAGAACAAGCTTATATGGTTTAATGCTATGCAATACACTATTTTGGTTTGTTCTATCAACTATTAGTTACTCAATTCTTAAGTCCATTGAAGGAAAGTATGCTAAAATACCTGTAATATCTCAGGCTGTAAGAATACAAATTGATAATCAAATATAAGAATAAAGGATAAACAAATGAAATTAAACCACTACGAAACAATATATATTTTAAAACCAGATATAAAAGAAGAAAATAACTTGCTTTTAGTCAATAAGTATAAATCATTAATTAAAAAATATGGAGGTCAAAACATATTTATTCAACATAGAGGTAGAAGACATCTAACATATAATATTCAATCTTACTATGATGGAATTTACGTACAAATTAATTATACAGCAAGCAGTCCATTAGTTAAAATTTTAGAAAAAGCTCTAAGTTTTAGCAATGATGTAATTAGATATTTAACAGTTAAATATAATATTTTAAATGATACTAAAAAAATTATATAATTCAAAAAGTTTAATAACTATTTATAAAAACCAATATGTTTATCCATCATAATTATATAAATCTGAAATAACTGTCGTGTATACTTACTAAATTTTATTTATGTTTAATATTTAGTATACTACATTATTTTACTCAAATTTATATAGATAATTTAGTTAATAATTTATTTTACATAATCTAATTATTATTCTAATAATAAAATTTTTAGATTGCAATGTGCAGTTAATTTTTAATATTAGACTTAATTAATACAATACTGCAAATACTTAGATCACAATTAATTGTGATCTAAGTATTTGCAGTATTGTATTAATATTTTGTTCATATTATTTTTAACTTAATTAAAATCTTATATTTATTAATATTAAAATATTTATTTATTTGTATTCTATAGAATTTAAATAAATAAATTGATTATATATATAAATTTATTTATTTACATATAGTCTTGATGCTGAGCTACTTTCCCAAAGAGCTCCCTCTTCAGTATCATTGCCGCTGTAGCGTTTAACAACCAAGTTCGGAATGGATTGGTGTGGTTCCACTACGCTATAAGTATCAAGACATAAACCATACTAACATTCAAGTTAGGTTTACTAATTATTTTTGTTAATTTACATAATAACATATAAAATATTCGATCTATTAGTACGTCTCAGCTAAATATATTACTATACTTATACTTGACGCCTATCAAACGGTTAGTCTTACCGTGATCTTATCCATTGCTGGAAAGAGTACTCATCTTGAGGTTAGCTTCCCACTTAGATGCTTTCAGCGGTTATCTTAACCATACTTGGCTACCCAGCGTTTACTGTTGGCACAATAACTGGTACACCAGCGGTATGTTTCTCCCGGTCCTCTCGTACTAAGGAGAAATCCTCTCAATACTCTAACGCCTACACCGGATATGGACCGAACTGTCTCACGACGTTCTGAACCCAGCTCGCGTACCGCTTTCATGGGCGAACAGCCCAACCCTTGGGACGTACTACCGCCCCAGGATGCGATGAGCCGACATCGAGGTGCCAAACCTCCCCGTCGATGTGAACTCTTGGGGGAGATCAGCCTGTTATCCCTAGAGTAACTTTTATCCGTTGAGCGACAGCCTTTCCACTCAGCACTGTCGGATCACTAAGGCCGACTTTCGTCTCTGCTCGACTTGTAGGTCTTGCAGTCAAGCTTCCTTATGCCTTTATACTCTACGACTGATTTCCGACCAGCCTGAGGAAACCTTTGCACGCCTCCGTTACCTTTTAGGAGGCGACCGCCCCAGTCAAACTGCCCACCTGAAACTGTTCCTTGGCCAGCTAATGGCAATCAAGGTTAGAATTCTAGTTTAATTAGAGTGGTATCTCACTATTGGCTCGAATATATCCACAAATATACCTTCTCAGCCTCCCACCTATACTGCGCAAAATAAACCCAAATTCAATTCCAGGCTACAGTAAAGCTTCATAGGGTCTTTCTGTCCAGGTGCAGGTAGTCCGCATCTTCACAGACAATTCTATTTCGCCGAGTCTCTCTCCGAGACAGTGCCCAAATCGTTACGCCTTTCGTGCGGGTCGGAACTTACCCGACAAGGAATTTCGCTACCTTAGGACCGTTATAGTTACGGCCGCCGTTCACCGGGGCTTCAGTTACTAGCTTCATCTATTGACTAACCAATTTCTTTAACCTTCCGGCACTGGGCAGGCGTCAGCCCCCATACGTTGTCTTACGACTTTGCGGAGACCTGTGTTTTTGATAAACAGTCGCTTGGGCCTAGTTATTGCAACCCTACAAGGGTACCCCTTCTCCCGAAGTTACGGGGCCATTTTGCCGAGTTCCTTAGAGAGAGTTATCTCGCGCCCCTTAGTATACTCTACCTACCTACTTGTGTCAGTTTAGGGTACAGGTATTTGTTACTTAAGATATATCGAGCTTTTCTTGGAAGTATGACATCAATCACTTTAGTACCTTAGCACTTTGTACTCACTTCTTAGCTCTAGATGTTTTCTCCATCTTTCTTCACCTTAAAAGTTTAAACCGGTAACCAACATCCGGCTGATTTAGCCTTCTCCGTCCCTCGTTATCAGTAACAAATAGTACAGGAATATTAACCTGTTATCCATCGACTACGTTTTTCAACCTTGGCTTAGGACCTGACTTACCCTTCGTGGACGAACCTTCCGAAGGAAACCTTAGGTTTTCGGGGCATTGGATTCTCACCAATGTTTTCGCTACTCAAGCCGACATTCTCACTTCTGTTTTGTCCACACCCGCTTTCGCTAATGCTTCAACCTTTTACAGAACGCTCCCCTACCGATGATAAAACATCCCATAGTTTCGGCAAATTACTTAGTCCCATTCATTTTCGGCGCAAGATCACTAAACCAGTGAGCTATTACGCACTCTTTAAAGGATTGCTGCTTCTAAGCAAACCTCCTGGTTGTTTATGCGTTCTTACTTCCTTTATCACTTAGTAATTATTTTGGGGCCTTAACTGATGGTCTGGGCTGTTTCCCTTTTGACAATGAAGCTTATCCCCCACTGTCTCACTGATTGACTTCTCACTTAGTATTCAGAGTTTGCATCGATTTGGTACCGCTTTCGCAGCCCGCACCGAAACAGTGCTTTACCCCTAAGTTATAGCATCAATCGCTGCGCCAAAACGCATTTCGGGGAGAACCAGCTAGCTCCGGATTCGATTGGCATTTCACCCCTAGCCACAACTCGTCCGCTGATTTTTCAACATCAGTCGGTTCGGACCTCCACTTAGTGTTACCTAAGCTTCACCCTGGCCATGGCTAGATCATCCGGGTTCGGGTCTATAAATAGTGACTTATGCTCTTTTAAA